TTTGTGCCAGTAACTGGCTTATGGACAAGTGCATTCGGTATTGTTGGACTAGCTCTTAATTTAAGAGCTTATGATTTTGTCTCTCAAGAGTTAAGAGCTGCAGAAGATCCTGAGTTTGAAACTTTCTATACTAAGAACATCTTACTAAATGAGGGTATCCGCTCTTGGATGGCTGCTCAAGATCAACCTCATGAAAACTTTATATTCCCTGAGGAGGTTTTACCACGTGGAAACGCCCTTTAATACGACTGTTGGTGTTGGCGGTAGAGACATTGAATCTACTGGGTTTGCCTGGTGGTCTGGTAATGCACGTTTAATTAACGTTTCTGGCAAATTACTTGGTGCTCATGTTGCACATGCAGGTATAATGGTTTTTTGGACTGGCGCTATGACTCTTTTTGAAGTAGCCCATTTTGTGCCTGAAAAGCCGCTGTATGAGCAAGGATTTATTTTAATTCCACACTTAGCAACGCTAGGTTGGGGTGTAGGTCCGGGCGGTGAAATATTTAATACATACCCATACTTTGTAGTGGGAGTAGTACATTTGATCTCTTCAGCTGTACTTGGATTTGGTGGTCTTTACCATTCCTTAATCGGACCTGATACTCTTGAAGAATCTTTTCCTTTCTTTGGATATGACTGGAGGGATAAAAATAAAATGACAACAATACTTGGTATACACTTAGTATTGCTAGGTATTGGGGCTTTCCTATTAGTAATCAAAGCTCTATTCATTGGTGGAGTATATGATACTTGGGCTCCAGGTGGTGGAGATGTTAGGTTTGTTAATAATCCTACTCTTAATCCTCTAGTTATTTTTGGCTATGTCCTAAAATCTCCTTTTGGCGGTGATGGTTGGATTGTTAGCGTGAATAATATGGAAGATCTTGTTGGTGGTCATGTTTGGATAGGTATTATTTGTATTGCTGGAGGAATCTGGCATATACTAACAAAACCTTTTGCTTGGGCTAGAAGAGCTTTCGTATGGTCTGGCGAAGCATACTTATCTTACAGTTTAGGTGCTTTATCAATTATGGGTCTTACAGCTTCTAACTTCGTTTGGTATAACAATACAGCTTATCCAAGTGAGTTTTACGGACCTACTGGTCCTGAAGCTTCACAAGCTCAAGCGTTTACTTTCTTAGTTAGAGACCAACGACTAGGCGCAAATGTTGCATCCTCTCAAGGTCCTACTGGATTAGGAAAGTATCTTATGCGATCTCCTAGTGGAGAAATCATTTTTGGGGGTGAGACTATGAGATTTTGGGACTTACGAGCTCCCTGGGTTGAACCTCTTAGAGGACCAAATGGTCTTGATTTGAATAAAATAAAAAATGATATTCAACCTTGGCAAGAAAGGCGTGCGGCAGAGTATATGACTCACGCACCATTGGGTTCACTAAACTCTGTTGGTGGTGTGGCTACAGAAATTAACTCCGTTAACTATGTATCTCCTAGGTCCTGGTTGACAACATCTCACTTCTTCTTAGGATTCTTCCTGTTTATTGGGCATCTTTGGCATGCTGGTAGAGCAAGAGCTGCTGCTGCTGGATTTGAAAAGGGTATTAATAGAGAAAATGAGCCAGTACTATCTATGAGGCCACTAGATTAGATTTACAAAAAAAAGTTCTTGTAATTTATTACAAGAACTTTTTTATGTTTTTATTCTTACATAATACCTATTAGATATAGTAGTCCTTGTCCTTTGATTACTTCAATCGCAACAACTGCTATGAAGCCAATCATAGCGAATCTACCATTCCAGGTTTCAGCACTATCTGTGAAACCCCAAAGCCAAAAATTTTTTTTCATTTTTTATAATTGCTTTCTTTAATATATATGCTATTTTAATAATGACTGACAGATAAAAACTATAACCATAATTAACAAATTAAATGTTAAATAGATTTAACAAAACATGCAACTTCAAATTAATATAGCTTCTCATCCTCTAATACAACATTGGGCTGGAATTCTTGAAAACGATAGTAATCCAGGTACAATTTTACGAACTGCCTGCTCAGAATTAGGTAAATGGATTACTTATGAAATAATGAGAGAATGGTTAGTCACAGAAAAAATTGAATTAAGAACTAATAGCAATGTTAATCTTATTAACAGTAACTATAAATATATTATTATCATTGTTATGCCTTATGGATTTATACTAGCAGAAGGAGCCCGAGCTTTACTTCCTACAGCTAGTATAGCTTTAGTTAATGGTAATACTACTATTAAGAATATTCCAAATCAACTAAATTCATTTACAAAAATTTTAATTCTAGATCTATTTTTAGATGAATCAATTATTACACCAATCTTAAAAAATTTATTAAAAAAAGGGGCTATTTTAAATAATATAAAAGTAGCATGTTTAGAATGTGGAACAGTGCAATTAAATGAGTTAGGATGTAACTGGCCCAAACTAGAAGTTTATACAACAAAAGTTAACAACACTGTCAATGAAAAAGATTACTCGAGAGAAGATACTCTTAAGAATAAGTTTTTCGTTTAGCTAATTTATTTACAGAGCTTATAGTATATACTCAAACTGTTAGTATAATGAACTATATAATAATTATAAAATACTTATGAATACTCTTCCTGGTACATTAAATTTATTACTTGGATCAATAGCTAATTTTTCTGAAATTTATTTAATTTTAATTTTACTTAAATTATCATTAGCATGGTTTCCGACTGTAAATTGGTATAATGAGCCATTCTGTTCATTAAATCGAATTACTGATCCATATTTGAAACTCTTCAGAGGCAGTATTCCTCCAATGTTTGGAATGGATATGTCACCTATGCTAGGTATTATTTTTCTTCAGTGTTTAATGGTGATATTCAATAATGTCAGACTTGAATCTGCTTAATTGCTTGAATTATTGCATAATATCGTAAGATATAATTTAATAAAGATATAAATAATAAGAAGGGTTACTGAAATGGTAAAATTAAGATTAAAAAGATATGGAAGAAAAAAACAGCCAAGTTATAGGATTGTAGTAATGGATAGCAGAAACAAACGCGATGGCAAAGCTATAGAAGAGTTAGGATTCTACAATCCTATAACTAATGAAACTCGTATTGATACCTCAAAAATTTTACAAAGGTTGGCACAAGGTGCACAAGCTACTAGAATAGTACAAAATATTTTAAATAAAGCTCAAATTGTTACTAAAGAAAACAAGTAATATAGTATTCTACTATATGTACCTATATTTAACACTCATAATGGAGATAATAACTTGTCAAAATTTACACTAAAAGTACTTTGGTTAGAAAATAATATTGCTATTGCTATTGATCAAATTGTTGGGAATGGTACGAGTCCGCTTACTTCTTATTTTTTCTGGCCAAGAAATGATGCTTGGGAAGAACTAAAAGCGGAACTAGAATCTAAACCATGGATTGCTGAAAGAGATAGAATTGAGTTATTAAATAAGACAACAGAAGTGATTAATTACTGGCAAGAAGAAGGTAAAAAACACTCATTATCGAAAGCTCAGGCTAGATTTCCTGAATTTATTTTTTCGGGTAGCAATTAATATAATCATATTAATTATTTTTATTCAAAATTATAAACACACAAGAAGATAAAATTAGTATTAAAAGAATACGATGTCAATTGTCTTACATTTTACAATGAACAATAAAAGTTTAATCTTCTTGGCTATCAAATCTCTAGATATTCAAAATCAAACGTCTTTAACAAGCAATATTCTTAATCGTAGTTTTGATGTTCAATTAAATCAAATTATTACTGATTCTAAGATAATGTCAGATAAAGACTTGAAAAGCATTATTTTGCAGGTTTTAAGTGCAGTTAAAGACCAGTCTTTATACAGTAATGATTTAGCATATAACTATAGAAGAAGATTTAGATATTATTTTACAAAAATGTCATTTTTTAGATCTTTAGAAAAGTCTATATATAACAATAATACTTTAATTGATAATGTAGGGATTACAGGCTTATATCTTCTTTATTTAATAGTTGAGAAAGAAGGCTATTTTAAACTTTGCCTTTATTATAAGAACTACACATTTGATCAATTGATTAACTTAATTGAAACAAAGAATAGTTTCTATAACTAGTAATTATTCTTTGTTTACTATTATTTAAAACTTAGTTATGAGTTTTATCGACTACAATACACTCTGTAGTCAAAACCATTGCTGCAATAGAAGCTGCATTTTGCAAAGCTGATCTAGCAACTTTTGCAGGATCTATAATGCCAGCATCATACATATTAACAATGTCACCATTTGCTGCGTCATAGCCTATGTAAAAGTTATTACTTTTAACTCTTTCTACCACTACTGCTCCATTATCCCCTGCATTAAAAGCTATACGTCTTAAAGGATATGTCAGTGCTCTCTCAACTATTAGAGCTCCAATTAATTCATCTTCGACTAAATTATTTTTAGACCATGTGAATAACTCATCAGAAATATGAACATTAGTAGCTCCTCCCCCTGGAACAATTCCTTCTTCAATGGCAGCTTTGGTTGCGTTAATTGCATCTTCTAATCTTAGCTTTTTATCTTTCATCTCTGTTTCTGTGGCTGCTCCAACTTTGATGACAGCTACGCCACCAGAAAGCTTTGCTAATCGTTCTTGTAATTTCTCTCTTTCATATAAAGAATCGCTTGTCTCTATTTGCCTCTTGATTTGCTCACATCTTGATTTAACTTTAATTTCATGACCGTCTGCAATAATTGTTGTTGATTCTTTAGTTATAATAACTCTACGAGCTTTTCCTAACATATCTAATTGAACTGTATCAAGTGATAGACCTGCATCTTCAGTTATTACTTGTCCATTAGTCAAAATACTCATATCTTCCAGCAAAGATTTTCTCCTGTCACCAAATCCTGGGGCTCTAACAGCAACAACATCTAAGATACCTCTTAATTTATTAACTACAATCGTAGCTAATGCTTCCTTCTCTATATCTTCAGCTATTATTAACAAAGGTCGGGAGGTTTTTGCTATTTGCTCAAGAAGTGGAACAAGTTCTTGCTGTACTAAAGTAATCTTCTTATCTGTGAATAAAATAAATGGGTTTTCTTGACGAACTTCCATTCGCTCAGCGTCTGTAATAAAATATGGAGAAATAAAACCTTTCTCAAACTGCATCCCTTCTGTAATTTCAAGAATTGTATTCGTTGACTTACCTTCTTCTAAAGAAATTACACCTTCTCTACCAACTTTATCTATAGCGTTTGCTATCATCTTTCCTACCTCTATATCGTTGCCAGATGATAAAGAAGCAACTTGTATAATGGCTTTTTTATCCTCTACTGGTTTGGCATATTCAGCTATTTTACTCACTACAAAATTTGTTGCTTTCTCAATACCTTTTTTAATAGCCATAGGGTTTGAACCTGCTGCAACATTTCTCATCCCCTGTTTCACAATTGCTGAAGCGAGTACTGTAGCTGTTGTTGTTCCATCACCGGCAACATCATTTGTTTTAGACGCTGCTTGCCGAATGAGTGCAACTCCAGTATTTTCAATATGATTTTCTAGACTAATTTCTTTCGCAATTGTTACGCCATCGTTAATAATTTGAGGGGCACCAAATTTTTTTTCCAGAACAACATTTCTTCCTTTTGGTCCTAGAGTAACAGAAACAGCCTCTGTTAAAATATCCATGCCTTTCTCCAATGCTTTACGAGCGTCATCTTGATATAGAATTTGTTTACTCATTTTAGATAAGGTTTTTTTTTAGAATATAAGTTAGTTAAATGCTAATATAGCGAAAAGTAAGATTACCAGTAATAAAAGGGCTACATAATTAAATTTACCGATATTCGTACAAAGTTATAATAGATTAGAAATTATACATGAATGACTCTATTTATAAAAGACAAAAAGATTTAGCAAAACTTTTACATACACAATAGACAGAATATAGTTGTGTACATAAGAGAACAGTGCTATAATAAAATAAGTTTTTAAGTGGGCTTGTAGCTCAGTGGATTAGAGCACATGGCTACGAACCATGGTGTCGGGGGTTCGAATCCCTCCTTGCCCGTACTTTATAAAATACATGAATATGTTCTAATGTATAATACATGACTAAATAATAGTCTACAACTTCTATTTAATGCAGAAACATTAGTAAGGTAATACAAAAACTATCATGGCAAAATTTCAGGCTATAAGAGGAACAAAGGACATTCTGCCCCAAGAAATTCAATATTGGCAGTTTATACACAAAAAGATTTCTAACTTATTAGAATGTGCAAATTATCAAGAAATTAGAACACCTATTTTTGAAAATAGTGATTTATATGATAGAGGTATTGGTAAAGATACTGATATTGTAAATAAAGAAATGTATAGGTTTTACGATCGCAGCAATAGAGATGTTACGTTAAGACCTGAAGGTACTGCTGGGATTGTAAGAGCTTTTATTGAAAATCAAATGAGCTATCATAACAGTTTACAAAGATTGTGGTATAGCGGACCAATGTTTAGGTATGAACGACCACAAAGTGGGCGACAAAGGCAGTTTCATCAGCTTGGCATTGAATTTCTTGGTAGTGTAGATGCCAGAGCAGATAGTGAGGTAATACATTTAGCTATAAGTATATTTGATAATTTGGGTCTTAAAGACTTAAAGCTAGATCTTAATTCAATTGGGAAAGTCGAAGATCGTCATATTTATCAAGCAAAATTACAAGACTATCTCAAAACATATCATGATGAATTAGATCTTGATTCACAAAAAAGACTAATTAATAATCCTATTAGGATTTTAGATTCAAAGCATAAACATACACAGAAAATACTGACTGGAGCTCCCAAAATTTCTGACTTTTTAAGTCTTTCTTCTCAGAAACACTTTGACACTGTTTGTAATTATTTAAAATTACTTAATATTCCCTATAACATAAATCATAATTTAGTTAGAGGATTAGATTATTACAATGATACTGCTTTTGAGATTAAGACATTAACATCAAAGAGTCAAGATACTGTTTGTGGTGGAGGAAGGTATGATAGCTTAGTAAGACAATTAGGAGGGGTGGCAACACCCGCTGTTGGATGTGCAATAGGATTAGAGCGTTTACTACTACTTGCTAAAGAAAAAATAGATTTACCTGATAGATATCTCGATTTTTATATTGCTACACAAGGCGAAAAGGCTAATAAAGTTGGTATGAGATTAATGCAAATCTTACATCAAAAATTTTTTACGATAGAAATAGATATGGGCTCAAATAACTTTGGTAAACAAATTAAACAAGCCAACAAAAAGAAAGCTATAGCTTGTGTTATCATAGGCAATGAAGAAATTGAGCAAGGAATAGTAACTATTAAATGGCTAGCAAACCAAAAGCAAGAAAATATGAAAATGACACAATTTGTAAATAAAACATCTTACTTGAAAAAAAAGATTTTATTTTACAAAAGTCTAAAGAGTTATTAAATAATGGCAATAGTCTCTTGACATGCTGGGGTATGTGGCTGCTATTATAGTCTTTGTAAGTTGGGGTGTAGCCAAGTGGTAAGGCAGCGGACTTTGACTCCGCCATTCGCAGGTTCGAATCCTCCCACCCCAGTTTTAATCAATAAAGACCTTTTAAAAAGAATTTTAAGAGAATGGCCACGAACTTATTGACAATGAGTATTTATTAGTATTTGGGTTATAAATGATTTATTTATAAAGATCATCTAAAGGTTCTTAGACTTACTTACTCTAGACATCAACTATTGAAAGAGTTTTAAGTTACTATAAAAAGAAAATATATTAATGTACACTATTCTCTTCTGATGATTTTATTACTCGGCTGCCTATCAAAATTCATTATTGACCTGATATCTATTTTAATATGATAGTAAATCATTTAAAGAATTATTTTTTATGCAAGCTAAAAGCAGTTTTAATAATTTTTCATACATAAGATTCATAACAAGAACAAATTATGTTAAGTTTTTGAAAACTAAGTAACTTAATTTTCATTGTTACTAAAGAACTTAATCTTACTACTCATTTTTAAGAAAATATTCTATTATATAGATTAAGATCATTTTTTCAATAAACAGCATAACTTAGAATCCGTCTTCTTTATTTTCACATTTCGATTCTTTAAATGAATCTACAGAGAAGATTTAACAAAACTTCTGACAGGGTTGAGCGGATTTGAACCGCTGACCTAGCGCTTAGGAGGCGCTTGCTCTATCCTGCTGAGCTACAACCCTTAATTTCACTTCAAAACATTATGTGGCTAATATTAGTATGATTAGCTTATAATAAGTTAGTTCTTTGAACAGATCAAAAAAAGAAAAGTTACAGTTTTATATAATACCTAAAATTTGATCTACTGCTAGTATAAGCTTTTAAAACAGTTATTCAACAAGCATTAAAGAATTAGAAATCAGTTTTATCCAATATACATTATATACAAATAAAAAAATTGATATGGCAACAATTCAATTTATTCAAGGCATTAATGAAGAAGTCGTACCAGATGTTCGTTTAACAAGATCTCGAGATGGTAGCACAGGAACAGCTACTTTTAGGTTTACCAATCCCAAAATTCTAGATGCTAGTATGGCAGATAAAGGCGAAATCACAGGTATGTATCTCATGGACACAGAAGGACAAATTATTACAAGAGATGTTAATGCCAAGTTTATTAACGGTAAACCACAAGCAATAGAAGCTGTACATGTTATTAAAAGTCCTGATGATTGGGATAGATTTATGAGATTTATGGAAAGATATGCTCAAGATAATGGTCTAACTTTTACAAAAGCTAGTTCTTAACTGCAAACATCTGAAAATAAGATATCACAATAATATATTGTATAAGCAAATTCATCAAATAACTTATATTAATTTGGTGAATTTTTTAAAGAGTTTTTTAATAACAAGTAAAGTAAATAATTATATACGACAGATGACAATTAATTATGAAAGTTTCTTTAAATTGGTTGAAAGAACTTGCTAATATAGAAATAGAAGATTTAGATAATTTAACTAGTCAATTGACTCAGGCGGGTTTTGAAGTTGAGGATATTGAATCTATTGTACTAGAAGACCAGATTGACCATATATTAGATATATCATCGACAGCTAATAGATCAGACGTATTGAGTATGATAGGTCTTTCAAGAGAACTATTAGCTTTGACTAAGTCTTCAACATTGCAAGTTCCAAATCAAATTATTGATAAATTCTTTTCCAAAAAATCGAATGTACTAACTGATCACAATTTACTACATTGTAATGACTATTTTTCTGCAGTTATAGATGGAATCGAAATTATAGAGTCTCCAGATTGGCTAAAAAATCGACTGCTATCTTCTGGCTTTACAAGTAAAAATTTATTAGTCGATATAAGCAATTATATTATGCTTAAATGGGGACAGCCTATTAATATTATTGATTTTGGTAAAGTCAATTATAAAAATAATATAACAATTCAAAGCAATTTTTATGCTGGAGAAAATACTGAGATTGAGTTAGACAATAAAAACATTAAGTTAAGAAAAAACATTTTGGTAACTAAAGTTAATGATAGTATAACTGGCATAGCTGGCATAGTAGCTAATCATAAATTCGAAACTGATTTTAACACAACATCAATATTCCTAGAATCTGCTATATTTAAACAGTCTATAGTTAGGCAATCTTCTCGATTTCTTAATATAAGGACGGAGAGTTCGGTTAGACAAGAACGAGGACTAAACATAGATAATTGGGAGAATGCTTATCTTGAAGCTCTATCTTTAATAACAGATTTAGCTGGTGGAAATATTAGAGAAATATTCTCTAAAAAGAAAACAAAGAAAGATATTCTACATGTGAATTTATCAATTAAAAGAGTTCAAGATATTTTAGGACCCATTAGTCACGATAATCAGATACGGTTTTTATACTTTCAAGAAATTCAAGATATTCTGCATTCTCTAAATTTTACTATTATTCATAAAACTCAAGAAACTATAAAAATTGAAGTTCCAAATTATCGCAGACAGGATGTATTTCGAGAAGTGGACATTATTGAAGAGATTGCAAGAATTTATGGATATCATAAGTTCAAAAGCTCATTGCCAAGTATTCAATTTAATAAGAAATCATCAAAAAAAAGACAATTTATAGATAAAAGTAGAAATATTTTAAGGAATTTAGGGTTAACTGAACTAGTTCATTATTCTTTAGTTAAATCTTTAGGGGATATTAGTTTGAATAATCCTCTTATTCAAGATTATTCTAATTTACGCTGCAGCTTAATTGAAGGACTAATTGAGTCTAATCTTTATAATCTTAAACAGAGTAGTCAGACTATAGATAGTTTTGAGATAGGAACAGTGTTTAATACTATTCAAAATAAAATCGTCGAAACAACTAATCTAGCTACAATACTAGGTGGTAATTTAGATATCCGATCTACATGGTCACAGCCAGTTCACTCCTTGAACTGGTACGAAGCTAAAGGAATTGTCGAGAACTTTTTTCAAAAAATAGATAGACGAGTCGAGTGGAGAAAACAAGATATAATTGACAATAGAATAAATTTAATTCAGAAGAACAAATCTGCAGTATTAATTTATAATAATACTACTATTGGAATATTTAGTGAACTAAATCAAGAAATTTGTAGCCAATTGGGTCTTAATACAAAACTCTTTGTTCTTGAAGTTAATCTAAATATTTTAGAAGATTCTCATAATCAATTTGATTATTTAAATTATCAAATTAGACCTTACTCTAAGTATCCATCTATTATAAGAGATCTTTCATTGATAGTCCCTCAAGATATGGAAATTAGCTACTTATTAAAAGTATTAGATCAGTTTAATGATAAAGATTTAGAAAGCACAAAATTGTTTGATCAATATACAAATAAATCTATTGGAAAACAGAAAAAGAGTATAGGTTTAAGATTTACATACCGATCTAGTCAAAAGACTTTGACAAATTTAGAAATAGATCATAAACAATCTGAATTACAAAAAAAGATTATTCAACACTTAAATTTAGAAATTCGACAATAGCCCAGATAATTCAAGACATAAAAAGTATTACATAAGCCGGGTTTTGTTCTTTCAATATGATAGAGACATATTGTGAAGGATAGCTATTCCTCTAGAGTTATTGTTACCAATAACTTCATGCAGTATTTTAAACTAAACTATATAGAGTATACACAAATATCTATTTAGTAACTTTGCTCCATTTTACGGGGTTTACCTAACAAATACTTTACAGTATTTTTGGGAAGCTTTTAACTAACCTTTGCACCCTTACCAGCTAAAATGTTTTATTCTGGCGGTTTATTTCTGTGGTACTATCCTCGTAGTTACCTACACTGGGATTTCTCCAGCATAAATTGTATTTGTGGAGCCCGGACTTTCCTCAGACTGTACATAATTTTATTAAGTCTGCAGCTATCTACGTTTACTTTTTATGTCTTTCATATATTCTAATACATTTAGATAATGAATTAGAAAAAGAAAGATTAAAAGTTTTTTACATAATGAAATGCAAGTTTGTCTAAGTTACTAAGTTATATAAAATTACTCTTTAATTCATACTATTCAATATGACAAAAAATAATGAAGGATTTACTCACAGAAATTTTGCAGCTGTTTTACAAAAATATAAATACGATTTAAATCTTGGTGATATAGTAGCTGGCACTATATTTAGTTTTGAGTTAAATGGAGTCTTAGTTGATATAGGAACACCAATATCTGCATACTTACCAATTCAAGAAGTATCAAGTAATCAAGATTTAAACAATTTCACTTCTTTAAACATTAACGATACAAGAGAATTTTTTTTATTAGATTATAACATTCAGTCAAAGCAATTAATTCTATCAATTCGGCGTCTTGAATATATAAGGGCATGGAAAAGGATTCGGCAATTATTAGCTGAAGATTCTTTACTTAATGTTCTCATAAAAGGATTTAATAAAGGAGGGATGATAGTTAGCCTTGAAGGTATATCAGGGTTTGTACCAAACTCCCATCTTGGAAATTTTCAGAGAAGTGATCAATCTAGTAACAAATTTATTAAGCTAAAGTTACTAAATGTTGAAGAGAAATCTAATAATTTAATATTAAGTCACAGAAGGGCTTTAATAGCTCAAGCATCATTAAATTTAATTGTTGGTAATATTGTTGAAGGAATAATCAATCAAATTACACCTTATGGATTATTTATAAAAGTTGGCAATCTTAAGGGTCTTGTACATATCTCTGAAATTAATATACAACAAGTAGAACAAATATCATCACAATTTAAAATAGGTGATAGTATTAAAGCTATTATTATTCATGTAGATAAAAAGCAGGGACGTTTATCTCTATCAATGAAGCATATAAAATAATTTTGTTGAATAGAAGCTAACCACCACCTACGATAGTAATAACTTCTAGTTTGTCTTGATCATTTAAGTAGGTTGATTGAAAAAGAGGCTCAGGTAATAAAGTATCATTTAACTCAACTGCTACATACTCAGGATTAAAATCAAGATAATCTAAAAGAAATTGCAATGAGATAGGCTCTGCGCAGTTAAATGGCTCTCCATTAATTTGAATGTTAATATTATTGTGCATCATAGAATATTAAGTTTAAATAGTATATTAGATAAATAAATAAATTAGAAACTAGACGATATGTCAAAAAACAAGTTATACTCAAATTTATAATATGGCGAGTGTGGCCAAGGGGTTAAGGCAATGGGTTGTGGCTCCATCATTCGCGGGTTCGAGTCCCGTCATTCGCCCTTTAATTATCTATGTCATCTAGTAGATTGTTATTTATAGAATATTTGACTAGTAAGGTTCTATTCTTCGTTTTGGTTTTTTGTAGAAGCCGGCTAACATATTTTTCTACATTTCTAATACTGGTATTCAATATAGTTGATATTTCTTTATTCGTCAGTCCATCAACCACGAGGTCTAGAATACTTACTTCTCTAGGTGTTAAATGTATTATATTGTTTTTCGATTGTTTTATAATACTAAATTTCTCTATAGATTTATGCTGTAGCACATGTCTAGCGATTAAGTTTTTAATAAGTGAAACTAATTCTTCTGGCTCAAATGGTTTAGATAAGTAACCATAACATCCCATATCATAACCCTTTATTCTATCTTTAGTCATGCCTTTCGCTGTCAAAAAAACAACTGGTATTTTCGATAACCTCTTAGTTGCTTGCAGTTTTTCCAATAATTCGTATCCATTTACTATTGGCATCATTATATCAGAAATGATCAAATTAAAATTATATTGGTTAGCCAAATTGAATGCTTCTAACCCATTATTAGCTGTATAAACATTAAATCCATGATCTATTAAGTATTCCTGAATAACTTTTGATAACACAGTGTCGTTCTCAACTAGCATTAATTTGTATGACATTTAATTTCAATTTTTAAAGTATTTTTTTATAAAGTGGTAACTATGACTAAAAACTATTTAAATCACAGAAAGTCCATTTCAACATTTTCTGTAAGTAATTCAAAAAATTTTTTTTCTTACAATCCATGGTTACTGTTTTTTAATAGTAATAAAATTGATTATCAACTGTTTTTACTTAACCCTAATGATGTTATTTTATTTAATAGCAGTTCTAGACTATATATTATATTATTAGGATCTTTTATTATTACAAAAGTCTTTAAAAGCAAACATAGGATAACACTTAATTTATTGACTAGCGGAGATACTTTTGGACAATTAGAGTTAGAGAATAACAACTTTTACTATGAAGCCAAGGCAATAGGTAAAACAGAAGTTGCCTGTATTAACTACGATACTATTATACAAGCATGTATTAACTACCCATCGTTTAACATGTTTTTTTTTAATCACTTAATATCTCGCTCAGAAAAAACTTACTATTTTATAGAAATAATTTCACATAAAAGTATTACAAGTAGACTTGTAAGCTTATTATTATTATTAGCAGAGCAAAATGGAACTCAGAGTAATAATGGTATTATTCTTAAGTTTTCTGTGACGCACAAGATGTTAGCACAAATTGTAGGTAGTAGTAGAGTCAGTGTAACAAGGATTTTATCTAAATTGCTAAAAGCTAAGTTAATCTCTATGCAAAAGAAAAAAATCGTTATTCATAGTCCTGTTTTACTCAGTCAAAGAATTTTAAATAAATAAAAAGATGTTATAATGATTAATAAGTATGGACAATAAAATAATACAAGTTCAGTAACTATTGGATCAACAGTAGCTTAATCGCAAAAATATACTAAAAGAGCTTTTTGAAGCTATTTTATGAGTAAAATTTATGACTGGTTTGAAGAGAGATTAGAAATTCAAGCAATTGCTGATGATATTTCTAGCAAATATGTACCACCTCATGTTAATATTTTTTATTGCTTAGGAGGTATTGTATTTGTATCTTTTCTAATTCAAGTTGCAACTGGCTTTGCTATGACATTCTACTATAGGCCTACAGTTGCAGAAGCTTTCACATCAGTAGAATACATAATGACCGATGTAAACTTTGGCTGGCTTATCAGATCAATTCACAGATGGTCAGCTAGTATGATGGTCTTAATGATGATTTTACATGTATTCCGTGTTTATTTAACAGGGGGCTTTAAAAAGCCTAGAGAATTGACATGGGTGACGGGTGTAATTTTAGGAGTACTTACTGTTTCATTTGGTGTAACAGGCTATTCTTTGCCATGGGATCAAATTGGATATTGGGCAGTAAAAATTGTTACAGGCGTTCCAGATGCTGTGCCAGTTGTTGGAACAAGTATTGTGGAATTATTACGAGGAGGAGTAAGTGTAGGGCAAGGAACTTTAACAAGATTCTATAGTCTACATACTTTTGTACTGCCATTACTAACTGCTGTTTTCATGCTTATGCATTTTTTGATGATCCGTAAGCAAGGAATTTCTGGACCGTTATAATATCATACAATTACACTTTGATACAGCAATTATAATCAATTTTATTTAAAACACAAACAATAACATGTCAATTCTTAAAAAACCTGACTTAACAGATCCAAAACTAAGAGCTAAACTAGCAAAAGGAATGGGCCATAATTACTATGGTGAACCAGCTTGGCCGAATGATCTACTATACGTTTTCCCGGTTGTGATTATTGGCACTTTTGCATGTAGTATTGGATTAGCAATTTTAGAGCCTTCATCTATAGGTGAAAAGTCTAATCCGTTTGCTACTCCATTAGAAATTTTACCAGAATGGTATTTCTTTCCGACATTTAATTTATTAAGAGTAATTCCTAATAAGCTATTAGGCGTTCTAAGTATGGCAGCCGTACCGGCAGGATTACTGACTGTTCCATTCATTGAAAATGTCAATAAGTTTCAAAACCCTTTTAGAAGGCCGATTGCAACAACTGTTTTCTTGATTGGTACTGTTGTAAGTATTTGGTTAGGTATTGGTGCAACTATGCCTATTAATAATGCAATTACACTTGGGCTTTTTTAAGCTAATTAGGTGATAAACAAATAGTGCTTTTGTTTACTGTTAAACAAAAGCACTATTTATTTATTATTTAACGACAACTGTTGCGCCAGCATCTTCCAACTGTTTTTTCATAGATTCTGCATCATCTTTAGATGCACCTTCTTTGATGACTTTAGGTGTAGATTCAACAAGATCTTTTGCTTCTTTTAGGCCTAGCCCAGTTAGAGAACGAACAACTTTTAACACAGAAATCTTTTTAGGTGCAGGAACTGTTTCTAACACAACATCAAATTCTGTTTTTTCCTCAACTTCAGATGCTGCTGGTGATGTAGATGGTACCGACATCATCATACTGCCTGAAGCAGCAGATGCATCAACATCAAATGTTTCTTCTATTTGTTTCACTAGTTCAGCAGCTTCTAGAAGGTTTAAAGATTTTAGTTCTTCCAAGATACTTTCGACTTTTGTACTCATGATTAGTAAGGGGTATATTAAAATTTTTAGTGCAGATAAAATATAATAAGCAGATTGTTTTATAAATATTACTAGCAAATTATAAGTTGAAATAATATATTATTCAAGTTATTTAATTCCATAAACAATCGCTAGAGAAGACTATTAATATCAATTTGGATAGAGGGCCCCATAGTACTAGATAGGAAAAAAGTTTTCCAATATTTTCCTTTTGCACCAGAAGGCTTATTTCTATCAATTGACTCTTTAATTGTTTGAAGATTCAAAATTAAATCTTCTATTGGGAAACTAGACTTACCAAAAGGTACATGAATTATACCAGTTCTATCGACTCGATACTCAACTTTCCCACCTTTAAATTCATTTACAGCTTTGCCAACTTCCACTGTCACAGTACCAGCTTTAGGAGAAGGCATTAATCCTCGAGGTCCTAAAACGCGGCCAAGCTTTGCTATTAGAGGCATGACATCTGGAGTCGCTATTAATTTATCAAAGTCTAATCTACCTTTTATTATTTCATCAATTAGTTCTTCTGAACCACTTACATCAGCTCCTGCACTGATTGCTTCTGTTAATTTTTCTCCTTTAGCAATAACTGCTACTTTTATTGATTTACCTGTTCCTTTTGGTAATATTACTGTTGCTCGAAGCTGCTGGTCTGCATATTTAGGATTTAAACCTAAGCAAATATGAGCTTCTGCAGTCTCTTTAAATTTAGCATTTGATGTTGCCTGCAAAATAGATACTGCTTCATTAAGTGTATAAAGTTTAGGCTCAACTTGAGACTTTAATATTGTAAGTCGACGTGAAATTTTTTTCATAAAAATGATAGATACAGTTGAATTTTTTTAATCTTTAATTAGAATTCCCATATTTTTAGCTGTACCTCCAACTATTTTCATGGCTTGAAGTATATTATTAGTATTTAAATCAGGTAGCTTTGTTTCTGCAATAGACTCTAACTGCTTATACGTTATATTACCTACTTTTTTCGTATTTGGTTCACCTGAACCTTTATTTAAGCCAGCTGCTTTAGCTATTAGCACAGAAGCGGGAGGAGTTTTTAGTATAAATGTGAAACTCCTGTCTTCATATATTGAAATTTCTACAGGAATTACTAATCCTGACTTATCTGAAGTACGTGCATTGTACTCCTTACAAAACATAACAATATTTACACCATGCTGACCTAAAGCAGGCCCTACAGGTGGTGCCGGAGTAGCTTTACCTGCATTTAATGCTAATTTAACAATTCCAGTAACTTTCTTAGCCATAGTTTTAAATTTTTCAAGTTTTATATATAAAGAAGACTATTAAGTAAATCCATACTTAATTTAAACTATTTTTACCGATTATAACAATAGAGTAAATATAACCAACTTACAAATAATAATATATAAAAAATCAATACTGGTATACAGAATATACAATATACATAAAATGATATTATATATCATATCATTTTGGCATATGAAAAAAAAAGGAGAATGCTGTTACTAAACTATAAAAAAGACTCAGCGCGCCCTGAAGGACTTGAACCCTCGACATCAGGTTTTGGAGACCTGCGTTCTACCAACTGAACTAAAGGCGCAGATTAAATTCATAAACTATAAAATATACTACTTTAATCACTACCAATTTAGTATACAATAAAACTATTAGATGTAAACAGTTTACTTTTTATTAATTAAATAACATGTCTCATACAATTGTGACCGAAAAATGTATCGGAGTGGCTGAGTGCGTAACTGCTTGCCCAGTAGCTTGTATCCACAAAGGACAAGGAAAAAATAGTATTAACACCGACTGGTATTGGATTGACTTTTCTGCTTGTATTGATTGTAGTATTTGTATTCAAGTTTGTCCCACACAAGGGGCTATTTTAGACACAGAAAAACCTGATTTACAAAAACAATGTTAATAAGACTATTATTTATTATCTAATTGGTATCAATTAACTTACAAATTTTTATGCTGAACTTTAAAGCAGATAATATAAAATACTCCTTAGAGGAATACACAAGATACTGTAAACATTTAGTATTGCCACAAATTAAATTAGAGGGACAAGAAAGATTAAAAAAAGCAAAGGTATTATTTATTGGTGCTGGTGGGCTAGGATCTCCCGGAATATTTTATCTTGCTGCTGCCGGAGTTGGCAGCATCGGTATTATAGATGATGATATTGTTGATCTCTCTAATTTACAAAGACAGATTGTATACACAATTGACGATATAGGCTATTTAAAAGTGGATAGAGCTAAAAAAAAATATTAGATCTTAATCCAAAATGTAGAGTACAAGTTTTTAACACAAGACTGACTTACTACAATTCGATTGAAATTATTAAACAGTATGATGTTATCATAGATGGATCTGACAATTTTAGCACTCGATATCTACTAAATGATACCTGCCTAGAGTTAAATAGGATACATATTTATGGCGCTATCTTTCAATTTGAAGGACAAGTCAGTGTATTCAACTATCAAGGAGGTCCAAGTTACCGAGACTTTCACCATGGTATCAAGAATGGGAATAGTACAATAGATACTTGCAGTAATTCAGGTGTTTTAGGGTTATTACCAGGTATTATTGGTACACTACAAGCGACGGAAGCTATCAAAGTTATTCTTGGATATAAGTCTATACTAAGTGGAGTTGTACTAACTTATAATGCTTTCACTTTATCATTTAGCAAATTTAAAATTCTAAACACTAGATTTATATTGTCTCAAAAAAAATATAGTAAGCAATATGACTATAGTGAATTGAATACTATTATAGAAGAAATTAATGTTATTCAATTACAAAATCTTTTAAATCATAAAAACCTACAACATATCTTAATTGATGTAAGAAATCAAAATGAATATAGACAAAATCATTTGACTGGCTCATTAAACATACCTTTAAAACAACTCAGAAAAATAAATTATTCTGATGTGAATTTTAAAAATAAAATTTGCTTTGTATACTGCAGCTTAGATTCTAGATCTATATTTGCTTCTCAATTTTTAATCGCACAAGAACTAAATGTTGTGAGGGTCCAAGGTGGTTTAGACGCATGGAAAAATATTATTGGTAATTTTGATTAGCTCAGATAAAGTTATTATTGTGTTTATACGGAGAGAGAGGGATTCGAACCCTCGTTAAGATTGCTCCTAAACAGCATTTCCAATGCTGCGCCTTCAACCACTCGGCCACCTCTCCTAATTAACTTCCGTACATGGTATTATACCAGAATAAAACTGCAAATTCACTATTAGTTATAAAAGAATATTATTTTAACAAACGAATACTTCCTATTAAAATCTGAGTACAACAAGTATAATGAGACTATAGAGATTTTTAAAAATTTAGAACTAAGATGAGCAAAAAAGTTATAAAAGTTGTGCTGAAAGAGAATATCCGAAAATTAGGTAAAAGCAACGATCTTGTAGAAGTTTCTGCTGGTTATGCAAGAAATTTTTTAGTACCAAATAAAATGGCAACAATTGCAACAAGTGGCATTTTGAAGCAGCAAAAATTTTATGCAGCTGTGAAGGAAGAAAAACTAAAAGTAGCTAAAGAAGATGCCAAAAAAATTCAGCAACTTCTAGAGGGAATAGAAAAGTTCAGCGTTACTAAGAAAACAGGAGACGGTCAAAATATTTTCGGTAGTGTCACAGAAAAAGAGATTTCACAAATTATTAAAAATGCTACAAATATAGACGTTGAAAAACAGAAAATCTTTTTACCAGAAATTAAAACAGTTGGCATTTATAATATAGAGATTAAGCTACTAATTGAGTTAACTGCCAACGTTCAGCTACAAGTTCTTCCAGAATTAAATTAAGTTATTAGTTATTAAATATTATTATAATAAAGGAGGATTTAATCATTATTCATAGATATTTACCTCCTCATAATATTGTAGCTGAAAAAATGTTACTTAGTGCAATATTGAGTAAGCAATCAATCTCTTTATTAAAATCAGTAGACAAGCTTTCTCCTGATTTTTTTTATTTTACATCAAACTCTTTACTATACAGAGCTATTCTTGAAAGTATTCACCATATAAAGAAAGTAAGTATAACGAATTTTCTCGTTAACTTAAAAACTGAAAAGATAATTAGGCATTTGAGTGAACTAAACGAAGTTCTTAGTCTAATAGAACAAGCTCCTTTGTCTGATGTTATAGATGAATATTCATCAGTTATTATAGATAATTACATTAAAAGATTACTTGTAGGCTCTGGAGACTCACTATTTTTAATTAGCTGCTCAAAACAATCTGTTAAACAAGAGAATATAACTGATGTCATTAGTCAATTAACAAAAGCTTACGAAATCCTTGAAGAGAAAGATACACAGACCCTAGCTACAATTCTTGCAAGTCTACTTGTACATTTAGACACAACAAAAAAGATCAGTATCAATAGTAGTATATTTTCTGGTTTTACAGAACTAGATTCTATAACACAAGGTTTTCAGAAGTCCGATTTAATTATTCTTGCCGGCAGACCTTCAATGGGAAAGACAGCATTTGCTATTAATATTACTAGATATATAATTAACCAAGAGAAATCTTTTGTTATTTTATTTAGCCTAGAAATGTCTATAGAACAACTATTAAGAAGAATTTTAGCTCAGGAGTGTCATTTAAACGGTCAAAAGATTCAATCTGGCCAACTTAATAATAATGAATGGCAATATGTTATTCAGAAAAGTAAAACTCTTGCTGATCTCAATCTATATATTGATGATAGTGCAAAAATTTCGACAGACACTATAAAGACCAAAGTGAAATTCTTTAAGTTACAAGGAAAAAATATAGAACTAATTATTGTAGATTATCTTCAATTATTACAGGATGGGAGACAATCTGAAAATAGATCTCAAGAACTTTCATTAATCACTCGATCACTAAAAGTATTAGCAAAAGATTTAAATTTACCTATATTAGTATTATCTCAACTAAATAGAAATCTTGAAACTCGAAGTGATAAACGACCTTTGTTATCTGACTTAAGAGAAAGTGGATGTATATCAAAACTCAATCATCTCCATTTACCATCATGTAGCCAAACTCAGGTTTTATTTCATTTTCACTACAAACATGTAGAAATCACTAGCTTTACTGCAAAGAGACTGAATTTGTTTACAGCTAATAAAGCCAATATTTCAAAAACGGGAAAAAAGCCTGTATATGAGATAGTGGTACAGTCTGGCAAGTATATAAAATTGACAAGTAATCACAAGATATTAACAACACAAGGGTGGAAAAGATGTGATGAAATTGATCAGAACAATATGCTGGCTATTCAAATAGATATTATTCAGGAAAAGATATCTATACTAGATTCTTTTTCATCTTTATTTTTAGTTTTTGAAAATCTTCAAAAGATACGTATTATTAGCTTACAAGAAGTCTTTGATTTAGGCTGCAAGTCTTTGTTCAATTTCATCTCAAATAACTTTATAGTTCATAACTCTATAGAACAAGATGCAGATTTAGTCATAATGCTGTATAGAGACAGTTACTATAATCAGGAAGCTACAGAAGGAAGCATAACAGAAGTTATAATAGCAAAACATAGGAATGGCCCAACAGGTACCTTCCAACTAAAGTTCGATACACACTTAGCAAACTTTTCAAATATTTAAGATGCCAAGAACCAGATTTGAACTGGTGACACGAGGATTTTCAATCCACTGCTCTACCAACTGAGCTATCCCGGCTTTTATGTACAAATAAATAGTATCAGAGGTTATGAATTATAGCAACCCATCTTATTAAATTGTTTCTCAAAGCATTGAAGAAATCGTATTCGATGCTTTGAGAAACAATTACTTTTTAGGTTAACAGTTCTAATTTTTCACCTAGTAGAACTGTTACATCTCCTTCATTAGTAACATCTACTACTGCACTATCACCAGCTTTAATTTTACCTGACAAAACTTCTTCAGCTAAACTGTCTTCTAATAGTCTCATTACTGCTCGTCTAAGTGGTCGAGCTCCATAACTTGGGTTATAGCCTTCTTCTACTAATCGTTGTTTAAAACGCTCTGTTACATTAAGCTGAATATCTTGTTGTTTAATTCTAGCAAAAACTTCATTCAACATTAGTTCTGCTATTTCTCTGACTTCATCTTTAGTAAGCTGACGAAACACAATAATTTCATCTAATCTATTCAAAAACTCTGGTCTAAAGTACTGTTTTAGTTCTTCATTTACTAAAGACCTAACCCTAGTGTACTGGGACTCTGTTTGATCTTCTGATAGTTCAAATCCTAGACTACCTCCTCCTTTTTCAATGACTTTAGAACCAATATTAGAAGTCATGATTAGAAGAGTATTTTTAAAATCAATAGTTCTACCTTTTGCATCTGTTAATCTACCATCTTCTAAAATTTGAAGAAGAAGATTAAAAATATCAGGATGAGCCTTTTCAATTTCATCAAAAAGAATTACAGTATACGGTTTTTTTCTTACTGCTTCCGTTAGGTAACCACCTTCGCTATAACCTACATATCCTGGAGGAGAACCAATTAGTTTAGAGACAGTATGTCTTTCCATATATTCTGACATATCTAAACGTATCATAGAGGCTTCAGATCCGAAAAAATAAGAAGCCAAGGCTTTAGTCAGTTCTGTTTTACCTACACCCGTTGGTCCAGAAAAAATGAAACTTGCAATTGGTCTGTTTGGATTTTTTAGGCCTACCCTTGCTCGTCTTATAGCTCTAGAAACAGCTACAACTGCTTCATCTTGGCCGATAATACGCCCATGTAAAGTTTCTTCCATATGCATTAGTTTTTCTGATTCACTTTTAGTCAACTTAGTTACTGGTATACCAGTCCAAGCAGCCACAATTTCAGCAATGTCATCTTCCGTCACAATAGGGTCTTCTAAGTTTAAATCGGGTTCATTTTTTTTGCTTTGAGCAATTGCTGCAATTTGGGCCTTAATTTCCATTTCTCTTGCTCTATATTGCTCTGCTGTTTCATATTTTTGAGCTCTAATAGCTTCGTCTTTTGTTTTTAATACAGCTCTTAATTCTTTATCTAACTCTCTAGCAGCTGGAGGTAATTGAGAATTTAGCAAACGAACTCTAGAACCAGCTTCATCAATTAAGTCAATTGCTTTGTCTGGTAAAAAGCGATCAGAAATATACTGATTTGCATATTTAGCAGCTGCGGCCAAAGCACCATCAGACATTGTTAATTGGTGGTGTTTTTCATAGCGATCTCGAAGACCAAATAAAATTTCGATCGTTTCTTCAACACTGGGTTCCCCAACTACAACAGGTTGAAATCTTCGCTCTAATGCTGGATCTTTTTCTATATGTTTTCTATATTCTTCTAAAGTTGTTGCACCTATACACTGTAACTCTCCTCTTGCTAGAGCAGGCTTAAGTAGATTGGCTGCATCTATTGCTCCCTCTGCAGCCCCAGCTCCAATTAGTGTATGAACTTCGTCAATAACTAATATTACATTATCAGCCGACTTAATTTCGTCCATAATACGTTTAAGTCTTTCTTCAAACTCACCTCTGTATTTGGTACCAGCAACTAATAACCCAACATCTAGAGTAATAACTAATTTATCTTCTAATATTGAAGGAACATCTCTATTAGCAATTCTTTGAGCTAGACCTTCTGCAATTGCTGTTTTACCTACACCAGGTTCCCCAATCAAAACAGGGTTGTTTTTAGTTCTTCTACCTAAAATTTGGATAACACGTTCTATCTCTTTTTGTCTTCCAACTACAGGATCTAAACCGCCTTCTATAGCCATTTGAGTTAAATTAGAGCCAAACTCTTCTAATGTAGGTGTCTTACTTCTAGCTTGTGTATTATTACTTCCACTTACACTAGCTTCTGCATTCTCTCCCAACATTTGTATAACTTCTGCTCTAATTGAAGAAACATCTACCGCTAAATTTTCTAAGACTCTCGCAGCGACTCCTTCTCCTTCTCTAACTAAGCCCATTAGCAAGTGTTCGGTACCAATGTAATTATGGCCAAGCTGGCGTGCTTCCTCTAAAGATAGCTCTAATACTCTTTTTGCTCGAGGAGTGAAAGGAATTTCAACTGCTACAAATCCAGATCCTCTGCCTATAATTTTTTCGACTTCCACTCTTGCATCTTTTAAATTCACGTTCATAGATTTTAATACTTGAGCTGCAATCCCAGTACCTTCACCTACCAATCCTAATAGTATTTGCTCAGTTCCAACAAAATTGTGCCCTAAGCGTCTAGCTTCTTCTTGAGCTAACATTATTACTTTTATAGCCTTTTCAGTAAAGCGTTCAAACATTATTTATGCTTCGTGTTATGCCACTACCTTTGATAGTAACTAATTATAACACAAAACTAATAAATACTTAAGCCTTAATCTGATTGTTTTAATCATAAAGTTTTATATCTAAGATTCTTTAGCCAAGAAGAAATAGCTAAGAACAGTATAAGTATGGATAAATACTTGAGCAGAATACTTAATTTATAGAAAAGTGTATACATAGTGGTGGCGAATAAATCGAATACACAAAGATTAGTTTCATGTAAAAAAGTTTTACATTACTATTAGAAATATAAGTTAGTTATTCTTCCAAAATTGATAAGTTTACTTTTTTAACAGATATCAAAATCAAAGTTTACTTATTCACTAATAATTTTCATATTTGATGTTTTCATGTATAATGTTTCAGAAAACATTATCGAACTAATGCCATATATGAAAGTAAATAATATAAAAATAAGTCAACTCATGAAAAATGTTGAAACTCCTTTTATTAAACAAACAGTACCTAAAGTTCGAGTTGGCGATACAATACAACTTGGATTAATGGTTAAAGAAGGTAATAAAACTCGAGAACAATCATGTGAAGGAGTTGTTTTAGCCAGAAGAAGAAAAAATAGCCTAAACACTAGTTTAACTTTAAGGTGTTCGTTTCAAGGTATTGGAGTTGAAAGAGTATTCTTTCTTAATTCACCGCGAATAACATTTGTGAAGATTATTAGAAGCGCTAAAGTACGTAGGGCTAAGCTTTACTATCTAAGAGGTCTTCTCGGTAAAGCAAGTCGTCTAAAACAGATTTTTAATTAGAGACAAAAACTTATCAAATTAACAAAAAGTGTTATAATAAATCAGTAAGGTTTTGGACATGTAACTCAGCTGGTTAGAGTGTCACGTCGACATCGTGAAAGTCGCTGGTTCGAGTCCAGCTATGTCCATTACTTATTAATTATGTTTATGAAAAAGCTTGTTTTAAGTAACTAACTTATGATATTATTTAAGTTATGTCTTACACAAATTTTATTTAGGGTCGGTGCCCGAGTGGTTAATGGGGGCGGACTGTAAATCCGCTGGCTTCGCCTACGTTGGTTCAAATCCAACCCGGCCCAATATAATAAAAAGCCTTTGTGGCTCAGAGGTAGAGCATCCCCTTGGTAAGGGGAAGGTCACGAGTTCAATTCTCGTCAAAGGCTATCTAAAAGAAACCCAGATAATAATAACAATATTAGTTCATAAAGTTGCTTTTCTTATTATGTTTTAAGGCAGTACAAATATTTAAGCTTAGGCATTGGTGTTAGCATAGTTTGACGCATTACCCCTCTGAGGTTTAGCGATGCCTATCATTTGCGAATTACTCTTACCAGGAGCAACCATTGGATAACAATTTTCATTTTCTGTAACTTGACAGTCCAGCAAAACTGGACCATTATGCTTAATAGCTGATTGTAAGGAGGACTGCATATTTTGTCTACTATTAATAGTAAAAGCTTTAATACCAAAAGCTCCCGCAAGTTTTTGAAAATTTGGAGCACCTTCTGTCATCCGTGAATGCGAATATCGTTCACCGTAAAAAGCCTGTTGCCATTGTCTAACCATTCCTTGCCAACGATTATTAATAATAATGATTTTTATCGGAAGCTGATATTGAGCAATAGTTCCTAGTTCTTGCATATTCATTTGAAAACTGGAATCACCACTAATGCAAACGACTAGATCATCAGGATGCGCTACTTGAGCACCAATTGCTGCTGGTAATCCATATCCCATTGTACCTAATCCAGCACTTGAGAGCCAATGTTTAGACTTAACTTTTAAAAATTGTGCTGACCACATTTGATGCTGACCAACATCTGTAGTAAAATAAGCATTTTGGAATAGTTTATTGGCTTCAACAAGTATTTCTTGGGGTGAAATACTTGTTGATTTTTTAGGAACTAATAGTGGATACTGTTGTCTCCAGCGATTAATTCGTTCTTGCCAAGATACAATCTGCTCTGGATAAGGGGGAAAAGAAGTTTTTAATAAATTTAGTACTGAAGTAACAACTTCAGTAACATCGCCAACAATAGCAACTTGAGGTATTCTATTTTTTCCTACTTCTGCAGGATCAATATCTACGTGGATTACTTGGGCGTTACAAGCAAATTCATCTAATTTTCCCGTAACTCTATCATCAAATCTCGCACCTAGTGCAATTAAAAGATCACACTCGCTAACTGCAAAATTAGCATATGCAGTACCATGCATCCCTAACATTCCTAAACAATATTCACTATCTTCATTAAAAATACCTTTTCCCATAAGGGTAGTAGTAACAGGTATCTTATAAAAATCAACTAGTTCTTGAATAATTTGGTATGAATCAGATATTATTGCTCCACCTCCTATATATAACAGAGGCTGACTAGCCTGTTGTATCATCTTAGCCGCCATGAGTATTTGCCTGGACTTCAAGTTAGTAAGTGGTCTACAACCTGGAATAGTTACTTTCCCTGGATCAATAGAAGAATAGATAAACTTTTCTAAACCTACATCTTTAGGAACGTCAATTAATACAGGACCTGGTCGTCCATGTTTACAGATGAAGAATGATTCAGCAACAATCCGAGACATATCTCTAGGATCACGGACTACATAAGAATGCTTTACAATAGGTAAAGTAATACCAAATATATCTACTTCTTGAAAAGCATCTGTACCTATAAATGCTCTACCAACTTGACCTGTAACAGCTAATATAGGCACAGAATCAATATATGCAGTAGCTATACCAGAAACAAGATTAGTTGCCCCTGGGCCAGATGTGGCAAAGCAAACTCCAACATCTCCTGTTGATCTAGAGTAAGAATCTGCAGCATGGGCAGCTCCTTGTTCGTGACGGACAAGAATATGCTTGATGAACAAAGACTCTTCCCAAGCATAAAGTTCATCGTAGATAGGAAGAATAGCTCCGCCTGGATAACCAAATATATGCTTAACACCGTGCCTAACAATACTATCTAAAAGTGCGAATGCACCAGTTTTCTCAGAATTAATTATTTGTTTCAATGACATAATAGACCTTAAATATTATTTAATATGTACTATTTTTATAGAAAAGAAAATTAAATTATCATAGTTAATGATAATATAATATTATATATGTTCAAAAACTTAAATTAAATTAATTTAATTCTCTCAACAACATTCGATATTGAGCATTTTTTTAATTACTACTGTTAAAGCTGCTACTAAAGCCGTTAATGATATGATGAAAAAAAAACTTGGCAATGGTTTCTTTAATAACACGAAAAAAGGACTAATAATTATTAAAATTAATCCAAAAATTACACTAATTAAAAATCGTGGAAACTTTAATATATTATTCCAAAAACTACTCATAATTATAATCCTTATACTGTTAATCATTGTAACTATTAATAATATGTTTATTTTCTGAACTTTTTAAGGCACCTACTAGTATCTGTTAAATTAATATACGTCTTGTAAGCAAATCTATACATTTTAATTCTATTCCATCCATGCTGACCAATTCAGAAAGAGTGAAAGTCCTAAGTGAGGCATTACCATATATTCAGCAATTTTCTTCTAGAATTATTGTTATAAAATATGGCGGAGCAGCCATGAAAAACCAAAAGCTAAAAGATCAAGTAATTAGTGATCTTGTTTTTCTGTCTTTTGTAGGACTACGTCCTATTTTAGTTCATGGTGGAGGTCCAGAAATTAATTTTTGGTTAGATCGCCTAAAAATCCTGCCAAAATTTGATAATGGAGTGAGGGTAACAGATCAGCCTACTATGGATATCGTAGAAATGGTGCTAGTTGGGCGAGTTAATAAAGACCTTGTAGCAACAATTAATAAACAAGGAGGTAAAAGTGTAGGTTTATCTGGAAAAGATGGTTTACTTATTACACCGAGACCAAGCGGAAAAGCAAGCTTGGGCTTTGTAGGAGAAGTACAAAGTGTTGATACAAAGTTATTAAAGATTCTAATTAATAATAATTATATACCAGTAATTGCTAGCGTTGCATCAGATAAGCAAGGTCAGTCATATAATATTAATGCTGACACTGTAGCGGGAGAAGTAGCAGCAGCTCTTAATGCAGAAAAATTAATTTTGTTAACAGATACCCCAGGGATTTTACGTAACTCTTCAGACTCTACAACATTAATTAGTCACTTAAATATAAAGCAAGCTAGAGATTTAACTCAAACAGAAGTAATTTCTGGGGGGATGATCCCTAAAGTTAATTGTTGTATTCGTTCTCTAGCTCAAGGAGTAGCTTCAGCACATATTTTAGATGGTAGAATTGACCATGCTCTTCTATTAGAAATATTAACGGATCAAGGTATTGGCTCAATGTTAGTTGTTTAAGATACTAGTTATTTATCTAACTCTTGATTGTTACCCAGCAAAAAAACGCATAAAATTAAATACTACTAAATAAAATAGATAAATATCTTGTCAATTTAGGACATATAATATTTAAGTGTATTTAGTATTATAAATAATATAACCAGTGTTATATTGATTTCACGTATATATTTGCTCTACTCAATTATATATTAAGACATTTTGAATTACATAACCAAAACTAATATTATATTACAAAGTAATTTTGAAATATTTTTCAAACTCTACAGTAATTTTTTAAAACATATAATCTAAGCAGTACAAATAACACTCTTTTATTGATTTATATTTTAAAGTAATTTATGGTATAATATTGAATAACAGTTTTTATTATGGCTCAGTAGCTCAGTGGTTAGAGCAGGGGATTCATAAGCCCAAGGTCGCAGGTTCAAATCCCGCTTGAGCCATCTTTTAATATCAGGGGCTATAGCTCAGTTGGTAGAGTATCTCAATGGCATTGAGAGGGTCAGCGGTTCGAATCCGCTTAGCTCCATAAATATTCATATATAGCTGTTAAAAATTAGATATATTTGATATATTTATTATAGAAAACTTGCTGGAGAGGTGGCTGAGTGGTCGAAAGCGGCAGATTGCTAATCTGCTGTACGATTAACTTCGTACCGAGGGTTCGAATCCCTCTCTCTCCTTATATATTAAGTACCTGTCTTTACAATAACAAGTTGACAAGTATTATTAATAATACTTGTCAACTTGTTATATGCAATAGTTTAGTTTGACAACCATAAGCTAATTATGAGATTATCTATTTATAACTTTATTGGGACTGTAGTTCAACTGGTTAGAGCACCGCCCTGTCACGGCGGAAGTTGCGGGTTCGAATCCCGTCAGTCCCGTGTTATTTAAAATTGAGATTTATAGTAGTTTTTTTCTGGAATTGCTGTATATTCTTTGACAATGTCTCTAAATTCATTACCCTCAATTGTCTCTTTTTCAATCAATAAATCAACTAATCTATCTATAACTACTCGATTATCTGTAACTATTTCTTTAGCTTGTTTGTAGCATTCGCTCACAATTTCTCTTACTTGTTTATCAATAGTAGTCGCAACTTCATCTGAGTATTCTGAGCCTCCTCCCATACCTCTACCTAAGAAAGGGTCTCCGCCTTGACTTTCAAGAGATAATGGTCCAATTTTAGACATTCCGAATCGAGTTACCATTTGTCTGGCCATCGATGTAACTTGTTGCAAATCATTACTGGCACCTGTAGTAACTTCTGCGTCTCCGAAAATAATCTCTTCTGCAGCTCTCCCACCAAGAGCACCGACAATACGTGCTAATATTTGAGACCTTGAGATTAAACTTTGATCATCACTAGGAGTAAACCATGTTAACCCTCTAGCTTGTCCCCGTGGGATTAAGGTGACTTTTTGAACAGGATCATGATGTTCTAATAAGCTTCCTATTATTGCGTGTCCTACTTCATGATATGCAATTAATCTTTTACTTTTACTATCAATTAAAGGTGTCCCTTCCATTCCAGCTACTACTCTGTCAATTGATGTATCAATTTCTGACATAGTCATTGCATTTTTTCTTCTTCGAGCTGTCAAAATAGCTGCTTCATTTAATAAGTTAGCTAAATCAGCTCCCGAAAAGCTAGGAGTTCGTCTTGCAATAGTTTCTAAGGATACTTTAGGCTCCATTTTTTTATTTTTAGCATGAACTTCAAGGATTGCTAATCTACCTTTAAAGTCAGGAACATCCACAGAAACTTGTCTATCAAATCTACCTGGCCTTAATAGTGCAGAATCTAAAATATCAGCTCTGTTAGTCGCAGCAATAACAATAACACCAGTATTACCTTCAAAACCATCCATTTCAGTTAATAGTTGATTTAATGTTTGTTCTCTTTCATCATTTCCACCTCCGACACCTGTTCCTCTTTGTCTGCCCACAGCATCAATCTCATCAATAAAAACAATGCATGGTGCATTGTCTTTCGCTTTTTTGAACAGATCTCTTACGCGAGAAGCACCAACTCCAACAAACATTTCTACAAATTCTGAGCCTGAGATGCTAAAAAAAGGAACACTGGCTTCACCAGCAATTGCTTTGGCTAATAGTGTTTTACCTGTGCCAGGAGGACCAACTAATAAAACACCTTTTGGTATTTTGGCACCAACAGCAGTAAATGATTCAGGCTGTTTTAAGAAAGTCACTACTTCTTGAAACTCTTCCTTTGCTTCTTCAACGCCCGCTACGTCATTGAATACTACCCCTGTTTTAGCTTCCATTTGAAATAAAGCTTTTGATTTGCCAAATGACATTGCTTGACCAGGCCCACCACTAGCACTATTAGATCTTCTAAATAGAAAAGCCAAGCCGCCAACTAACAATAAGGGAAATAGTAAATTACCTAATAGTCCCCATACTGCACTTGTGCTTTTAGGAGGATGAGCATCTAGGTCGACATTAGCCTTGCGTAGTTTCGTGATTAATTCTGGTGCACTTGCTGGTAGCTCCACCCGAATTCTTTGCACCCTATTTCCTAACTCTGGACCAACAGCTTCTACAATTGCGGTGTGATTATTTTCATATAGGTCAACTCGTTTAACCCAACCCATATCTAAATATTCTAAGAACCTTCCATATGTCATTCTAGAACTTGCGACATTACTACCAACATCTGTCGTAGTCGGGCCCAAAAAACCTTGCCAAAAAAAGAAACCAACGACAAAGATTGGTAAAGACCAAAGAAGGAGTGTTTTCCAAGATAGTTTCATATTATGAGAGAGTGTATTTATTTAGTAAAAATTGTATAAGATTAAAAAATCTTGAAATAAGCTGATATAGACTTTATTTACATCTTTTGTAAAGATATCTATAGAAAAACTATAATTTATATTTAACATAGTTTTAATTTTCTAGGCAACTACCTTATTTCTATGTTATTCTTGTCTAATTTACAAAAATATAGCAATAGCTTAGGAGAGATGGCAGAGTGGTTTATTGCAACAATTTCGAAAATTGTCATAACTAACTATAGTTATCAAGGGTTCGAATCCCTTTCTCTCCTTTGATTATCAAATAGTAATAACTGTCGGTATTGATTTTATATATTTTTATTTTTTTATTTCTTTATCTTTTATACTAATCTATAATAATTTATCTTAGGAATGCAAATATGCAACGAGGCTCAAAAGTAAAAATATTGAGAAAAGAATCATACTGGTATCAAGAAGTTGGAACTGTTGCAGCAATGGATAAAACCGGTATTAAGTACCCTGTATTAGTAAGATTTGAAAAAGTCAATTATAATAATGTTAATACTAATAGTTTTGCAGATAGTGAACTAATTGACTTAGGAAAATAAATATTTCCGTGTATAGTAAAATATAATTTAAGCGATCGCTATTATAAGATAATAACGATCGCTTGCTGTCTTTAATATTATTAAATTAAAGAAACATTATGATTAGCTACCCAAAGTAGCCCAATCTACATCTACATTCTCTAACACCAATGATGAATTGTAGATTTGTAAAATGATTAACAAAAATAAGAAAAATAGTAACATGAAAACTCCCATAATAGGAGTTGTTCCCCAACCTGGAGCAACTTTTCCATACTCCGAGTTTAAGGGTCTCAAAATTTCTCCAAGTCTAGTTCTAAGTGCCATAATATATTTTGATAAATTTAGTAATTAAATGTTTTAATATTGATAATATTATTATAGAAAAAGTTCATCTTCATACTGATTGAATTATGGAAACTGCAACAGTCCTTAGTATTTTTATTTCAAGTTTGCTCTTAGGTATTACAGGTTACTCAATATACACAGCATTTGGTCCAGCTTCAAAGGATCTTAGAGACCCTTTTGAAGAGCATGAAGAGTAATATACTTTAATCTACAATAGAACCACTTTCCACTAATAAGTTGGAAAGTGGTTCTATTATTGTAAATGCAATTTAAGCAAAGTTATTTAGCTATCCTTGGCGGTTCTCTAAAAAAAATTGCAAAGAATATAACCATTAGCGTTCCTGTCAATAAAAACACATAAACCAAGGCTTCCATAAATTCTCCTAATTAGTAACTACTAGATAATAAACTTTTCCTGAACCATTTTAATATCGGAAATATTTGATCAAGACTCTGTCTGACTTAGTCTTATATCTTATACAGCCCCTTGCTTTTTACTGCTTCTGTCGCCTAACTTCTGGAAAGCTCCAAACTCTACTTGTTCAGTGACTTCAGCTCCGATTCCTGCAAATACATCTCTGAAGATAGTTCTTGAACCATGCCAAAGATGTCCAAAGAAAAAGATTAAAGCAAAATTAGCATGGCCAAATGTAAACCAGCCTCTTGGACTACTTCTGAATACACCATCTGACTCTAGTGTAGTTCGGTCAAACTCGAACACTTCACCTAACTGAGCTTTCCTTGCATATTTTTTGACACTAGGAGCATCATTAAATACTTGTCCATTTAATTTGCCACCATAAAAACTAGCTGTTACACCTACTTGTTCGATACTATATTTAGACTCTGCTCTTCTAAACGGAATATCAGCTCGTATAATACCATCTTTATCTACTAAAATAACGGGGAAAGTTTCGAAGAAAGCAGGCATTCTGCGAACACTTAGTTCTCTTCCTTCTTTATCCTGAAATATAGGATGTCCAAGCCATGCTTCAGCAACTCCGTCCCCTTTGTTCATAGGGCCAGCTCTGAATAAACCGCCTTTTGCTGGATTGTTACCAATATAGTCGTAGAAGGCTAATTTATCAGGAATCCTTGACCATGCTTCGCTAGGTGCAGCTCCGTCAGCAATAGCGTTTTCTACTCGTTTTTCAATTTCTTGTTGAAAATATCCACTATCCCATTGATATCTAGTCGGACCAAATAACTCGATAGGTGTAGTTGCACAGCCGTACCACATTGTTCCACAAGTAACAAAAGCTGAGAAAAAAACCGCCGAGATGCTGCTTGATAATACAGTTTCAATATTGCCCATTCTGAGAGCTCGGTATAATCTTTGTGGTGGTCTAACAGTTAAATGAAAAACACCGGCTAATATACCTACAGTACCTGCAGCAATATGATGAGATGCAACTCCTCCAGGATTAAATGGGTTAAATCCTTCTGGTCCCCATGCTGGAGCTACTGGTAGTACTTTACCTGTTACTCCATAACCATCGGAGACCCACATTCCTGGTCCGAATAGTCCAGTTACATGAAAAGCCCCAAATCCAAAACAAAGCAAGCTTGACAGCAATAGATGAATTCCAAAAATCTTTGGTAAATCTAAAGCTGGTTCCCCAGTCCTAGGATCTCTAAATAATTCTAAATCCCAATAAACCCAGTGCCAAATAGCAGCTAGAAATAGCATTCCAGAAAGAACTATATGAGTTAAAGCTACTCCTTCAAAACTCCATAGTCCAGGATTTGAAACGCTTTCTCCCGTAATACTCCATCCTCCCCAAGAATCTGTTACGCCAAGTCTTGCCATAAATGGCATAACGAACATTCCTTGTCTCCACATTGGGTTCAATACTGGATCTGAGGGATCAAAAACAGCTAATTCGTACAATGCCATAGATCCTGCCCAACCTGCTACAAGTGCAGTATGCATTAGGTGGACTGCAATTAAGCGCCCAGGATCATTTAAAACAACCGTGTGTACACGATACCATGGTAGTCCCATTGACTACATGCCTCCTATGAATAAGAACATACTTTGTTGACTTTCTTACAAATGTTTATCATTGTTGATAACAGCTTTGTTTTTGAAAAACTATTGCTATTTCAATTATCCATACTACTAATAGTATTATATAGTAAAATTCTTTCTAAAATAAATTTAATAAATTTTTTATTAAAATTTTAATTAAGTTTAGCTTTTAATATCTTAGCAACAATATAGGCTGCTGCTATGTCTAGAACAATTAATAGTATAATAATTTGTCCCAGACAAACATCTCCCCAACTAATCTTGATAACACACTCTGTAAAATTCCAATGTATGCTGGAATATAAATATCTTGTACCTTCTATTGCATAACTTAACGGATTTAGACTAGCAATTAATTGAAGCCAAGGCGGCATAAAATATAAAGGAGCTAGAGCTGTACTAGAAAATAAAAAAGGTAAATTGATTACTAAAATAAGTGCTAATAGTTCAATATGACCAGGCAGAGTGAAAGATAAAGCTAGACTAAGCATTGTAACTCCTACCGTTATTAATAGGATTATGAGTGCAAAAATTATAGTACTATCACTGTTTAAAGGAGAATTTCCCATAAGCAGGGAAGCGACAACTATGAATATAACTTGTATCAAACTAATAAAAGTCATAAAAGTAGCGGAAGCTAAAATAATAGAAGTTCTAGATATTAGAGGAGCTGTTAACAGTCGATTTAAAAAACCAAACTCTCGATCAAACATTAAAGGAAGACCTGAATTGAGCGCTCCAGTAAATGATGTGAAAATTATAATTCCTGAGCTTAAAAAGCAGTTATAGCTTGTGTTAATAGTAAATAAATTTACAGGAGCATTATAGAAAAGCCCGCCAAAGAGAATTAACCATAATAGAGGCTGAATAATACCAGCCATTAAAGTAGCAGGTCTTCTCCAAATTTGTAAAAAGAGTCTATTTGTTAAAGCTTTAATTTCCTGTATAAGAAGTCTAGAATATAAATGTCGTATCTGAAATTGAAGAATGGGCTTTAGTTCTACGGGTTGATTCAGCATTGAAATCATAATTATTTTTTTATTGTAAAAGATTAGCTTGGTAATTAATCTAAAAGTTTAGAGTCTTAAACTGGGTCCTTTATTTAAATGATAAAAATAATTTTAACTATATGAACTTATATATATACTTTGAACCTACTATAGTCCTATTTAGTATGAAATGTACATTAATTTCTCTCAATAGTATACTATTTTCTTTTTGTGCAGTCTATTATTCATAATGAAACTAATATACAACTTAGGGTAAGTCCTTTAATTTATTCTGCTTTATTAAGTTTCAAGTGTATCTTTATTAAGGAGTAAAAAATGGCAGAGTATAAAATTCATTTAGTATCTGAAAGTGAAAATATTGACGTTACATTTAATTGTGCAGAGGATACGTATATACTAGATGCAGCAGAAGAAGAAGGTATTGAACTTCCTTACTCTTGCAGAGCAGGAGCTTGTTCAACTTGCGCAGGCAAAGTCACGGAAGGCACTGTAGACCAATCTGATCAATCATTCTTAGATGATGATCAGACGCTAGCAGGTTATGTTTTAACATGCATTGCTTATCCTGAATCAGACTGTACTATTTCAACTCACGTTGAGCAAGAACTTTATTAAGTAAATTCATCTTTGTTTCAATAGCATAAAGTAGTACTATCAATTAAGTATTAATTGTATTGCACTACTTTATGCTACAACCTTTTAATTATACGAACGTTGCATTCAAAAGACTTTTTAACTAAAATAATGATTACATAATTTCTAAAGTGAGTTTTATAAAATGGCTAAAAAGAATATGATCCAAAGAGAGTTTAAAAGAGAAAAGCTTGAAAAAAAATATTATTTGAAACGATTAGCTATTAAAGATCAGCTTAAAGAAGCTACAAGCTTTTCTGACAAAATGGAATTGAGACAAAAACTTCAAGAAATGCCTAGAAATAGTGCAGCCGTTAGAGGCAGGAATAGGTGTTGGTTAACTGGTAGAAGTAGAGGTTACTACAGAGATTTTGGGTTATCTCGGCATGTATTTCGAGAAATGTCTCATGAATGTCTTTTACCTGGAGTTACTAAATCAAGCTGGTAAAAACTTTACTACTGTATTGTAATACTAATCTTGCTTCAATAAAATTTTTTTCTATTTATAATTAGGTGGCTTGTAGATATTTATAAAGACTATAGTTGTTCTAGCTTTTATAAATATCTACAACTTGGGCGTTAAAGTCCTAATTGATTTCCGCGTTGGTATTGTAGATAAGCTGCTACTAATAGCCCTAATAAAGTAATAGGAATAAGGCCAAGAACAATTCCCGATAGTAATGGTTCAACCATAATAGTTATTATTGTGTAAGATATAAGACTAGAGCTCAAGAAATTATACTCTTTGTACTGACTATTTTTATCATAACTTAAATGTTATCTAAAGCCAATCGCTGCCTGCCAAACAAAAGCTAAAAGTAGAAAAAATACAGGAATTACAGGTAAAATATCAATGATTGGCTTAAAAACTGCGTAAGCTTCCGGTAGTTTTGCTAAGAAAAGGGCTGAGTTCATATGGTTTACCTCTCATTTTTAAGTTTCTCTAGTAGCTAATAACACTTAGCTTTTCATACAGCATATCATTTTATCCTAAATTTTTTTTAAAAAAGACTTTCTTTAAATTTTTTATCTATTTAAAAAAAGATAGTGCTATTGTTTACAATAAATATTGTAATACTTAACTTAATATTTATTGAGAAAACAATAATTTTAAATTATTTCTTCATAGATAAATTACTAAAGGTAGAAAGCCTCATTGTATTATATACAATATTGTTTACATTTGAATTTTTTAGGAGAACATAATAAATGATTATTGCAATTCAGTTGTTGGTGTTGTTATTAATTGCGTTGTCGACTGTACTAGTAGTAGGTGTACCTGTTGTTTTAGCATCACCAGGCCAATGGGAACAGTCAAAAGGTTTAGTTTATACAGGAGCAGGTCTGTGGACAGGACTAGTAATTGTTACTAGTTTAGTCAATTCTTTAGTAGTCTAATACTAATTTTAAAGCATATTTTTGTCTTTTAAAAAAAGAAGTACTTATAACACTAAATAAGTACTTCTTTTTGTCAAGTAATAATGATTCTTATTTTTTTAACAGTAGTCTAATTTCCATTTTAAAGATTTATAGTAGAACTTTGTAATTACAGATTGACAAACGTTATGATTTTTGTCATAATGCATTTTAAGCGGGTATAGCTCAGTGGTAGAGCGCAACCTTGCCAAGGTTGATGTCGCGCGTTCGAATCGCGTTACCCGCTGATTGTTTATTTAGCTTCAGAAAAATCTGTATCAATCACAGTGTTATCGTTCTTAGTATCTGTATTATTATTGTCAGACTGAGCCGCTGTTTTGCCAATATCCATTAAGGAGTTCTGCAGTTGCTGGGAGAGAGATTCTATATTTTCATATTCTTCTTTCTCTAAGCTAGATCTAAGCTCTGTAATTAGTCCTTCTATCTTTCTTTTTAAATCTTGGCTTATTTTGTCTTCAAATTCTTTAACTTGTTTTTCAGCTTGGTATGATAAAGATTCTGCCTGATTTTTGATATCAATATTTTTTCTTCTTTTTTGATCTGTCTCGAAGTTTTCTTCAGCCTCTTTCACCATTCTTTCAACATCATCTTTAGGTAAAGTAGAAGCTCCAGATATAGTAATTGATTGTTCTTTTCCTGTAGCTTTCTCTTTTGCTTTAACAGATAAAATTCCATTAGCATCAATGTCAAATGTCACTTCAATCTGAGGAACTCCTCTAGGTGCAGGCATAATACCATCTAGTCGAAATGTTCCTAAGCTTTTGTTATCTTTTGTTAACTCTCTTTCTCCTTGAAGAACTTGAATCTCTACATTTGGCTGATTATCTACAGCTGTAGAAAATACCTCTGATTTTTTTGTAGGGATAGTAGTGTTTCTTGGTATAATCTTTGTCATTACTCCACCTAAAGTTTCTACTCCTAAAGATAGTGGTGTCACATCTAATAATAAAATATCTTTGACTTCGCCAGCTAAAACACCAGCTTGTACAGCCGCACCAATAGCAACTACTTCATCTGGATTTACACTTTGGTTAGGATCTTTACCTATTAATCTTTTAACCATTTGCTGTATAGCCGGAATTCTTGTAGACCCGCCGACTAGAACAACTTCATCAATACTGGAAGCTTCTAACTTTGCATCTTTTAAAGCGTTATTTACAGGTATGCTACATTTATCTATTAGGTCTGAGCAAAGTTCTTCAAATTTGCCTCTAGTTACAGTTTTCTCTAAATGTTTAGGACCATCTTGTGTAGCAGTGATGAATGGAAGATTAATTTCTGTTTGAGTTAAATTTGATAGTTCTATTTTTGCTTTTTCTGCAGCTTCAGTTAATCTTTGAAGCGCTTGCCTATCTTTACCAAGATCAATGCCTTCATCTTGTTTGAAGTCTTTGATTAGCCATTCGACAATTTGCTGGTCAAAGTCATCTCCACCTAAATGTGTATCTCCCGAAGTTGACAGTACTTCAAACACTCCATCTCCAACTTCTAAAACTGACACGTCAAACGTTCCTCCTCCAAGGTCAAATACTAAAATTGTTTCATTGTTCTGTTTGTCTAGCCCATAAGATAAAGAAGCTGCAGTAGGTTCGTTAATAATTCTTAGTACATCTAATCCAGCTATTTTACCTGCATCTTTTGTAGCTTGTCTCTGTGAGTCATTAAAGTATGCAGGAACAGTGATAACTGCTTGTGTCACAGTTTCGCCTAGGTATGTGCTAGCATCTTCAACAAGTTTTCTGAGTACTTGAGCAGAAATTTCTTCGGGTGCAAAATCTTTATTAAGTGCCGGGCAGGCAATTTTTATACTTGACCCACTAGTCTTAACATTATATGACGTCTGTCTAATTTCCTGGGAAATTTCATTTTGTTTACGTCCTATAAACCGTTTCACAGAGTAAAAAGTGTTTTCTGGGTTAATAACAGCTTGTCTCCTAGCAATTTGTCCGACAAGTTTATCACCACTTTTAGTATATGCAACAACAGAAGCAGTAGTTCTAAAACCTTCTGCATTCGGTATGACAGTAGGTTTTCCTCCTTCCATAACAGCAATTACAGAATTAGTTGTGCCCAAATCAATTCCAACAACTTTGCCCATCAATACCTCTCTAATTTTTATAATTATATTTACTGTACAGTAATCTTTTTATATATACTGTATTAGATACAAATATATACTGCATAATAAATATGGAAATAAAAAGGTGTAGTTACCGAACACAAGCATATTTTTTAGTTCTTTTTAGGCAAATAAAATTTTAGTGCCATGCTTGTTTATACTTACTGTAGAACTAACAAAAACACACTAGATAGCAACTCTTTCAGAAAAGATCTTAATAACTATTCTATATAAATTATCTGACTTTGGAGAAAGAAATTAGTTAATAATTGGACAAAGCTATCAATCAGTCAGAGATTAATTTCTTTTTATTGTTTTGTAGTTAATTTATCTTTAACATACTCTGGCTTTGTAGATTAGATTGTCTCAATTACTTATATTTTTTATTGCTCTTACTACTTTGTTGTATGATAATTAGACTATTATTAAATCTTTTCCTCCTTGAGCCTTTTCTAAAATTAGTATCATTTGAAAAATATTATCGAAGATACTCTAAACATCGAGAAGAAAATTCTTAATATAACTCACAATGACAATTACATATATGTCTAGTGTATTCACAGTGAAGACTTTTTTTTGATAAATCAAACGTTTTTATAATTGTAAAGGTCTTAAGATACATAAATATTTAATTAAACTGTATCTTTATTTAGCATGGTAAAAGATATATTCTTAAATCTTAATCACTACATCGGAGTTTTTTATATATTCTTGTTGAAGACATGTGAAATCTGGAAAACCCTTGTAGTGCTTGTATAACTTGGCGTCTTTGCTGCGTGCAGGAATGCTCTTTTCTACTTTGCTAAAGGTGGCTAAGATTAGTACAATTAAAATTGTTCTCAATAGTATCTAATCACATTGACTTAGCCATTTTAATTAGTACCAAATAGGGGTGTAAACCTTTAACTATAAATAAAAGTAATAGAAATGGAGATCTCTATTTTGAACAGTTTCTATCTTTCATATTAGTTACATTCGTGAAACTAAATGATTGTCTTCAAAGGAATCGCAACTATAATTGTTTACTTCAGATCTTGATTTAAATACATTAAACTTACTGTGAATTTTTACTAATCAATTAAGATTTAGTAAAGATTTGGTTGAATGTGATTTCACTGTTGAAGACATGATTTATTACTGTTCTTAAGCAGGCTCAATTGAGACTTTTTCTATAATTTTTGCGAATATATTATAGGCTTCACCTTGAGGATAGGGCTGTCTATAAAATTTTGTTGTACAAACCTGCAATAAGCTGTCCCTCATTATTCATATTATTTTAACAAGTAGCACATAAATCATATAACAATCATATTTCTAATTTGTGCATAATGTAACTGGACAAAAAACTGTTTCTATTTTAGATTGAATAAGTAAAGTTTTTTTTCTTTATGTTGTCATGATCAATGTCATGCATCTGTTACTGAAATTTACTGCAAATATTTTGGAGTAGAATTTTTATGTGTAATGATAGTATAAATCTCTCAAAAAGGAGACGTCTAGTGTCTGTCGGTATACTCGGTACTAAAGTAGGTATGACCCAATTTTTTGATGAAGCTGGTTTGTCAATTCCAGTTACTGTAATTCAAGTTGGGCCATGTATTGTCACTCAAATTAAAGCTTTCTCTACTGATGGATACAATGCTATTCAAGTTGGGTATAAGCAAGTTGTCGAACAAAAGTTAAATAAACCATTGTTAGGACATTTAAAAAAATCACAAGCTCCCCCACTCAAATATTTGCGTGAATATTTAGTTAAATCTACTGATGACTTTGAAGTTAGTCAGATCTTATCCACGGAAATTTTCCAAGTAGGAGAAACAATTAATGTTTCTTCTAAAAGCATAGGTAAAGGCTTCTCAGGCTATCAAAAGAGGCACCATTTTAGTAGAGGACCAATGTCTCATGGTTCGAAAAACCATAGACAACCGGGTTCTATTGGAGCTGGTACAACCCCAGGAAGAGTCTATCCTGGAAAAAATATGGCTGGCCAACTTGGGAATAAAAAAGTCACGATAAAAAATTTGCAAATTGTCAGTATTAACGCAGAGAATGATTTGTTAATTGTAAGAGGCGCTGTTCCAGGCAAACCTGGTGCCTTAGTAAAAATTAGTAAATAATAATATTCCTTCAAACGACATATCTCATGACAGTTAAAACACAATTAAATTATCAAGTCTACAATTGGGAAGGACAAATAAGTGGTAGTGCAGATTTAAATCTTAAGGTTAGCCAAGACTCTGGAATGTACTTAGTTCATAGAGCTCTAGTAAAACAGAGTAATCAAAAGCGACAAGGGTCTGCTAATACTAAAACAAGAAGTGAAGTGCGAGGCGGAGGGCGCAAGCCATGGCGTCAAAAAGGAACTGGTAGAGCGCGAGCTGGTTCCATTCGTTCGCCTTTATGGAGAGGTGGAGGTGTAATTTTCGGCCCGAAGCCTCGTAGCTTCGCTAAAAAAATGAATAAAAAAGAACGCCAATTAGCTTTGAGGACAGCGTTAAATAATAAATCAGTTAACACGTTGATTGTAGAAAACTTTAATAGTCATTTTCAGCAACCAAAGACCAAAATGTTTATGGAAGCTATACAGCGATGGAATCTTGATCTAAGTAAAAAAGTTTTAGTTGTAGTGGACGGAAAAGATCCTAATGTATATCTTTCTGTTCGCAATTTACATAATGTAGAAATTATTTCAGCGGATACTTTGAATATTATGGCCCTTTTAGCTGCACATAAAATTATTATTACAGTTGATGCTTTATCTAAAATACAAGAGGTATATAATGGATAGCATTGATTCAAGAAATTTATTAGATTTAGTTAAATATCCAATTATTACTGATAAAACAACCAAGCTTCTAGAAGAAAATCAGTATTGTTTTGCTGTTGATCCTAAAGCAACAAAAATTAATATTAAAGCTGCTATACAGTACATTTTTAATGTTCAAGTTACAGGTGTTAACACTTGTCACCCACCAAAGAAAAAAAGGAGTATTGGTAAATTTGTAGGTAAGCGACCTCATTATAAAAAAGCAATTGTAACACTTGCCTCAGAAGACTCTATTAACTTATTCCCAGAAACCTAATTATATCATACAGCTAAATATTTATTCTTTTTAAATTTCCTTATATGGCAATTCGTTTATATCGGGCTTATACGCCTGGAACAAGAAATAGAACGGTTTCTACCTTCTCAGAGATCACTACTGATAAGCCAGAAAAATCTCTAATAGTTAAACACCATTTCTGCAAAGGCCGAAATAACAGGGGTGTTATCACATGTCGTCATAAAGGTGGTGGACACAAGCAACAGTATAGAGTAATTGATTTTAAAAGAAATAGGCATAATGTAGTTGCTAAAGTTGCTTCTATTGAATATGACCCGAATAGAAATGCTAGAATAGCATTACTGCATTATCTTGATGGGGAAAAAAGATACATTTTGCATCCTCGATCATTACGTGTTGGATCAATGGTACTTTCTGGTCCCACAGCACCTATCGAAGTTGGAAACGCATTACCGCTATCAAGTATTCCTTTAGGAACAGCTGTGCATAACATAGAGTTAAGACCTTCTTGTGGAGGACAAATTGTTCGTGCAGCAGGAACTTATGCTCAAATAGTAGCTAAAGAAGGCTCTTTTGTTACAGTTAAATTGCCTTCTAGTGAAGTCCGTATGATTCGAAAAGAATGTTATGCTACTATCGGACAAGTCGGTAATATCGATGCGAGTAATATTACTCTTGGTAAAGCTGGTAGAAGTCGTTGGTTAGGTAAAAGGCCTACGGTAAGAGGTGTTGTGATGAATCCAGTTGACCATCCACATGGTGGCGGCGAAGGTAAATCTCCGATTGGTAGAGCTCGTCCTGTAACACCTTGGGGTAAACCAGCATTGGGTGTTAAAACACGGAATCCTAACAAATATAGCAATCCATACGTTTTACGTCGCCGTAAATAGAATTTATTTTATTAAGAATCTAATAATTTATTACTATGTCAAGATCTATACATAAAGGTCCTTTTATTGATGTAAGTCTTCTTAAACGGATAGAAGCATTAAATACTCTAGGGAAAAAAGAAGTTTTAAAAACTTGGTCAAGAGCATCTACCATTATTCCAGATATGGTTGGGCATACAATAGCTGTTTATAATGGCAAACAACATTTTCCTGTCTTTGTATCAGACCAAATGGTAGGCCATAAATTAGGAGAGTTTGTGCCAACAAGAACTTTCCGTACTCACGTGAAAGGTGATAGAAAAGCCCGTCGTTAAATTATAATTATGAGTATTAAAAACAATATAAAAGAAACTAAAGCAGTCGGGAAATACATTCGTCTTTCTCCAAATAAAGTCCGCCGTGTATTAGACCAAATTAGAGGTAGGAAATATCAAGAAGCATTAATTATTTTAGAATTTATGCCATATCGAGTTTGCTCTTACATAAAACAAATTTTAGAGTCTGCTGCCGCAAATGCTGAGCATAATGATGGACTAAATAAAAATCAGTTATTTATTAGCAAGGCTTTTGCAGATAAAGGTCCGACACTAAAAAGATTTCAGCCAAGAGCACAAGGAAGAGCCTTTCCTATACATAAGCCAACCTGTCATATCACACTAGGTGTCTCAGAAATGTAGTCTTATAATCAAAATCAATTAGTAACTATAACTTTTAATTTATACAAAAGGATACTGTGGGTCAAAAAATTCATCCTTTGGGTTTTCGAATAGGCATTACCCAAAAACATCGTTCTTCATGGTTTGCTAACTCTAAAGACTATCCAGTTCTTCTAAAAGAAGATCACAAGATTCGCTCATTTATAGATTCTAAACTTAACAATGCTAGCATTGCCAAAATTGAAATTAATCGTAAAGTTGACCAAGTCGAAATTCTAATAGCAACAGCTCGACCAGGTATTGTACTTGGAAAATCTGGGGCAGGTATTGAGTCTTTAAGAAAATCGTTATCTTTAATTCTAGATGCTAGTAAACAAGTCAGGGTTAATGTTGTCGAAATTGCAGATCCAGATTCTGAAGCAACTTTAGTTGCAGAATTTATTACTCAACAGTTAGAAAAAAGAGTTGCTTTTCGTAGAGCTGTGAGACAGGCCGTTCAAAGAGTACAGAGAGCAAATACCCAAGGTGTTAAGATACAAGTGTCTGGCCGTCTTAACGGCGCAGAGATCGCTAGAAGTGAATGGGTTAGAGAAGGCCGAGTCCCTTTACAAACTTTAAGGGCTGATATCGACTATTGCCATCGACAAGCTCATACTACATACGGTGTACTTGGAGTCAAAGTTTGGCTTTTTAAAGGAGAAGTTTTGCCAGAATCAAATAGTGCAGAGCCTATGTATAATCAGGATAACTCTAACCCAGCAGCTTCTTAATTATTTAAATTGTTTAATTCTTATGCTAAGCCCCAAGAAAACAAAATTCAGAAAACAACACAGAGGCAGAATGAAAGGTTCTGCTAGTAAAGGTAATACAATTGCATTCGGTGATTATGCGTTGCAAGCTACAGAACCAGTATGGTTGACCTCTAGGCAAATAGAGGCTACTCGAAGAACTATTACTAGATATGTAAGACGAGGAGGTAAGCTGTGGATTAGGGTATTTCCAGATAAGCCTGTAACAGCGCGTCCTGCAGAAACTCGGATGGGATCTGGCAAAGGAGCTCCAGAATATTGGGTTGCAGTTATTAAGCCTGGCCATATTCTATTTGAAATTACTGGTGTGCCACAAAAAACTGCTCAGCAAGCTATGAAATTAGCTTCTTATAAATTACCAATAAAGACTAAATTTATAGTTAGGAATACAATAGAATATTAAAGCATGACCTTACCTAAAATAGCAGATGTTAAACAAATGGATAATTCTTCCTTGAAAGAAGAAATACTTGTAATTAAAAGAGAGCTCTTTGACCTAAGACTTAAAAGAGCTACAAGACAAGATTTTCAGCCTCACTTATTTAAGCATTCTAAGCATAGATTAGCTCAGCTTTTAACTATTGAAAAATCTCGAAATCAGTCAGCGATATAATTACCGTATAATTTAATTTCATTATATATAGAAGATAAAAACTATGCCTTTAAAAGAAACAACTGGTAAAGTTGTAAGTAATAAAATGAATAAAACCGTAGTAGTAGCTGTAGAAAAAAGAATTGCTCATAGAAAGTATGCAAAAACCATGATTCGCACAAAAAAATATAAAGTACATGATGAAAATAATGAATGTACAGAAGGTGATATTGTTACAATACAAGAAACCCGGCCTCTAAGTCGCACTAAGTGTTGGACAATGGTTAATATTTTATCTAAGTCTTTTGATAATTAATCTTATATAGAATAAAAGTATGATACAGACTCAAAGCTATCTTAATGTTGCTGATAATAGTGGTGCTAAAAAAATAATGTGTATTAGAGTATTGGGTACTAGTAATCCTTCTTATGCATCTATCGGTGATGTCATTATTGGGGTGGTAAAAGATGCTTCTCCCAACATGCCAGTCAAAAGATCTGATGTTGTCAGAGCTGTGATTGTTAGAACTCGGAAATCTCTAAGAAGAACTGATGGTATGAGTATTAGATTTGGGGATAATGCAGCTGTCATTATTAATCAAGATAACAATCCTCGTGGGACACGAGTATTTGGACCTATAGCGCGAGAGTTGAGAGATAAAAACTTTTCTAAAATAGTTTCTCTTGCACCGGAGGTAATATAATGAAACGTTCTTCTAAAACAACTAAAATTAATACAAAAGTTAAATTAAAAAAAGGTGACTTAGTCCAAGTTATTTCTGGCAGTGATAAAGCAAAGACTGGTGAAATCGTTGCCATTATTCAAAAAACAAGTAAAGTAATTGTTAAAGGCATTAACTTAAAAGTAAAACATAAAAAACCTCAACAAGAAGGTGAAGTAGGAGAAATTATAAAATTTGAAGCTCCAATACATAGCTCTAATGTTATGTTATTTAGTGAACAAAATAATATTTCTAGTAGATCTTCAGTAATAATTAATGATGAAGGCAAAAAAATCCGAAAATTAAAAAAAACTGGTGAACTTATTAAATAATTTATAAAAAGATAATGGTAATAGGATTAAAAGAAAAATATAAAATAGCTGTTACTCAGGCTTTAAAAGAAGAATTTCAGTATAAAAACATACATGAAATTCCTCGTTTCACGAAAATCACTATTAACCGTGGTTTAGGTGAAGCTTCTCAGAATGCTAAAGCTCTTGAAAGTAGTATTCAAGAACTAAAATTAATAACTGGACAAAAACCAGTTGTTACGAAAGCTAAAAAATCCATTGCTGGTTTTAAAATTCGAGAAGAAGTTCCTATTGGAGTTGTAGTGCATCTACGAAAAGATAAGATGTATTCTTTTTTAGAGAAGCTAATTAATCTAACTTTGCCAAGAATTAGAGATTTTAGAGGAATTAGTCCTAAAAGTTTTGACGGCAAAGGTAATTATAATTTAGGTTTGCGTGAACAGTTAATATTTCCAGAAATAGATTACGATAATATTGATCAAATTAGAGGTCTTGATATCTCTATTGTAACTACAGCTAAAACAGATCAAGAAGGTCTAGCTTTGTTAAAAAAGCTTGGTATGCCTTTTAGAGAATCTTGAAAATATCTTAAATAATTCAATTTATCGTAAGGAGGATCTGGTGGTCAACGATATGATCGCTGATATGCTGACACGTATTCGTAATGCAAACTTAGCAAGACATCAAATTGTGCAAGTTCCAGCAACGAAAATAACACGCAACATGGCGACAGTACTAAAAGAGGAAGGATTTGTTCAAAATTTTGAACAAATGGGTGAAGGAATAGAGAAGCATTTAATGATTTCTCTAAAGTATAACGGCAAAAATCGTCAACCGGTTATTACTGCTCTTAAAAGAATTAGTAAGCCTGGATTGAGAGTCTATGCAAATCATAAAGAACTACCTAGAGTTCTTGGCGGTTTAGGAATTGCTCTTATTTCTACTTCTAAAGGTGTTATGACAGATAGACAAGCTCGTCATGATGGTCTGGGTGGTGAAATATTATGCTATATTTGGTAACTATTTTATAGGTGGAATATGTCTCGTATTGGAAAAAAAATAATTTTATTGCCGACAAATCTTAGTACTCATTTTGATGGTCATACTATCACAGTAACAGGACCTAAAGGTACTCTATCTAGAATTTTGCCGCCTGGCATTAACTTAGAGATAATTAATGATACAATTTCTGTTAAAACAAATGGACAGACAAAAATAGCTAACCAATTACATGGATTATCTAGAACTCTTATTAGTAATATGATTGAAGGTGTTTCTAATGGGTTTACGAAGAAACTACAAATACAGGGTGTAGGTTATCGTTCACAGATAGATAATAAGGATTTAATATTAAGCGTGGGTTATAGTCATGTAGTGAAAATACAACCTCCTGAAAATATTGAAATTAAAGTTGAAAATAACACAAATATTACTGTCTCAGGCATAGACAAGGAAGTTGTTGGACAGATAGCTTCAACTATTCGTTCCACTAGACCTCCTGAGCCTTATAAAGGCAAGGGAATTAGATACCAAAATGAATTTGTTAGAAGAAAAGCCGGGAAAGCTGGAAAAGGTAAATAATAATGAAGATTAACACCAAGCAAACTAGAATCCACAAGCATAAAAGAGTTCGCAAAAAAGTTCAAGGAACTTCAACGAAACCACGTCTATGTGTGTTTAGGTCTAATAAGCATATATATGCACAAATAATTGATGATATGCAAGGTACTACCTTAGTTGCAACGTCATCTCTTAATTTAAATAATCAAGAATTTGATAAAATAGGTCCTAATTGTGATACTTCTCGCATAGTTGGTAAACAGCTAGCTGAAAAGTCTATTAACGAGGGTATTATTAATGTTGTCTTTGATAGAGGAGGCAAATTATATCATGGAAGAGTTAAAGCCTTAGCTGAAGCTGCCAAAGCAGCAGGTATGGGTTTTTAAAGTCATAATTTGTTAGGAATAAAGTTTAAAATGGTTAATCGTAAAAAACAGAGTAAAGGGAAAGATAAAGATAGCGGTTGGGAAGAAAGAGTTGTCCAAGTTAAAAGAGTTACTAAGGTTGTAAAAGGAGGTAAAAAGCTAAGTTTTCGAGTTATTCTTATTGTAGGTAATGAGCAGGGCCAAGTTGGCGTTGGAGTAGGAAAAGCAAGTGATGTAATTGGAGCAGTTAAAAAAGGAGTAACTGATGCTAAAAAACATTTAGTTACAGTTCCAATTACAAAATCTAACTCTATACCTCATCCTATTAATGGAATTTCTGGTGCAGCCAAAGTTATATTAAGACCTTCTGCTCCGGGCTCTGGTGTAATTGCTGGAGGTTCTGTAAGAACAGTACTTGAATTATCGGGTGTACAAAATATTCTAGCTAAACAGTTGGGATCCAACAATACACTAAATAATGCGAGAGCTGTTCTAAATGGCCTAACTCAATTAAGAACTTTTAGCGAAGCTGCTAAAGAGCGAGGAGTACCTATAGAGAATTTTTATTCGGTATAAAATATTATGGCACTATTCTTGTAATGTGCCACTTCCCTATTTTAGACTTGTACAAGCATTCGAATAGGGTTTTAACTTAATGAAGTATCCTTTTTTATTTTCAATTTATTTATGAGCCAAAAAAGTGACTTGAGAAATCGTATTATATTTACTCTCTTTTTATTAGTTTTAGCACGTTTAGGAATCTTTATACCTGTGCCAGGTATAGATCATGACGCTTTTTACGCAAGTGTAGAAAAGAATACTTTAGTAAATTTCCTTAATATCTTTTCGGGAGGAGGATTCTCAACAATAGGAGTTTTTGCTTTAGGGATTGTGCCTTATATTAATTCTTCAATTGTAATGCAATTGCTTACTAAAATTATTCCTGACTTAGAAAAGTTACAGAAAGAGGAAGGTGAGCTAGGGCGCCAAAAAATAACTCAAATTACCCGATATTTATCTCTTGGATGGGCTACTTTACAATCTGGAGCAATTTCTATATGGGTAAAGCCATACGTGTTCAATTGGAATTTTGAATTTGTTTGTGAGTCTGTCTTATCCTTAACGGCGGGTTCCATGATTATTATGTGGTTATCTGAGTTGATCACAGAAAAAGGAATTGGAAATGGAGCATCTTTACTGATTTTTCAAAATATTGTTTCAGGACTGCCCAAAAACTTTACGCAGTCATTTTTTAATGCCAACTATAGTAATTCTGGTCTCAAGTTTGCATTATTTCTTGCTATCTTTTTGTTGATGATTGTAATTACAATTTGTGTACAAGAAGGCACAAGAAGAATTAAAATTATTTCAGCAAGACAGTTAGGAAAATCTTCCATTTTGGATCCAAATAGTTACTTGCCTTTGAAATTAAATCAGGGTGGAGTTATGCCTATTGTTTTTGCTTCAGCATCTATGGCCCTCCCATCTTACTTAACGCAAATAATTCAAAATAAAACACTACTCCAAATTCTATATTTATTTTGTCCTAATGGTTCGCTTTATCTTATTCTTTACTGTATTTTGATTCTCTTCTTTAGCTATTTTTATACATCAATAGTAATGAATCCAGAAGATATTGCAGTAAACTTAAAAAAAATGGGTGCAAGTATTCCAAATATTCGTCCAGGTCAAGCGACTATTGATTATCTAAAAGTCATACTAAATAGACTGACATTTCTAGGAGCCTCATTTTTATTTACAGTTGCACTTATTCCGTTTATAATAGAGAAGGTTACTCAGATCCAAAACTTGAGAGGTCTTGGAGCCACGTCTTTGCTGATCTTAGTTGGAGTCGCAATAGATACAGCTAAGCAAATTCAGACATATGTCATATCCAAAAAATATGATAGTATGACAAAGTAAAAGTTAGAAAAATTAAAGTAATCAATCATATTATTAACATTTTTGATGTAAATAATTAATACAGTAATATTCTTAGTATACAAATTTAATATGAAAGTGCGTCCTTCTGTCCGCAAAATGTGTGAAAAATGTAGAATAATTCGCCGTCACGGAAAAGTCATGGTAATTTGTACTAATCCTAAACATAAGCAAAGACAAGGTTAAGCCTGTAATCTTTTGTCACACAAATAAACATTATTTATTGGAGAAAGTATAACGTGGCTAGAATTGCTGGAGTAGATCTTCCCAGAAATAAAAGAATAGAGATAGCTTTGACATATATTTATGGTATTGGATTATCTCGTTCAAAAGAAATCCTGAAAAAAACAAAAATTAATCCTGACATTAAGTGTCAAGACTTAAATGATCAGCAAGTTGTTAGTATAAGAGAAATTTTAGAATCTAGCTATCAGATCGAAGGTGATCTCAAACGTTTTGAATCTATGAGTATAAAAAGACTTATGGAAATCAGTACATATAGAGGTAGAAGACATCGTCTTGGTCTTCCTTTGAGGGGGCAAAGAACAAGAACTAATGCGAGAACAAGAAGAGGAGGTAAAAAAACAGTAGCAGGAAAGAAAAAAGCTCCAAGGAAATAATATTTTAACTAATTATATAATAGATGTAATACAATGGCTAGACAATTAAAAAAATCTGGAGTAAGAAAAAACAAACGTAATGCAGTTAACGGTGTTACACATATTAAATCTACATTTAATAATACAATTGTTACTATCACTAACTTAAAAGGTGATACATTATCTTGGTCATCTTCTGGTGCCAGTGGATTTAAGGGAGCCAAAAAAGGTACACCTTTTGCAGCTCAAACTGCAGCTGAAAAAGCTGCTAAACAGGCAATGGATCAAGGTCTTCGCCAAACAGAGGTTTTAGTAAATGGTCCAGGCGCAGGTCGTGAAACAGCAATTCGAGCACTACAAGCTGCAGGCTTAGAAATTACGTTAATAAAGGATATTACTCCTGTGCCTCACAATGGATGCCGTCCTCCTAAGAAACGTCGCGTATAGATTCTTCTTTATTATATATAGATGGAATTACCAATCATTGATTATTTTTAAGGAGCTTGCCTAGGTGGCTCAATTTCAAATTGAATGTGTAGAGTCAAGAATAGATGGAGCGCGTGGACAGTACGGTAGTTTTGTGATAGAAGCATTAAACCAAGGACAAGGTATTACATTGGGTAATGCTTTAAGAAGATCAATATTATCAGACCTTGAAGGCACTGCTATAGTATCTGTACGTATTGCAGGAGTAAATCATGAATTCTCCACAATTCCTGGGGTAAGAGAAGATGTTTTAGAAATATTGTTAAATCTAAAAGAAGTAATATTTAAAAGCCATAATAAAGAATCTCAAATTGGTAGAATTAGAGTTCAAGGTCCAGCTATAGTTACAGCTGGTTTATTTGAACTATCTTCTGATATAGAAGTAGTAGATCCTAGGCAGTATATTGCAACTATTTGTAATAATACAATCTTTGAAATGGAGTTTAAAATTGAAAAAAACTGTGGATATCGTTTGGCAGAGAAAGCAGTAGATGAGTTATCTGTAGATTTTTTACAAGTAGATTCAGTTTTTATGCCAGTTAAGAAAGTTAATTACAAAGTAGAAGAAGTGCGTATAGGTACTAACACTATAAAAGATAGGTTAATTTTACAAATATGGACAAATGGAAGCATTTCTCCTCAAGAAGCTATAAGCCAAGGTGCCACGATTCTAACTAACCTTTTCTGTTCACTAAGAAATCTAGATTTTAAATCAGTAGATAATTATCGTAGTAAAGAAGATAAAAAAATTAGTCAAGTCTTAATAGAAGAACTGCAGCTATCTGTTAGAGCATATAATTGTCTAAAGCGAGCTCAAATTCATTCTATTGCAGATTTATTAGATTACTCCCAAGAAGAGCTGCTAGAAATTAAAAACTTTGGCCAAAAATCAGCTGAAGAAGTTATATATGCCCTACAAAAAAAATTAGGTATAAGTTTGCCAAAAGAAAAAAGTGATTAACATATTTTATATTATCACAACTGTATAAGCTCTTGATAATTAGAAGTTTTCTTGCTAACAAATAAATTAAATAACTGTTACAAAAGTTCTCTTTGTCAATAATATTTTAAAATATTACTTGTCTCGAAATTAGATGTACAGCATTTACCTATTCTCTTATTGTTAACTAAAAGTATTAATCTTTTCATGAATAAAACGCAAGCACCATCGTTAAATGGTAATTCAAAATGGTATATTATAGATGCTAAAAATCAAACCCTCGGTAGAATGTCGACCCATATTTCTAATATTTTAAGGGGTAAAAATAAGCCTTCTTATACACCATATCTAGATACTGGAGATTACGTAATTGTTATTAACTCTTCTGAAGTATATGTTAGCGGAAACAAAACTAACCAGAAGTTATATAGAAGACATTCTGGACAACCTGGTGGACTAAAAGTGGAAACATTTGAGCAGCTCCAGACAAGGTTGCCTAATAGAATTATTGAAAAATCAGTTAAAGGCATGCTTCCTAAGGGTCCATTAGGAAGAAAATTATTTACGAAGCTTAAAGTTTATGCTGGTCCAATACATCCACATATTGCACAAAAGCCACAAGAATATATAGTATAAAAAAATGTATATCTATTTAGTTATTAAGGAATATTATGTCGACAGAATTAATTAAAACTCGTGCAATTTATTCTGGAACAGGTCGCCGCAAGTGTTCTATTGCACAAGTAAGGCTGGTTCCAGGTTCAGGTAATTTAATTATTAATGGTATACCTGGTGAGTCATATCTTCAATTTAGTCCCAATTATTTAAGAGTTTCGTATGCACCATTGCAAGTTTTAGGACTATTAAATCAGTACGATATTCATGTAAATGCTAGAGGAGGAGGACTAACAGGACAGGCAGATGCAATTCGTTTAGGTGTTGCAAGAGCACTATGCTCAATTAATCCAGAAAACAGAAACGCGCTTAAATCAGAAGGTTATTTAACAAGAGATCCTCGCGTGAAAGAGAGAAAAAAATATGGTTTAAAGAAAGCAAGAAAAGCGCCACAATTTTCTAAGCGTTAATATTTATTATTGATACAATTATATAAACAATGGCAAAAAATAATATACATCCAAATTGGTATCCAGAAGCAAAAGTTTATTGTGATGGCCAACTAGTTATGACAATTGGCTCAACAAAACCTGAGTTACATGTGGATATCTGGTCAGGAAATCATCCATTCTTTACTGGTTCACAAAGAATTATTGACACCGAAGGTCGAGTAGAGAGATTTATGCGTAAATATAACATAAATAAAGATTAACTAATTCATATAAATCAAGTTCAAACAATATCTACTAAAAATCTAAAATTAATTTTATTATGCCAACAATTCAGCAACTGGTTAGATCAGAAAGACGGAAAATACATAAAAAAACAAAATCTCCTGCCCTTCAAAGTTGTCCTCAAAGAAGAGGAGTATGCACAAGAGTATATACCACAACTCCTAAGAAACCTAATTCTGCCCTAAGAAAAGTTGCACGTGTGAGATTAACCTCAGGATTCGAAGTTACAGCTTATATTCCTGGTGTTGGTCATAATATTCAAGAGCATTCCGTGGTGCTAATTAGAGGGGGCCGAATTAAAGACTTGCCTGGAGTACGATACCATGTGGTACGTGGCACATTAGATGCTGCAGGAGTAAAAGATCGTTGTAAAAGTCGATCTAAATATGGAACAAAAAAACCTAAATCTTAATTATCTTCCATTCAAGAAATTATCACAATAACAAATTTCAAATATTATGTCTCGTCGTAACACAGCTAAAAAAAGATTTGTATCACCAGACCCTTTATATAAAAGCCGACTTGTTAGTATGCTAACTGTTCGTATTTTAAAAAGTGGAAAAAAAACTCTAGCACAAAGAATTATATATCAAGCTTTAGATGTAGTTAAAGATAGAACAGAAGCAGACCCTTTAAATATTTTAGAAAAAGCTATCCGGAATATAACTCCTTTAGTAGAGGTAAAAGCCAGAAGAGTAGGCGGTTCCACTTATCAAGTTCCAATAGAAGTGAGGGCTTATAGGGGGACAAATTTAGCATTAAGGTGGATTACTAGATTTTCTCGAGAAAGGTCTGGTAAAAGTATGTCGATAAAGTTGGCTAACGAAATCATGGATGCTGCAAATGAAACAGGAAACTCTATTAGAAAAAGAGAGGAAACTCATAGAATGGCGGAAGCAAATAAAGCATTCGCACACTATCGATATTAGATTCATTATATCTTAATTTATCTACATAAAATAAAAAATCTTTCAGTGTATAAGATTTATCGTTAAAAGTAACCACAAAGCAACTTTTACTATAAGGAAAATAAGAAATATGGCTCGATCTAAATTTGAACGTAAAAAACCACATGTTAACATTGGAACAATTGGTCATGTTGACCATGGTAAGACAACTTTAACAGCTGCAATTTCTGCAACTTTGTCAACTTTGGGTTCTACCGCAGCAAAAAAGTTTGATGAAATTGATGCTGCACCAGAAGAAAAAGCTAGAGGTATTACTATTAATACTGCTCACGTGGAATATGAAACAGACAATCGTCACTATGCTCATGTAGATTGTCCAGGTCATGCTGACTATGTTAAAAATATGATCACAGGTGCTGCTCAAATGGATGGAGCTATTCTTGTTGTCTCTGCGGCAGATGGTCCAATGCCACAAACTCGTGAACATATTCTATTAGCAAAACAAGTTGGTGTTCCTACCCTGGTGGTATTTTTAAATAAAGAAGATCAAGTAGATGATGAAGAGCTACTAGAATTAGTCGAGTTAGAAGGTAGGGAATTGTTAAGCCAATATGACTTTCCTGGAGATGATATTCCTTTTGTTGCTGGCTCCGCTCTATTGGCTTTAGAAGCAGTTACTAAGAACCCGGCTATTAAGCAAGGTGAAGATAAGTGGGTTGATAAAATTTTTTCATTAATGGAAGCAGTTGATACATATATTCCAACACCAGAAAGAGATGTCGACAAAACGTTCTTAATGGCTGTTGAGGATGTTTTCTCTATTACAGGGCGTGGGACTGTTGCTACCGGTAGGATAGAGAGAGGAATTATTAAAGTTGGTGATACAATTGAAATTGTTGGCTTGAGAGAAACACGAACAACAACTATCACCGGTTTAGAAATGTTCCAAAAAACTCTAGAAGAGGGTTTAGCAGGTGATAATATTGGAATTCTTTTAAGAGGTGTTCAGAAAAAAGATATAGAAAGAGGAATGGTATTAGCCAAACCTGGAACAATTACACCTCATACTCAGTTTGAAGCTGAAGTCTATATTTTAACCAAAGAAGAAGGTGGGAGACATACTCCATTTTTTCCAGGTTATAGACCTCAGTTTTATGTTAGAACAACTGATGTAACTGGAACAATTAATCAGTTTACTGCTGATGATGGCACTGATGCTGAAATGGTTATGCCAGGTGATAGAATCAAGATGACTGCTGAATTAATTAATGCAATTGCAATTGAGCAAGGCATGCGTTTTGCTATCAGAGAAGGTGGTCGTACTGTAGGCGCAGGTGTTGTCTCTAAAATTCTTAAATAATAAGATTCACTTAATATGACAATTATGCATCAGCCAAAAATTAGAATTAAACTTAAATCATATAATTCAAGCATACTTAATACGTCTTGTAATAAAATAGTTGACACTGTATCTAGAACTAATGCTGTTGCAGTAGGGCCAATTCCTTTACCCACAAAAAGACGAATCTACTGCGTTTTACGTTCTCCCCATGTAGATAAAGATTCAAGAGAACACTTCGAAATAAGATCTCATAGAAGAATTATTGATATTCATCAACCTTCTTCTCAAACAATAGATGCACTGATGAAGCTAAACCTACCCTCTGGTATAGATATTGAAGTAAAACTTTAATAATCAATTATTACCAATAAAGAAAAGTCAGCCATGAAATCTATCATGACTGACTTTTCTTTATTGTAATTAATTAAATTTTACTTTAACCAAATTTGCCTGCTGTGGAGGCTAATACAAATGCTGCATAAGTTAATACATATCCTACAGAGAAATGTGCTAAACCTACTAGCCTTGCCTGTACAATTGATAATGCAACGGGTTTATCTTTCCAGCGAATTAAGTTTGCTAAAGGTGTACGTTCATGTGCCCAGGCTAAAGTTTCTATCAACTCTTGCCAATAACCACGCCAAGAGATTAAGAACATAAATCCTGTTGCCCATACTAAATGTCCAAATAGAAACATCCATGCCCATACTGATAAATTGTTCATACCATATGGATTATAACCGTTAATTAGTGGAGAAGAATTTAACCATAAGTAATCTCTAAACCATCCCATTAAGTAAGTAGAAGACTCATTAAATTGAGTTGCATTACCTTGCCAAATAGTAATATGCTTCCAATGCCAATAAAATGTTACCCATCCTATAGTGTTTAGCATCCAAAATACAGCTAAGTAAAATGCATCCCATGCAGATATATCACAAGTGCCGCCTCTGCCAGGACCATCACAAGGAAAACTGTAACCGAAATCTTTTTTATCAGGCATAAGTTTAGATCCTCTTGCATCTAAAGCCCCTTTAACTAAAATTAAAGTAGTAGTGTGTAATCCTAATGCAATAGCATGATGGACTAAAAAATCACCAGGACCAATTGTTAGGAATAATGAATTTTTGCCGCTATTGATCGCTTCTAGCCAACCGGGTAACCAAATATTACTACCAGCTTGTGTTGCAACATTGCTAGAAGAAGATAATAATACATCAAAACCGTAAAGTGCTTTTCCTGAAGAAGCTTGAATCCATTGAGCAAATACTGGCTCAATTAAAATTTGTTTTTCGGGAGTCCCAAAAGCAATCATAGTGTCATTGTGGACATAAAGACCTAGTGTATGAAACCCTAAAAATAGAGTTACCCAACTTAAATGAGATATGATAGCTTCTTTATGTTCTAACATGCGGGCTAAAACATTATTCTTATTTTGCTCTGGATCATAATCTCTAACAAAGAATATTGCGCCATGTGCAAATGCTCCAACCATTAAAAATCCAGCAATATATTGATGATGAGTGTATAAAGATGCTTGAGTTGTAAAATCTTTAGCCATAAAAGCATATGGAGGCATTGCATACATATGCTGAGCTACCAACGAAGTAATCACACCAAGTGATGCTAAAGCTAGTCCAAGCTGTATATGTAAAGAATTAGTAATAGTATCAAATAGACCTTTATGCCCAGCTCCTAATCTGCCACTAGGTGGTCTATGAGCATCCAAAATATCTTTTAGATTATGTCCAATACCCCAATTAGTTCTATACATATGTCCAGCAACAATGAAGACTACAGCAATTGCTAAATGGTGATGAGCCATATCAGTTAACCATAAAGACTGACTTTGAGGGTGAAATCCCCCTAAAAAGGTTAAAATTGCTGTACCTGCACCTTCATTTGTTCCAAATACGTGTTGAGCTGTATCTGGGCTTTGAGCGTATATACTCCAGTTGCCGCTAAAAAATGGTTGTAAGCCAGCTGGATGAGGTAATACTGTTGTAAAATTATCCCACCCTACATGTTGTCCTCTAGCTTCAGGAATAGCAACGTGTACTAAGTGACCTGTCCAGGCTAAAGAACTAACTCCAAATAATCCAGATAGGTGATGATTTAATCTTGATTCATTATTTTTAAACCAAGATAAACCAGGCTTAAATTTTGGTTGTAGATGTAGCCATCCACCGAACAAAAGTAAAGCCGATAATACAAGTAAAAATAAAGCACCAGAATATAGGTCTTGATTACTTCTCATTCCAATTGTATACCACCAATGATATACACCTGAATAGGCTATATTTACTGGATATGCTGATCCACCTTTACTAAAAGCCTTTAAAGCAGGTTGTCCAAAGTGTGGATCCCAAATTGCGTGAGCAATTGGTTTAACTTTTAAAGGATTTAATACCCACTGCTCAAAGTTACCTTGCCAAGCTACATGAAATAAATTGCCAGATGTCCACAAAAAGATGATTGCTAAATGCCCAAAGTGCGATGCGAATATCTTTTGATATAAATTTTCTTCTGTCATTCCATCATGACTTTCAAAGTCATGTGCCGTAGCAATACCATACCAAATCCTTCGCGTTGTAGGATCTTGTGATAGAGCTTGGCTAAACTTAGGAAATTTTGTTGCCATAATTGTTTTTTTTATCCTATTTTCACTATTAGCCTACTGAAATAATTCTTGCTAAAAAGAATGCCCAAGTCGTGCCAATTCCACCTAGCAAGTAGTGTGCAACACCGACTGCTCTCCCCTGAGTAATACTTAAAGCTCTTGGTTGAATTGCTGGAGCAACTTTTATTTTATTATGTGCCCATACAATTGATTCTATAAGTTCTTGCCAATAACCTCTGCCACTAAACAAGAACATTAAACTAAATGCCCATACGAAGTGTGCTGCCAAAAAGATTAGTCCATATGCAGATAGTGCAGAACCATATGATTGAATAACCTGGGATGCTTGAGCCCATAAGAAATCCCTTAACCATCCATTAATTGTAATTGCACTTTGTGCAAAATTACCACCAGTGATATGAGAGACATTTCCAGATGGAGATACGCTTCCCCAAACATCAGATTGCATTTTCCAGCTAAAATGAAAAATTGCTACAGATAAAGAATTGTACATCCAGAATAAGCCAAGAAAAACGTGATCCCAGCCAGATACTTGGCAAGTACCGCCTCTACCAGGTCCATCACATGGAAATCTAAAGCCAAGAGTTGCCTTGTCAGGAATCAATCTTGAGTTTCTTGAGAAAAGAAAACCTTTAACTAAGATTAGTACAGTTACATGAATAGTAAATGCATGTATGTGGTGAACGAGAAAATCAGCTGTTCCTAGAGAAATAGGCATCATAGCAACCTTGTTGCTAACAGAAACGACATCTCCTCCAAATGCATAACTAGCTGTTGCTAATGCATTTGGAGCTGTATTACCAGGGGCTAAAGTATGTATACTTTGTACCCATTGAGCAAAAATAGGTTGTAACTGTATAGCTGTATCTGAGAACATGTCTTGAGATCTTCCAAGTGCTCTCATAGTATCATTATGAATATATAAACCAAATGAATGGAATCCAAGAAATATGCATACCCAATTTAAATGAGAAACAATAGCATCTCGATGTCTAATAACTCTATCTAAAAGATTGTTATAATTTTCGGCAGGATTATAATCTCTTACCATAAATATAGAAGCATGTGCTCCTGCACCAACGATACAAAACCCTCCAATCCACATGTGGTGAGTGAACAGTGATAATTGAGTTGGGTAATCAGTAGCAATATATGGATATGGAGGCATAGCATACATATGATGTGCTACTATTATACTTAAAGATCCCATCATAGCCAAATTAATAGCAAGCTGTGCGTGCCAAGAAGTTGTGAGAATTTCATACAGACCTTCATGACCGTTACCCGTAAAAGGACCTTTGTGAGCTTCTAAAATTTCTTTCATGCTGTGCCCAATACCCCAATTGGTTCTATACATGTGCCCTGCAGCAAGAAATAGAACAGCTAATGCTAGATGATGATGAGCAGTATCACTTAGCCACAAACCTCCAGTAACAGGGTTAAGGCCTCCTTTAAAAGTTAAGAAATCAGAGTATTCAGCCCAATTTAAAGTGAAAAATGGAACTAACCCTTTACTAAAACTAGGGTAAAGTTGAGCCATAAGTTCCCTATTAATCAAAAATTCATGAGGTAGTGGAATCTCTTGTGGAGATACACCAGAGTCTAAAAGTTTATTAATAGGTAAAGATAAATGAATTTGATGGCCAGCCCAACCTAGACAGCCTAATCCTAAAAGACCAGCTAAATGGTGATTCATCATTGATTCAACATTTTGAAACCACTCTAACTTTGGAGCTGCTTTATGGTAATGAAACCATCCTGCAAATAACATTAAAGCAGCCATGGCTAACCCACCAATAGCAGTACAATAAAGTTGAAACTCAGTAGTAATTCCTGATGCTCTCCATAACTGGAACCATCCTGAAGTAACTTGTACGCCTTGAAAGCCACCACCTACATCACCATTTAAAATTTCTTGCCCAACTATAGGCCAAACAACCTGTGCGCTTGGTTTAATACCTGTTGGATTACTTAACCAAGCAACATAATTAGAGAAGCGTGCCCCATGAAAATACATTCCACTAAGCCATAAAAATATTACAGAAAGCTGTCCGAAATGGGCACTAAAAATTTTACGAGAAACTTCTTCTAAAGAACTGGTTTGACTATCAAAGTCATGAGCGTCAGCATGAAGATTCCAAATCCAAGTGGTAGTTTTTGGTCCTTTTGCTAGTGTACGAGAAAAATGACCTGGTTGGGCCCATTTTTCGAAAGAAGTATCTACGGGATTTTTATCAACCGAGATTTTTACCTTCTTTGTCTCTTGCTCTTTTGAGCTAATTGTCATTGAGATTCTCCTCTCTTGAGACAAGGAATCAAAACGCTTATTTCTATCTTTGACAGATAAATTCACTAATTTTGTATACTAGCTTTTTGTGCCTTTACGAAATAAGTTTTTATGACTATAGTATAAACTAATTTTTCTATCTAAATAATTTCTGTTAACAATATGTAAAATGGCAAGATTGGCATTATGTCTTAACCTTCATTAAAGCTTGACCACAATCTACGATATCGCCATCTTTAACTAGAATTTCTATAATTTCTCCCTCAATTTCAGCTTCAATTTCATTCATTAATTTCATTGCTTCAATAATGCAAACTGTTTGATTCAACCTAACTTCATCTCCGACTCGCACAAAAATTTTTTCACCAGGAGCAGGTGAGTGATAAAATGTTCCTACCATTGGAGAGATGATCGTGGCATACTCTTTAATATCATTATTGCTGACAGAAGCGTGATTATTATTCGATTGTGATTTGATTATTGTAGCTTGATTATCCTTTACTACAGAGCTTTGTACAGATAATATTTCTGAAGTACTCTTTCTGTAGGTCCTATTTAATAGAAGCTCGAAGTCATTTTGTTTTAGTTTAAACGTTTGTATCTTTTTTCGTTGTACTGATGAAAGTAAGTCTTGTAATTTTTTTATAGTAATTTGCACAATTAACAATACTCCTTTAAAATGTATAATTTTAACGACTCATAATAATTTCTATCTAATAAAATTATCCTTATTTTATTTTCTTAATTCATTTATACAGATTAGCTCTTCCTTAAACATCCATATTCTAGTGTGATTATCAAATTCAACAATAAAAGTAATGCATTTACTATTGATAAATTTTATGCCTCTAATAACCCCTTGATCACCGACTTTATCGGCTATGTCACTAGCTACTTGGTGTTTGCTATACTTAATGCGAACTTTTTGCCCAATAAACATATTAACATGACTATTCAATTTGACCAATTTATTTAGTATATACAGTTTAATTTAGTCTTATGTATTTGTAATTTCTTATTTATTTTAAGTAGAAAATTCATTACCACTATAATATTCTTTAATATGTATTGTAATCTTTAGAATAGCAAATTTTCTATAGGATTAATTTATTATTATACACTCACTCATGCTTATTGCAGATGACTTAGATAAGTTACTAGAAATCTTACCAAACTTTGTTAGAGAGCCTTTGAAACAACATCCTAATAGAAATCACTTAATAGAAGTTGTAATGGATTTAGGCCGTCGTCCAGAAGCAAGATTCCCAGATAATCCAGAATACCTCTCTCAGAGATCTATTAGTTGGCAAGACTTAGATTATTGTGTAAAAAAAATTGGTAATTTTAGTGGGGATAATCGAGCTGGTATAGAAAAAACTTTGCATCGTATCAGTTCTATGCGTAATAGAGAAGGTAGTATTATTGGTTTAACCTGTCGTGTTGGGCGGGCAGTTTTTGGTACTATTAGTATTATTAGAGATCTACTAGAACAAGGTGACTCAATCTTACTTTTAGGAAAACCTGGAGTGGGTAAAACAACAGCTGTTAGAGAAATTGCTCGTGTTTTAGCAGATGAAATGGAAAAACGAGTTGTTATTATAGACACTTCTAATGAAATAGCTGGTGACGGTGATATTCCACATCCAGCTATAGGTAGAGCAAGAAGAATGCAAGTTGCAAGGCCTGATCTACAGCATCAGGTCATGATAGAAGCTGTAGAAAATCATATGCCTGAAGTGATTATTATAGATGAAATTGGTACAGAGTTAGAAGCATTAGCTGCTCGTACTATAGCTGAAAGAGGTGTGCAATTGGTGGGTACGGCACATGGAAACCATCTAGAAAGTCTAATCAAAAATCCTACATTGGCAGACTTAATTGGAGGAATTCAGTATGTTACATTAGGTGATGATGAAGCAAAAAGAAGAGGTACTCAGAAAAGCATACTAGAAAGAAAAGCAGCTCCTGCTTTTCAAATTGCAATTGAAATTCATGAACGAAATATTTGGATAGTTCATGATCAAGTGAAAGAAACCATAGACCAAATTTTACAAGGCCATCAACCGTTTGTACAAAAAAGACAAATTCAAGCCAATGGCCGTATTCTAATTAAGTGTTACCCCTCGCAGTCCTTAGAAGTTTTGCCATCAAATATTTCTAGTTCCCGTAAATCACCTAATATACAACAAGTCCATCCTAGTTTACAGTATAGAGAATTAAGAGATCAGCCATCTAATTTGAATAAATTACAAAATCATGATACATCTGTATTGTCAACTACTGTTAATGCTTCTATAAATATTAGTAGCACATCTTTGCCATTAAAAATAAATAATCAATATTTATATGTTTATTCTTTGAGTTGGCAGCATATTGCATCAGTTATTACTTCTCTAGACTTACCTATTATTTTAACTAAAGAAATAGAAAAATCAGATGCTATTCTAGCATTAAAAAATCAAGTAAAGCAAAGTACAAAATTGAGGCAAATTGCAAAATCAAAACAAATTATTATATACACTATTCAGAATAGCACAGTTCCTCAAATTACTCGTGCACTGAGAAAAATATTAAATATTCATACTTCTTCAGATCTCAATTGGGTAGAACTTTGTAAAAATAAAACATTTGATGAGATTCAAGCTCTTCAAGAAACTAAACTAGCTATTGAAGCTATTATCTTGAATGAAAAGTCAATAGCTCAATTAATACCTCGTTCAGCCTACATTCGAAAAATGCAACATAATTTAGTTGACAATTATCAATTGAGAGCTCGTAGTTTTGGAGAGGAGCCACATCGTAAACTTCGTATTTATCCAGAATAATAGTGTACCATATAGGTATAAATATTCGGATCTTAACTCAAAACTATTAATTAAGTAGAGTTTGACAATAATACAAGCTAAAAAATTTTTGACAACATCTTAGAGGAAATAATATATTATGCAAGATAATGAAATTTTTGAAAAAGTTCAAGATATTGTAGCAGAACAGTTAGGAATTGAAAAAAAAATAGTAACTATGAACGCTAATTTTTCAAGTGACCTTGGCGCAGATTCTCTAGATACAGTTGAATTAGTGATGGCGATAGAAGAAAAATTTGGTATAGAAATACCAGATGAAGACGCCGAAAAGATTTCCAATTTATCACAAGTTGTAGATTTCATTAAGTCTAAACTTAATACTATTAGTGTTTAACCTACATTGATAATCAAGTTATAGTTTTGTAAAGGAAAGAGTGGGATTCGAACCCACGGAACTAAAAAGTTCAACTGATTTCAAATCAGACGCCTTCAACCACTCGGCCACCTTTCCAGATTCTTAGTATAATGTATCAAAAACCTAGATTATATAAAAGTTATTTTATATCTAGGTTTTTTTATTTACTAGTCGTAAGTTGCTTTATTTGTGAATTTGACATCTATAGGATTGATATTTTTTCCTATAGAATGGTTAACGCTGTTCACACTAGCTCTTCCAGCATTAACTTTCTCAGGAAATACACCGTCTTTAGGATGTAAGTATTGCACTTCTCCGTTTGGAAAGACTCTGTAAATTTTATAGTCAGATATTTTAAATTTGATTTTTAGTTGCGTACCTAAAGCTAAACACTGTTCTTTTTTGGCTAAATAAAGTAAGTTTTCTCCATTTCTCATAGTTGCTGTGCCACCGGTCGGCATTTCAAACTTACTGTCACTTTTACCTGTCCATGTTATTGCATACTTTTCTTCTACTTCTGCGGCTCTTAACCAACCGCCAGTACTTCCACCAAACGTTGGGGAAGGCATATTTAAGTTAATTGTATCTGGCATTACCAATATTCAGTAAAAAAAGTTTATATATAGTACATTTATATATAGTACAATTTTTACATATTTACTTAAAGAAAAACTATAACTGCAAGAAATCTTTACTTTCAAGCTTTATTCATTAGTCATTTATTTCTGGTTCTGACTATATAATGGTCAGCTCTATCTAAAAATATAAACAATTTATTGAAGAGTTAAATTATATGTCTGACTTGTATTTATTAGTTTGCTTGAAAAGTATTACTATGTCTAAATAAATCATAGGAAAATTTAATATGAAATTAGCGTATTGGATGTATGCAGGCCCTGCTCATATTGGAACTCTCAGAATTGCTAGTTCTTTCAAGAAAGTTCATGCAATTATGCATGCGCCTCTTGGAGATGACTACTTTAATGTGATGCGTTCAATGCTTGAAAGAGATAGAGACTTTACACCTGTCACAGCAAGCGTCGTAGATAGACATGTACTAGCGCGTGGCTCGCAAGAAAAAGTTGTTGAGAATATAACCAGAAAAGATAGAGAAGAAAATCCTGACTTAGTTATTCTAACACCGACATGTACTTCGAGTATATTACAAGAAGATTTACAAAATTTTGTTAGCAGAGCCTCTATAGAAACAGAAGCTGATGTTCTATTGGCTGACGTTAACCATTATAGAGTAAATGAACTACAAGCTGGTGATAGAACTTTGGAACAGATTGTTACCTTTTACATAGAAAAAGCTAAATCTAATAATCAGGTTTTAACTCAAAAAACAGAAAAACCATCAGTTAATATTATTGGAGCTGTGAGCTTAGGATTTCATAATCAGCATGATATTTCAGAGCTAAAAAGATTATTTCAAGACTTAGACATCCAAATTAATCAAGTTATTCCTGAGAATGCATCGGTTCAAGACTTGAAAAATTTACCATCTGCTTGGTTTAATTTTGTTCCATATAGAGAGACAGGTCTAATGACAGCTCGTTATTTAGAGCAAGAATTTAATATGCCTTATGTTGATATTACACCTATGGGGATTGTACAAACAGCTACATGTATCCGATCAATACAACAGTTATTAACCGAATTAGGAGCTATTGTAGACTATGAACAGTACATAGATGAACAAACTAGATTTATTTCACAATCTGCTTGGTTCTCAAGATCAATTGATTGCCAAAACTTAACTGGCAAAAAGGCTATTGTCTTTGGAGATGCAACTCATGCAGCAGCAATAACTCGAATTTTACATCAAGAAATGGGTATACACGTCACTTGGAGTGGAACTTATTGCAAATATGATGAAGAGTGGTTCAAAGAACAAGTTCAAGAGTTTTGTGATGAAGTAATTATTTCAGATGACCACGGTTTAATTGGAGATCTAATTGCCAAAACTGAACCTGCGGCAATTTTTGGAACACAGATGGAAAGACATATTGGCAAACGGTTAAATATTCCTTGTGGTGTTATTTCTTCACCAGTACACATACAAAATTTTCCTTTAAGTTACCGTCCATTTCTTGGCTATGAAGGTACAAACCAAATAGCCGATTTAGTATATAACTCATTCACACTAGGTATGGAAGATCATTTACTAGAAATATTTGGTGGTCACGATACAACAGAAGCATTAAGTGTAGGCATCTCTGCTGCTGACAATATTAACTGGTCACAAGAAGCACAGAAAGAACTGAGTAAAATTCCTGGTTTCGTTAGGGGTAAAGTAAAAAGGAACACAGAAAAATTTGCACGTGATTGCTCTAAAAATCTAATCACCTTAGAGTTGATGTACGAAGCAAAAGAAAAAGTAAGCTCCTAGTTCTAGATCTATTTAATTACATCGTTTATTTGCTCATACAATAAAAGCTCCCTTCGATTCGATAGGAGCTTTTAATTCTATTTTTATTATATTAACATACAATCTTATTCCATTGAACTATCGGACTGTATTCCAGACTGTCTTGGAGTCGATCGGCCTAATCAAATATATTTTTAACAAACTAAGAATTAGAGAGAAGTAAAGAGGCGTTTTCATAATAGCTTTGACTAGTAATGAAGAATTTTGCTTATCAATATCTATTAGAGACCTGTTGTCACATGCACAATTATCTAAATATTTGAAGAACTTTGGATTATCTACATCTAAAGCAACAGGAAAAACTCTAGCAGCACTTTCATTAGTTTTTCTTATCACTTGCATGTCATATTGTCGAGAATCTAAACCTATTGCATTATAAAAATCAATTCGTTGAAAATCATTTAAATACATTGTTGCAAATACACTTAATAGAAAAAATCTACACCACATCTTAGCTTTCCAGTCGTTCAGAAAATGTGGCTGAGATTTTAGTAGTGCAGCAAAAAAGTCTCCATGACGATTTTCATCTTGACACCAATTTTCAAAGAATCTAAAAATTGGATAAATACGGTGTTCAGGATGCTGTTCAAGATGACGATAAATAGTTATATATCTCCAATATCCTATTTTTTCTGAAAGATAAGTTGCATAAAAAATAAACTTAGGTGAAAAGAAAGTATATTTACGACTCTTCGTTAAAAAACCTAAATCTAAAGATAAATTAAAATCTCCTATAGCCTTATTGAGAAAACCTGCATGACGAGCTTCATCTCTAGACATTAATAAAAAGCATTCGGCAATAATAGGGTTACTATCTTTTAATTTTCGTGATAATTCTTTGTATAGCAAGAAACCTGAAAACTCTGCAGTGCACGATCTCTCTAGAAATTCAATAAATAAAGATTTAGTTTTGTCTTCTAAATTGGACCAAGACTGATTAAATTCTTCATCTCTAATAAAGTGTTCGCTATTATAATCCGCTCGGAATTCTTCTAAAATAGCAAAAAAATCTTGTTGATTTTGTGAAATGTCCATATTAGCCATTTCTTCAAAATCAGTTGTATAAAATCTAGGTGTTAATAAAGTCTCTTTACTAGATGTTTCGCTATTACTTATAGTTGTTTGCATAATTTAAATACTAACTTCCTTCTTATTAATAAATTATAATAGACCATGAATTTAGCTGCTATGGATCTTTATGTTCTTACATATATTAATCGCATAATTGAAAAAATTAAAATCATTAATGATTTTTGAATGATATGTATATTTGAATTTAAGGCGTATAATAATACAAAAATTGTGGATGGTTTTCACAACGAAATACTTGTTGAGTACTTTAGAGAAAAGTCAATCTTCTTTAAATACACCAAAAATACGAATTAAGTAGTACTCTGTTATAATTAGCTTATTATATAATAATATTTTTAATATTAAGAATATTATAGTTTCAGTAAAAAAGATTTGATTTTCAGGAATATTATAAATTATGGACATTTTAAGTTTGGGATGGGCAGCTTTAATGGCAATGTTTACATTCTCTATTGCAATGGTAGTTTGGGGAAGAAACGGATTTTAGTTTAATAGGCCTCAAGTTTTTTAAAGATGACAATAATTACGCAATAAGGACAAATATAATGGTTGGAGAAATTGTAGAAAGTGCTGTATTAAGTTCGGTTTTAGTACTAGTAGGACTAGCAATAGGATTTTTACTTTTAAAAGTACAAGGTGAATAAATATTTTATAATATGATAAGACAATCAATAACTCTTAGACGATTGTCTTTATACTGTTTGCTCTTTTTATTAAATTCTACATGATGCAACAAATTTTAAAACTCTTTTGGTATACGTCAACAATAATACTTGTTATTACTATTCTAATACACAATCCTAAATCTGAAGGTGTGGGGAGTATTGGAGCTCAGAATCAATTTTTTAGTAATACTCGTAGTACTGAGAATACATTGAATAAAGTTACTTGGCTATTTTTGATCTTATTCCTGATACTTACTACTGTGATTGCGATTAGCTAACTTGACAGTTGCTTAGATAGTTAAAAAAACAAATTTTTAGCATAACAATTTCAATTTTTCATGAACTTATATAATACTCAGTGCCCTGTGCCAAAGGAGCAGCAACCCGCCAATGAATATACTTCTCTAAAAAATTCTTGGTTCTTTTGCTGGCCAACTTTAAGTAACCAGTCATATAATAGAAAAATTACTGTTACATTATTAATTAATAGTATACTAGCCAGCCCAATACTACTTACAATTTTTCCAATTACCAAGCTGCCTTTAAAATTTTTCTTTTCAGAATTTATTACTTCGAGTTTACTGACTGGATTTATCCTAATTAGACTATATCTAGGATGGTCATACGTAGTAAAACGCTTAATGAGTGCTACAGTATTTTATGAAGAATCTGGTTGGTATGATGGTCAAATTTGGGTGAAGCCATCCGAAGTTCTTCTTAAAGATCGATTTATCGGTTTATACAGAGTATTTCCTCTTTTAACTAAAATAAAAAATACTTTATCATTTTTAAGTTTAATAATTAGTGCTCCTGTACTCTTATTCTTCTACTTCTAAATCATCTAAGACATTTGCTTTTATATGCTTAGATGTATTAATATAATGTTAATTATTCGCGGGGTAGAGCAGTCTGGTAGCTCATCGGGCTCATAACCCGAAGGTCAATGGTTCAAATCCATTCCCCGCTATGAGAATATTCTTTATGTGGTTATTGAGTAATTTTTAAAAGACTGATAGCATTCTAATATATACTAGATTTTGTTATATACTTAGTTATTAAGTAACATAATTATATCAATTCTTCTGGGAAAAATTAATGATTTCTGGACCAAATTGTCTTCGAGTAGGTCAGCTAGCTCCTGATTTTTCAGCGACAGCTGTTTATGACCAAGAATTTAAAACCTTAAAATTGTCAGATTTTAAAGATAAGTACATTATTTTATTCTTTTATCCCTTAGATTTTACGTTTGTTTGCCCTACAGAAATTACAGCATTCAGCGACAAGTATAGTGCTTTTTCAGAGCTCAATACAGAAGTTTTAGGGGTTTCAGTCGATAGTGAGTATTCTCATCTTGCTTGGCTACAGACAGATAGGGAATCTGGTGGATTAGGTGATCTTGCTTATCCACTAATTTCAGATTTAAAAAAAGAGATTAGTGCTGTTTATAACGTTTTAAATAGCGATGGCGTAGCGCTAAGAGGATTGTTCATTATAGACCCTAAAGGAATTGTCCAGTATTCTACAATCAATAACCTAGAGTTTGGTAGAAGTGTAGAAGAAACTTTAAGAGTTCTACAGGCAATCCAACATGTACAATCTCACCCAGATGAAGTATGTCCAGCTAATTGGAAACCTGGGGACAAAACAATGAATCCAGACCCAATAAAATCAAAAAATTACTTTGCAGCAGCTTAATTAAGACAATTTAAATACAACTGTTTATATAAACATCGATGTCTAATTTGTTATCTTTTAAAATGGAAGACGGATACTATGGTTAATACTTTAGCGAATGAATTGAGAGAAGGTACTACTAAGTCTCACAGTATGGCAGAAAATGTTAGTTTTGTAAAATCTTTTTTGGGAGGTGTTGTAGATAAGAAGTCATATAGTCAATTAGTTGCCAATCTTTATTTTGTTTATTGCGCTATAGAAGATGAACTATTCTGCAATAAAGATCACCCAGTAATTAAACCTATATATTTTACGGAACTGAACAGAAAAATAAGCCTCTCAGAGGATCTAAGCTATTATTATGGCTCAGATTGGTTAAATCTTATCAAGCCTTCTCCTGCAACAAAAATATATGTTGAAAGAATTCATAGTATAGGCAGTAAACAGCCAGAACTATTAGTTGCTCATGCTTATACGCGCTACCTAGGTGATTTGTCCGGAGGTCAAATCTTAAAAAAAATTGCTAGAGGTGCGATGAATCTATCTGATGAAAGAGGTACTAAATTTTATGACTTTGATCAAATACAAGATGATACTGTGTTTAAAGATAAGTATAGAGCTGCATTGAATATGATCCCTGTATCTGATCATCAAATACAGAATATTGTTTCAGAAGCAAATATTTCATTTACATTAAATATGAAAATGTTTGAAGAGTTAAATTCAAGCACTCTTAAAATAATAACATTGCTAATTGCTAATACTATACAAAAACTTAAAGCTAAATATAAAACAACTTTAGCAGCTCCTCATTAAGTTGTCGCTAACATATATCTAGGCAATTGCACTTAATCTCTATAGTAAGTAAAACAAATTGTGTTAAGATTATCTTAAGTATTGAGAAGTCTAAACTTAATACCTTTAGACTTTTCATACTTTTGTTAATCATTATAAGTTTATAATATGCCTAAGTTAAAAACATCAAAAGCAATAGCAAAAAGAGTTAAAATCTCTTCTACAGGAAAGTATCTACGACATAAAGCGTCTAAAAGTCATTTATTACAGAAGAAGTCGTCAAAAAGAAGAAGATCTCTTTCTTCTACTTGTTTGGTTGACTCAAGAGATATTAAAAATATCGCTATAAATTTACCTTATTCATAATCGATAATCATGAAAGTGTAGTAAGCAGATAATAATTTAATTTTAAGTAATGTTTTATGAGTAGAGTCAAAAGAGGTAATGTTGCAAAAAAAAGAAGGGCAAAAATATTTAAACTGGCTAAGGGCTTTAAAGGTGCACATAAGTGTTTGTTCCGAACAGCTAAACAGCAAGTTCTCAAAGCTCTTAGATATTCTTATGTTGGTCGGAAAAGGAAAAAGAGAGATTTTCGTCGTCTTTGGATAACTAGAATCAATGCTGCAGCTCATAGCCAAGGCATGAATTACAGTACTTTTATTAGCGCATTAAAAAAAGAGAATATTGCATTAAACCGTAAAATGCTGGCACAATTAGCAAGTAATGATATTCAAACTTTTCAGACTATTTTAGAAACTATAAAAAATTAGTTAACAACATTTTAGTTTTAGTAAGTTTTCTATGATAATCTTGTGATTATGAAATGAGTCAATTCTCTCAAGCTAGATACAGGTGCAGATTTTGGTAAAAACTGGAGACAGTAAAGTGCCGCCTGTACCTGCTCTTTTGCTAGGTCTTTAGCTTTTGTAATTCCTCCGCCTCTTTTAATAAGAAATAGTGCCAAAGCAATATCTGTGTTATTACAAAATTCTCTTTCAATAAGATAATTCAAATCTGTCTCTTGAGCGAGTGAAAATAGAATGGGAGATGTCAAATTACCATTGGTTAAGTCAGCACCAGCAGGTTTCCCTAAACTTTTAGTAGAACCAGTTATGTCTAGAATATCATCCATAATTTGAAATGCTAATCCCATATGTTTACCGTAAAGATATAGATCATTATTAACTTGAGTACTAGAACCATTAAGCATTGCTGCTCCTCGGCAGCTAGCAGCAATGAGTGAAGCAGTCTTATAAAATGATTTCTCAATATAAGCATCCATTGAAATACTCGGGTCAAAATGAACTAAGCCTTGTCTAATTTCGCCTTCTGCGAAATCGGTGATTACTTTAGAAATCGCTTTTACCACTGCTAAATTTTCAATGTTAGCTAGATACCAAGAAGACTGTGCAAATAAAAAATCTCCTGCTAATACAGCAATTTTAGTACTGAACACATTATGTACAGTTTTAACTCCTCTACGTGTTGTACATTCGTCAATAATATCGTCATGTACTAGACTTGCAGTATGTATAATTTCAGTAATCTCTGCTAGTCTTTTCTGGCCATTATTGATATTTTCTTTCTCAGATGTTGCTTTAGCTACTAAAAGAACAAGAGCTGGTCTAACTCTTTTTCCTCCAGCCTCAAATAGATGTTTTGCTGCTGCGTATAAAATTGGGTGACGTGTTCCTGCAACAGTTTTTAGATTTCTTTCAAGACTGTATAGTTCTTTCTCGATAGGGTAAAATAAGGATGATGATGTAGCCATTAATTTGAAAATATTTAGAAAGATTAAGTACTTATCTATTAATAATAATCATTTTCTTCTATTTATATTTGTTTTAATCATTATTTCAAAAATTTTTTAACTATTACTTTTAATCTAAATGACAGAAATCTGTAGTATAAGCAAAATTAATTTGATATACTAAACTAGTTCCAAATAATTATTAAAGTCTTTAGTAAAAAGCATATACTAATCTGTAAGTTTTTATCTATGTGTTTTCTATTGATAACTTTCACTTCGAAATTCCTATATATAATAAGAGGTTTCTTTATAAATTATGAGTTATCCCAAGAAAGTTCAATTGCCGCTAACTAATTATAGTTCAACGGATCTCAATAAGAGTAATTTATTAGTTCTATATGAAGATATGTTGTTAGGTAGAAATTTTGAAGACATGTGTGCTCAAATGTATTACAAAGGGAAGATGTTCGGGTTTGTACATCTTTACAATGGACAAGAAGCTGTATCGACAGGTGTAATTAAACTTCTCCATCATACAGATTATGTATGTAGTACTTATCGAGATCATGTACACGCTTTAAGTAAAGGTGTTCCATCTAAAAATGTAATGGCCGAACTATTTGGTAAAGAAACAGGTTGTAGCAAAGGAAGAGGAGGCTCAATGCATATTTTTTCTGCACCTCATAATTTCTTAGGAGGTTTTGCCTTTATTGCAGAAGGTATACCTGTTGCGACAGGCGCAGCTTTCCAAAGTATTTATCGTCAGCAAGTATTAAAACAGACTGAAGATTTGAGAGTCACGGCTTGCTTTTTTGGTGATGGTACTACCAACAATGGGCAATTTTTTGAATGCTTAAATATGGCAGTTCTTTGGAAGTTACCTATTATATTTGTTGTTGAAAATAATCAGTGGGCTATAGGTATGGCACATCATCGATCATCCTCAATACCAGAAATACATAAAAAGGCAGAAGCCTTTGGCCTTCCTGGCGTTGAAGTTGATGGAATGGATGTATTAGCTGTTCGACAAGCAGCAATTCAAGCAGTTCAAAGAGCCAGACAAGGTGAAGGCCCAACTCTAATAGAAGCATTGACATATAGATTTCGTGGTCATTCTCTTGCAGATCCTGATGAACTAAGATCAAGACAAGAAAAAGAGGCTTGGATTGCAAGAGATCCAATTAAAAAACTTAAACAGTATATTTTAGATAATAAGATTGCCGATATAGATGAACTCAATCAAATTCAAACTGATGTTAAAAAAGAGTTAGAAGAATCTGTAGAATTTGCGATTTCTAGTCCAGAGCCCAATATCTCAGAACTTAAACGATATCTTTTTTCAGATACCTGAATACAATATGGTACCTTAACTATTAATTTAATGTAATAGTGAAATAATCAAAACTAAATATAAAAATGAGTAAAATCTTTATGTTCGACGCTTTAAGAGCGGCAACAGATGAGGAAATGGAAAAAGATTCAACTGTATGTGTAATAGGAGAAGATGTTGGTCACTATGGTGGATCTTATAAAGTTACTAAAGATTTACATAGTAAATATGGAGATTTAAGAGTTTTAGATACACCAATAGCAGAAAATAGTTTTACTGGTATGGCTATTGGTGCAGCCATAACAGGATTAAGACCGATTGTCGAAGGTATGAATATGAGTTTTTTATTATTGGCATTTAATCAAATTTCTAATAATGCAGGAATGTTGCGCTATACTTCCGGAGGAAACTTCATACTACCCCTAGTTATTAGGGGACCAGGAGGAGTTGGTAGACAATTAGGGGCAGAGCATTCTCAGAGATTAGAAGCCTATTTTCAAGCTATTCCGGGTTTAAAAATTGTTGCTTGCTCTACTCCATACAATGCAAAGGGACTACTAAAATCTGCAATTCGAGACAACAATCCAGTTGTCTTTTTCGAACATGTTTTGTTGTATAATTTACAAGAAGAGATACCGCAAGAAGAATATTTATTACCTCTTAATAAAGCTGAACTTGTGCGCGAAGGAAAAGATATTACTATTCTAACTTACTCTAGAATGAGGCATCATGTCATTCAAGCATTACCAGCTTTGTTAAAAATAGGTTATGATCCAGAAGTTATAGACCTTATATCTTTAAAACCTCTGGACATAGAATCTATATCTATTTCAGTAAAGAAAACTCACAAAGTTTTAATTGTAGAAGAGTGTATGAAAACAGCTGGAATTGGAGCTGAGCTAATTGCGCAAATCAATGAGCATCTTTTTGATGACTTAGATGCTCCTGTGGTAAGGCTATCTTCCCAAGATATACCAACACCATATAATGGCAGTTTAGAACAAGCAACTGTAATTCAACCTAGTCAAATTGTAGACTCTGTCAAAAGTATAATGATATCCTCAAAAATAACAGTGTTGTAATATGAAAACTGGTACACTCTATTAATAAAGTATTTGCACTTTACTTGTAGTATGTACCAGTTTCATTTTACTTTAAAAGTTCATTTCTGCAGCTTGAACTTTTTCAAACTGTTTTTTCTTCAGTACAAAGAAAATTTGAGCTAAAACACTAGCAAAAAAGAAAACAATCATGCCTTTAATTCTATTTGGACTTTGTAGAACAATCTCTGTTTCATTTTGACCGAAACCACCAACATTGGGATCAATATTCAGCGCTTGGTCCAATTGAACAGTATCACCTTCTTTAACTTTAAGTTCAAGACCTGAGGAAATTTTTTGAGTTGATTCTGTATTATTACTATTAGTCACATGAACTACAAATCCACCCTTTTCAAGTGTCTCAATTTTATTGACCTTCCCACTACTTAAAGCTGTGATAACATTGTTATTACTTTTGTCTCCTGTCGGGTAAAGTTGACCTCTACCCCTATTTCCACCAACATATATTGGGTACTTAAAAAAGTGAGCTTTTTTATCTTTTGCAGGATCAGGAGAAAGTATTGGAAAAACTATCTCTCTATTTTTGTCACCAGGAATAGGTCCAATTACTAAAATGTTATTTTGTTTAGAGCTATATGGCTGAATATATAGATTTTTAGTCTTTTCTTTTAACTCTGAAGATAATCTATTAGCCGGAGCCAACTGAAACCCTTCAGGGAGTATTACAACAGCCCCAACATTTAATCCTCCTTTACTGCCATTGCCTAAAATCTGCTTAGCACTGCTTTCGTATGGAATCTTTACAACAGTTTCAAAAACAGTATTCGGTAGTACTGATTGAGGTGCTTCTATTTCTACTGGCTTTTGAGCAAGGTGACAATTAGCACAAACTATTCTACCAGTTGCTTCTCTTGGATTTTCATAAGCTTGTTGTGCATAAATTGGAAATGCATTACCAGAATTAGGTGCGACACAAATAATATTTAAAATAATTAATAAAAGTGTACAAGAGTATATAGACTTTTGAATTAATTTAATTAGACTATTTAGCTTCATTTTTCTGTTTTTTTGATAAAATATTAAGATAGATTTTTCTGCCAAAAGAATTAATAGTTATTACCTTAATTAAGCATGAAAAACTATTAAGTAGACTTACTACTATAACTATATAATGAATAAACCCTTATATAAATAAAACTCACAATAAAATACTTTTTACATTGAGTCAGATTAACATAGATCTACACTGACTTTTTTTTATCATTATTTAAATTATTATAAGAACAGCTTAGAGCATTATAGAATGATATATAACTATAAAAAAGTACAGATAAGCAATGAGAAAATCTAATATTTAGACACGACTTCAATGATATGCTTAAACGTTTAAATAGGCTCAAAAACCTTGATCACTTAATACTAATTCAACTTGAGAACTGTCAGCTACGTTAATTCGAAGGTTAAGAACAATAAAAGCATAATTGTCAAATAAAAGCTTATTATACTTATTTTTTTAAAGCTAATAGTATAACAATCCCACTGAAATAAAGTACTAGAACAGCAGAAGACATGATAATTTGAGTAACTGGATCAGTTGAAGGAGTTAAAATAGCCCCAGCAATTGTTGATATAATAATAATATACCTCCAAGCACGGATCATTTGACTAGAAGACAGTGTTCCTGAAATACCGAGCAATAACTGTACAATAGGAATCTCAAAAGCTAATCCAGTGCTAAATAAAAGTAATAAAATAAAGTCAAAGTATTGTTCAAAAGACCACAATGGCTCTACAATATCCGATCCATAGCTAATTAAAAATGTCAAAGCAGCTGGTGCTAAAATAAAATAAGCAAATATACCGCCTATTATGAAAAGTAATATAGAACTCACTAATATCGGGAGAATAACCTTTCGCTCCCTGACAGTTAATCCAGGTAGTATATACAAGATAACTTGGTATACTGCAAATGGAGTTGTGGCAACAACACCTGAATATATTGCAACTTTAATAGATGAAAAAAAATATTCTCCCGGCGCTAATTGTAAAAATTTAATACCAACAGCGGGAGCTTGAAGTATTGCAACAATTACTTTAATCTGTGTGAAACTAAAAGTTGCAGCAAGTAAAAAGAATAAAAATATAAATAAAGTTCGTTGTCTTAGTTCTTCTAAATGTTCCGTAATTGACATTGGAGTATCATTCTCAGGTACATCTTGTTGGTTAATAATTTTGTTAGTTAATAGGTTATTCTGTGGTTCTAAGTTCATACAGATTGCTCATTAATGTTGTTTATGTTAGAAAAAATGTGAAGCCAGTCGAAATCAATTAAAAGTAAGAACAATCTTATAGTTGTCAAACAGTCAAGTTATTAATATTTGAAGAATTAATATTTAATTTTACTATCTATAGAACCTATTAAGTATACTTTATTTAGCATTAATATCTTACTAATTGCATTGTAATATAAAAGAATCATCAATTAATTTGATTTTTGATAAATGTTAATAGAAGTATTACAAAATTTGTATCTATAGAAGTTAGTTGTGTGACTATCTGTACTATAACTAATAGTAGCTAATAATATAGAAAACAAATATGTTTGCATGGTATCTTTAAATAGTTAGAAATATCAAGTGATATTTATATTCACTAGCAAGTAATATAAGTTAAGGAGATAAATAAAGTAATGAGTATCAAAGCAAGTGGCGGAAGCCCATTAGCGCGCCCCCAGCTTTATCGGACTGCCTCAATTTTGACTATTACTCAGGCAGAGCAACAAGATCGATTTTTACAGCTCGGAGAATTAAATCAACTAGTTTCCTTTCTCAATTCTGGCCCAAAAAGATTGGAAGTTGCAGATATTTTAACCAAAAATGCTAATATTTTAGTAGCTCGAGCTGCAGATAAAATATTTGTAGGTGGATCTGCAATTTCATATTTAGAGAGACCACAAGCTGCTGTTATTATTACAGGAGATCAAAGTTCTCAAGATAAAATTAATGAGTTATCTGGAAACATCCAAGGAGATTTTGGCCAAAGTTTTCGTTCTTTATTTAATGCAGGAGGAGCTACTCCCCCTGGATTTAAGCCTATAAACGTATTGAGATACGGCACTACAAGAATGAGAAAATCTTTACGCGATCTAGACTGGTTTTTACGGTACTTAACATATGCAATTGTTTCAGGTGATCCTAATATTTTATCTGTTAACATCAGAGGATTAAGAGAATTAATTGATAATGCTTGTTCAAGTGCAGCAGCAATTGTGGCTCTTAGAGAGATGAGACGGACAGCTTTATTGATATTTGAAGAAGATATTAAAGGGCAAGATTTAGTTAAAGAGTATTTTAATGTTGTAATTTCTGAATTTGAAGCCCCATCTTTAACCGATAAATTAAGAAAAAGAACATCTGGAGATTTACAAGGTTTGCGCCTTCCTCAGATTTACGCGCAGGCAGGAGTCTCTACACCTCGCTTTGTTATGAAGTCTAATTTATCTGCAGATGAAAAGAATACTGTAGTGAAGGCCTGCTATAGACAAATCTTTGAAAGAGATATCGCTAAAGCATATAACCTGTCTCTCTCCAATCTAGAATCGCAGGTAAAAAATGGCCAAATCTCTATTAAAGAATTTATCCGTTCATTGGGAACCTCAAGTATTTACAGAAAGCAATTTTATGAGCCTTTTGTTAATAGTCGAGCATTAGAATTAGCATTTAGACATTTTCTAGGTAGAGGTCCTAGCTCTCTAGAAGAATTCCAAAAATATTTTGCTATTCTATCAGCTACTGGTTTAAGTGGATTAGTCAATGCAATTCTTAATTCTTCTGAATATACAGATTATTTTGGAGAAGAAACAGTACCTTACTTTCGAAATCTAGGTGAAGAGCCTCAAGAATGTCGTAATTGGGGACCTCAAATAGATCTTCTTAACTATAGTGCTCCTTTTCGTAAAGTTCCCCAGTTCATAACACTATTTAGTGATTACAAACAAGCATTACCTGATCAGCATCCTTACGGAATAGGTAATGATCCATTATCAATCCAATTTGGAGCAATCTTTCCTAGAGAAAACAAAGATCCTAGAAAAAGACAAGCTCTCTTTGGTAAAGATACTAGGAGAATTCTGGTTCGACGCGGTCCAGGTATCTATAACCAAATTAGCAATCCACAAGTAAGACCTAAGCCTGTAGGGTCTTTGGGGCCAAAAATTTTTAAATTATCCAATACTCTTGTAAAAACTGATTCTTCTCAAAATTTTGAAAATTCAGTCGATGTTGTTACAAAAGTTACTTATTTAAGAGTTTTTGGTAGAGAAGTGTATCAAGAAGAAAAATTACTTCTTAAGCCAATAGAAAGCCAGCTAAAAGATGGTCAAATTACAGTCCGCGAATTTGTTAGACAGCTAGCCAAGTCTAGTATATTTAGATCACTTTACTGGGAGCCATTATATATATGCAAAGCTATTGAGTATATTCATAATCGCTTATTGGGTCGACCTACATATGGTCGTCAGGAAATTAACAAATACTTCGACATTGCATATAAGCAAGGCTACTACCAAGTGGTAGATGCAATAATTGATAGCTCTGAGTATATAGAAACTTTCGGCGATAATACTGTGCCTTATGAAAGATACAGCACACCAGCTGGCATTGCTTTAAGAAGTTTAAGACCAGGTATCATTGATCAAAGATTTAAAAAAGTTATTAGTACTAAGTCTGCTAGATTTGTTGAACTAGGAACTGTAAAAGAAATTAGAAGTAGCAATGATATCCAGTCTCGTATTTCGCAAGGAGTCAGTTCTTTAAGAGATCAATCTATTATATTTAAAGTAAATAATAACAGTAATAAAGAAGCCTTAGAGCAAGCTTTAAGAGCGACGTATCGCCAGATTTTTGAAACAGATCTTAATTCTTTTAGTATTGGAGGAGAGTTTTTAGATATTGAAGCTGCCTTCTTAAATAGAGAACTCAATGTTAAAGAATTGGTAAAAAAATTAGCCTTATCTGAATTATATGGTAAAGAGTTTTACCGCCCATATCCCAACACAAAAGTTATTGAATTAGGTACAAAACATATTTTAGGACGGGCTCCTAACAATCAGGCAGAAATTAGATTTTTCAATCAAATTTTAGCTTCAAAAGGATTGTCGGCATTTATTAGTAATTTAGTTGAAAGTACTGAATATATTGCAGTATACGGTAAAGAGACTGTTCCTTATAGGAGATTCCCAACTCTACCGGCAGCCAATTTCCCAAATACAGAAATATTATACAATCGTCTTACTAAACAAGATCTATCAATCGTGGTACCTAGCTTCAAAAAAGTACTTGGAAATCAATGAAATAGAATATAATATTTAACTTTCTTGTTTTAGTACTTACCTGAGTAGTCGCACCATCTTACACATCACCAACGTGTTATAGTTGTGAATTGTTTTAAAGATGCATTACTTTATGAGTTATACCATAAATAATCAGTATTAAGCTTTTTTTTAAGCATTAAAGGAGTTTTGTCCATGAGTATTGTTACAAAGTCAATTGTAAATGCAGATGCAGAAGCAAGATATTTAAGTCCCGGCGAATTAGATAGAATTAAAAGTTTTGTTCTATCTGGACAGCGTCGTCTAAGAATAGCTCAAATTTTAACAGATAATCGTGAGCGTATTGTAAAACAAGGTGGACAACAGTTATTTCAAAAAAGACCTGATGTAGTCTCTCCTGGGGGAAATGCTTATGGAGAAGAGATGACAGCTACTTGCTTAAGAGATCTTGATTATTATCTTCGTCTAGTAACTTATGGAATAGTTGCTGGAGATGTAACTCCTATTGAAGAAATTGGACTAGTTGGCGTTAAAGAAATGTATAATTCTTTAGGAACACCAATTTCAGGAGTTGCTGAAGGTGTTAAATGCATGAAAAGTGTCGCTTGCTCACTGCTTGCTGGTGAAGATTCAGCAGAAGCAGGTTTTTACTTTGATTATACTCTGGGTGCAATGCAGTAATATTTACATTTATAAAGAGTTAAGTGGTTTTGTCATATTTCTCTCTAGTATTAGATATTTTAAATTAAGGAATTTTTACAAGTTATGCAAGACGCAATTACTTCTGTTATTAATGCAGCCGATGTTCAAGGCAAATATTTAGATGATAGCTCTGTTGAAAAATTAAGAGGCTATTTTCAAACAGGTGAACTACGAGTAAGAGCTGCAGCTACTATTGCAGCTAATGCAGCAACAATTATTAAAGAATCTGTAGCAAAATCTTTACTATACTCAGATATTACCCGTCCAGGAGGTAATATGTATACAACTCGGCGTTATGCTGCCTGCATTCGTGATTTAGATTATTACTTACGTTACGCTACTTATGGAATGCTAGCTGGAGATCCATCTATTTTAGAAGAAAGAGTACTGAATGGTCTAAAAGAAACTTATAATTCTCTTGGTGTCCCTATTGGTGCAACAATTCAAGCTATTTTAGCTATGAAAGAAGTTACTATGAGTTTAGTCGGACCAGATGCTGGTAAAGAAATGGGCTTATATTTTGATTATATTTGTTCCGGTTTAAGCTAAATTTACTTAATTAGCTTATAACTATATAAAAATATAAAACCTTAGTAGTAAATACTAAGGTTTTATATTTTGAGTAAAATACTTTTATACAATAGCTGCTGTTGCAGCTTGTACTCTAGCTCTCGCTTTTCGAACTTTTTGTGTTGCTTCTATTTTTTCTTTACTAGATAATGCATCACTTAGTAGTTGAGTTGTGGTCTCTAAATTCTTTTCTGCTTCTGATAAGTCAATTTGAGTAGCTTCTTCAGCACCATTTACAAGAATAGTTAGCTGATTGTTCTCTATTTCTGCGAATCCACCTAATAAAACAATTGGAATCCAGTCTTTATCTACTCTAACTCTCATAACTCCTATATCTAAAGCAGTCAGTAGAGGTGCATGACCTGTCAAAATGCCAAGTTGTCCGGTGCTACTTGGTAAAATAATTTCCTCTGCATCTGCATCCCAAACAGTCCGATCAGGTGCAATAATTCTTATATTTAAAGTCATTTTTAATTATGTTAATCTTTCATACTGTCTGCTTTTTGTACTGCCTCATCAATATCACCTACTAGATAAAATGCTTGTTCAGGTAAATCATCTAGCTTACCTTTTAAAATCATCTGAAAACCTTTAATCGCATCCTCTAAAGATACATATTTTCCAGGCGAACCAGTAAATACTTCAGCAACGAAGAAAGGTTGAGATAAAAATCTCTCAATTTTTCTGGCTCTAGATACAGTTTGCCTATCTTCCTCAGAGAGCTCGTCAAGACCTAGAATAGCAATAATATCTTGCAACTCTTTATATCGTTGAAGAGTAGATTTTACTTCTTGAGCTGTAGAATAATGTTCAGTCCCAACAATTCCAGGTTGTAGCATTGTTGAAGTTGAGTCTAGCGGATCAACTGCGGGATAAATTCCCTTTGCTGCTAAGTTCCGCGAAAGTACTGTCGTTGCATCTAAATGTGCAAATGTAGTGGCAGGAGCTGGGTCCGTTAAATCATCAGCTGGTACGTATACAGCTTGAATAGATGTAATTGATCCTTCTGTTGTTGAAGTAATTCTTTCTTGTAACGCGCCCATTTCTGTTGCCAAAGTTGGTTGATAACCAACAGCAGATGGCATACGTCCTAGCAGTGCAGATACTTCTGATCCTGCTTGAACAAACCGAAAAATATTATCAATAAACAAGAGAACATCTTGTTTATTAATGTCTCTAAAGTATTCAGCCATTGTTAATGCAGTTAAGCCAACACGCATACGTGCTCCCGGCGGTTCATTCATTTGACCATATACAAGTGCTACTTTAGACTCTTTTAAATTGTCTGCATTAATTACTTTAGACTCTTTCATTTCCATATATAAGTCATTTCCTTCTCTAGTTCGCTCGCCAACGCCTCCAAATACAGAGACCCCGCCATGAGCTTTCGCAATGTTATTAATTAGCTCCATAATTAACACCGTTTTGCCTACTCCTGCACCCCCAAATAGACCAATTTTTCCTCCTCTTCTATAAGGAGCCAATAAATCGACTACCTTAATGCCTGTCTCAAAAATATTCGGTTTTGTCTCTAACTTGGTAAAAGCAGGGGCTGCTCTGTGAATAGGTAAGGTACTCTCCGAATTAACTGGTCCTAAATTGTCTACAGGCTCACCTAAAACATTAAAAATACGCCCAAGAGTATCTGCACCTACTGGAACTGCGATAGGAGATCCTGTATCAAGAACTTTAACTCCTCTTTGGAGTCCTTCAGTAGAACTCATAGATACGGCTCGTACCTTGTTATCACCTAACAGTTGTTGAACCTCACAAGTAATAGTCCCTTCTGAGCTCTCTACCTTGAGTGCATTGAATACTTTTGGAAGTTGTCCATTAGGAAATGCAATGTCTAAAACTGGTCCAATAATTTGAGTAACAGCTCCAGTACTTTTTGTTTTACTAACCATTGTGTTTATTTGTATTCATGAATATAGCCAATAGATTTAATTTCGTTTATCATGTTATGTTGATTTCCATATAGTATAGCAATTATTATAGTATATACTATAATAATTGCTACAGGCTAAAAGGTTCTCAATTCTGATTTATTAATTAATATAATTATAGTGCTAATATCGTTAATATCCTTGCATATTTCTCATTCTCCCTGTTGTTTTCAACCAATTCTGGGCTTCTATATAATTGTCTGGTGCTAACTTAATAGCCTGCTGCCAGTACTGAGCGGCTTTATCAAACATTAGTTTGGACAGTTCTGTGTCTTTATCTTCAATCGCTTGAACTCCTTGGTAATGGTATATTACAGCTATATTGTTTAGAGCTTGAGGTAATTTGAAGTTTAATTCTAATCCTTGATGGTAATACTCTAAGGCTTTTACATATTCACCATTACTAGCATAAATAAGACCAATATTATATAAAATATAACTTCTATCGTATGGATCTTCCTCTAGTTTTAAAGCTTCATAGTAGTTTTCTAGAGCTTCAGCATACTCGCCTTCAGACTGTGCAGACATACCGTCTCTGTAATAAGAAAAAGCTTCTTTTTCTTCTTTGCTTGTAGGAAGTACTTTTAATACAATATCAGCTAAAACTGTGAATGTTTTGTCAATAAAATTATCATTTTTTTGAGATCGTGGCATAGTTAGCGTGGAGGTTATTAACGATTATTACTTTATTATCTGGCTTTCAAACTTTAATAAAAATTCATAACGAACCCAATATTAGATAATTTAAAAACCTTTCAAAAATAGTACTATTTAAATAAATAGATTGTATACCAATAAACTAGGATCTAGTGTTTATCATCACAAAAAGTTTTAAACTTATATAACTAACAACAGACTTTAGTGTTATATTACATCTGATATCACAAAGACTAATTTCTTACATTAGGATTGTAGAGACCGAATCTTTCGTTACTTCGAGTTATATACTAAAATCAAAAATTTACTATTAGATAATACAATTAACACTCATGTTTTTAAATAATCAAAATTTTGAAAATAGATCGAATGGATCTAGCCTAAATATATCTTCTGAAAAAATTGTAGACTTAAAAAATCCTCAGATAATATATAAAATTAGATTAGAACCGGCTCATAGGGATAATGTGTTGCACCTAGATCTTGATAAATCAGATACACGTACAGCGAATAGTGAGCCTCATCTGGAGCTAAGTTCTCCACCTAAACTAGATAAAAAAAATAAGAATTTTAACAAAGTTCATGATTCAGTAGATAATAAAAAAAGTAAGAATAGACAGCGTAAGAAAATAAAAACTAAAATACACATTGATGATGAAGAAGAAAACTTTAGAGATCCTAACACTAGTATTTCACACAAGGCAGGAGATTTAGCTATTTCTCTAATGCGTCCACCTAAGCCAAAAGCTCAAGTTATAAAAAAAATTACTAATATTAAGAAATCAACAAGACAAAAAAAAATACTATTAACTCAAAGCATAAATCAAATCAGCAACCTATCTAGCTCTGTACCAGAATCTATTAGTATTACAAATCCTCTTACTATTCAAGAGTTATCTAAACTAATATGTGTTCAGGAAACAGAGATTATAAAATATTTATTCCTGAAAGGAATATCAGTTACTATTAATCAAACAATAGACACTTCAATAATATCGTCAGTAGCTGATAATTTTGGCATAGCAGTCGACTTAAATAGAAAAGAAAATAATAACCTACACTCCGTTAATTTAGATGCTTCTAGTGCCTTTCATAAAAGTGATACATATACTAAAAGACCTCCAATTATTACCGTTATGGGACATGTAGATCATGGTAAAACGACATTACTGGATTACATTCGTAAATCTAATAATGCCAACAAAGAAATTGGGGGAATTACGCAAACTATTGCAGCTTACGAGGTAGAATACATTAGTAACTCCAGTAAGCAAAAAGTTGTCTTTCTAGATACCCCAGGGCATGAAGCTTTCACAAGCATGAGATCTAGGGGGGCTAACTTAACAGATATAGCTATTCTTATTATCGCTGCAGACGATGGAATTAAACCTCAAACTGTAGAGGCTATCAATCATATTCAAAAAGCTGGTGTTCCTTTTGTAGTAGCAATATCTAAGGTAGACAAGGGCTCGTCAAATACAAGCATTATTGAACAGGACCTATTAAAGTATAATGTAATGTCTGAGACACTTGGTGGACAAGTTCCTGTAATTCCTATTAGTTCTATTACCGGTTATAATATTGACAGCTTATTAGACACTATTATCTTGTTATCTGAATTAGAAAACTTGCAGGCTGATCCAACACAGCCTGCACAAGGTATTATAATAGAAGCTCACCTAGATAAATCTCATGGACCAGTAGCAACCCTTTTAATCCAAAATGGTACTTTATATACGAGTGATAATATGGTTGTTGGGGCAGCTTATGCAAAGGTTCGGGCGATCATTAATAATGAACAAAAAAAGATTAATTCAGCAATACCATCATCCGTTGTTGAAATCTGGGGATTATCGGCTGTTCCCGCAACAGGAGAAATAGCTTTAGTAGTTAAAAATGATAAAGAAGCAAAGCTTAAAGCTCTTGAAAACACTTCAAAAAATTCATTGCTTGTACAAAAACAGAAAGCATTAAATAGTCGTATCACCTTCGACACGTTAAAGACAACTAATTCTAAAGATCTGAGTAAGCAAATTTCCTTAATTATTAAAACAGATAATCAAGGCTCTACAGAGGCAATTTTAGATTCTTTATCACAATTTCCTCAAAATAAAGTACAGTTAAATGTTGTCTCAATTATGCCTGGTGAAATTACTGCTACAGACGTTGAGCTAGCATCGACGACAAATGCCAATCTTATTGGTTTTAATACCAATTTTGCTCCTGGAGCAAAACAAGCTGCAGCAAAATTTAATATATTAGTTGAAAATTATCAAATTATCTATACATTAATTGAAGATATTACACGAAGAATGGAAGATTTGCTTGACCCAGAATATTCAGAAATCCCATTAGGAGAAGCGGAAGTAAGCACTGTATTTTCTTTAGCCAATAAAAAAATAGCAGGATGTAGAGTGACCAACAACAAAGTACTAAAAAATTCTTGGATTAAGGTTATTAGAGACGATAGAATTATTTATCAAGGAAAAATAGAATCTTTAAAACGAGTTAGAGAAGATGTTGAAGAAATTCAAGCTGGTAACGAATGCGGAATTTTTATCTCTGAATTTCAATTATGGCAATCTGGAGATAAAATTCACTCATTTGATCTCCTACCTAAGCAAAAATCTTTGTCTTGAATACTTTCTATTGGTATAAAGAACATAAAATTATTGCTTCTTAACTAGTAGCAAATAAACTCCTCTTTTATATGAGTCATATAACAATGATTCATTAAAAGAGGTGAGATAATTAGGTTGAACCTAATTGAACAATTAGTCAAACTTTTTATTCATTATAAAGTATACAAACTTTGTAATAAATATCTTCTTCATTTTTATGTAAGATATTTGGTTATTATATTGAATAAATTTATGACAGTGTTCTTATAGACAGCAATGTGAAGAAAAATTATATATATTTAATCTTTATTTAAAAAAGGTAACAAAGAAAGTATCCTAGCTTGCTTAATAGCTTTAGTAAGTTTTTTTTGTTGTTTAGAAGTTAAGCCTGTAGAGCGCTTAGGTAGTATTTTGCCTTGCTCAGTGATAAACTTTCTTAGTAAGTCAATATCTTTGTAGTCAATAGCTTCTGTGGGCTTAATTGGAGATATTCTTTTTCTATATACGGGCATAATATGATTAGTTTAATAAAATTAGTAGCTATTTAATTTCCTTGAATAGACAATGCTGATTACAATTAGGACAGAATTTTTTTAATTCAATCCTACTTGGTGTATTCCGTCGATTTTTAGTAGTTGTGTACCGAAAAACGCCAGGTTTTCTTTTCTGGCTAAAATTGCCAGCTTTATCAGAGCATTCTAAAGTTATTACGATGCGCGCACCTTTACTTTTAGCCATTAGTATTACACCTTATTTATTACTGTACAATAAGTGCTTATTATCTCATGTTTTGTGAAGAAGTATCAAGCCTCAAAAATATATGATTTTTATAGAGCTTCGTAATTTAGATCATTAGTTCTAATCCTTATCACTTTCTCAATACTACTAACGAATATTTTCCCATCCCCAATTTCTCCTGTTTTTGAAGCTGCAATAATTGTTTCTGTAATTTTATCTACTCTGTCATCACTAATAATGATTTCAATTTTTATTTTATCAATAATATCAATGGAATATTCAGATCCTTTATATCTCTCTGTTTGCCCTTTCTGCCTACCAAAACCAGAGACTTTAATAACAGTCATTCCTCCAATACCTTCTTTCACCAAGGCTAGTTTTACCTCATTAAGTTTGAAAGGTCTGATGATAGCTTCAATTTTTTTCATATATATCTTTATATATCTGGTTAGTTTAATTTAATTAAATACTATTTCATAAATTTTATGCAATAATAATATTCATTTTGTACTAACAAGAGCTATAAGTGAACTATTGCCTATTGTTTTTCTTTAATGTTATAATACGGCGCATATTCCCTTTTTGAATGTATTCCTAATTTTTGTGCTTTCGTTTCTAACAATATTTTATAAAAGTTTTATTGGATTTACTGTGGCTAAGAACCTTTCTGCGATTAAACGCATTAAAACTTCGGAAAGAAATCGTCTAATTAACCGTAAGTATAAATCGGTTGTCAAAACTTTAACTAAAAGATGCCTGCTAAACATTGATAATCTAGAAAATTCTAATCTTAATGAAATCCAATTGAGTATGTCTCAAGTATACAGCAAGATTGATAAAGCAGTAAAAAAAGGAGCATTCCATTCTAACACTGGTGCTAGAAAAAAAGCGAGACTTGCGAGAGCTTTGTCTTGTGCCAAAAAAAACAGAATTGATTAAATAAATAATACTTGTCTATCTTGATGTCAATTACTTGACAGGCAGACAAGTATTAATTTCGTCTTTCTTATTTTTAATAGCTTAAACTATTCTCTGATAATGAAAATACTTTGATATCTGTAGTATAAAAAATTTTAAAAATCTTTTTTGTTAAATAAGACATGGTGCGTCAGTTATATCTAAAGAGGAAAAAATATAGCAAACTATGCTTAGGTATTACCTTCAAGTATTCTATTGACAATATTAAACTCTTCGATTGTAAAATTTGTTATAAAGGAGATCTATGGTTCAGCGTATAAGCTTAAAAAACAAACTTCTTCCAGATTTAGTCGAAATTCAGAGAGCCAGTTTTAAATGGTTTCTATTAGAAGGAATGACTGAAGTACTTGAATTTTTTCCTAACATCTCCGATCCTACTAGTCGGCTTGAACTACAATTATTTGGTAGAGGCTATAAGATTAAATTTCCTCGTTATAGTGTTAGGCAAGCAAAAAATCGGGACAAGACCTATAGTGCCCAAATATACGTTCCTGCTAAGTTGACTAGAAAAGATATTGATCTACCTAATAAAGATGATGGTAATAGTATAAAATCACTTGATTTATCATCAACACGTTTACAGCTGAGTGTTGAAAAACAGATAAAAAATAAAAAATACAAAAAGAGATTAGTTTTTATTGGGGACTTACCAATAATGACTAATAGAGGAACTTTTATTGTCTCTGGTACAGAAAGAGTTATTATTAATCAAATAATTCGTAGCCCGGGTATTTACTATAAACAAGATATAGATAAAAATGGCAAGCAGATTTACAGCGCTAGCCTAATTTCTAATCGAGGTTCTTGGTTAAAATTTGAAATTGATCCTAAGGGAGAAATCTGGATAAGAATAGATAAGACTCACAAGGTAAATGCTTATATTTTTCTTCGCGCTATTGGCCTTAACAAAGACGAGATTGAAAAAGGACTCAGTAAATATGCTTTTCTCATCTCTGCCTCTCAAATATATTCAGTCAAAGAATTAGCTAAAGAAATTGGAAAAAGTAACATCGAGGATGTAACGGATGAGGAAGCATTACTTATAGTCTATTCTAAGCTAAGACCTAATGAACCAGCAACAGTTGCTGTTGCTAAGCAAATGCTTTACTCTCGTTTTTTTGATCCAAAGAGATATGACTTAGGAGAAGTTGGTCGATATAAACTTAATAAAAAATTAGGTCTTAACATACCTAAAACTTTTCGAGTGTTATCTCCTCAAGATATTCTATCTTCGATTGATTATCTAATTAATATTAAAGATAACAATTCGGGTACTCTCGATGATATAGACCATCTTGGCAATCGAAGGGTCCGTTCAGTCGGGGAACTACTTCAAAATCAATTTAGAGTAGGCCTCAATCGTTTAGAACGGATCATAAGAGAGAGAATGATGATATGTGATATAGATTCATTGAGTTTATCTAACTTAATTAATCCCAAGCCGTTAATTGCATCTGTAAGAGAGTTTTTCGGTTCTAGTCAGCTCTCCCAATTTATGGATCAGACGAATCCAGTTGCAGAATTAACCCATAAGAGGCGAATTAGTGCTCTAGGTCCAGGAGGCTTCAATAAAGATAGAGCTGGATTTGCTGTCCGAGACTTACATCCAAGTCACTATGGAAGGATCTGTCCGATTGAAACACCAGAAGGTCCAAACGCAGGTTTAATTGGTTCACTAGCAACCTGTGCAAGAGTCAATATTTTTGGCTTCATCGAAACTCCTTTTTATTCAGTAAATGAAGGTCAAGTAATTTATCAAGATAGTCCTATCTATCTAACAGCAGATGAAGAGGATGATTTTCGAGTAGCTCCAGGTGATGTTAAAGTTAGTGATCAAAATTATATTGAAGGAGATATTATTCCTGTTCGTTACCGCCAAGAATTTATTACAACGATACCAACTCAAGTAGATTACATTGCAATTTCACCTATTCAAGTTATCTCAGCTGCAACATCATTGATCCCTTTCTTAGAGCATGATGATGCAAATAGAGCCTTAATGGGTTCCAACATGCAAAGACAAGCTGTACCACTACTATATCCAGAAAAGCCAATTATTGGAACAGGTTTTGAAACGAAGATTGCTCGAGACTCTGGGATGGTTGTCATCAGTAGAACTGCAGGTTATGTTAATTATGTTTCTGCTAATAAAATCGGTATTCAAGATAACAATGGTAGAACCGTTCATTATCGTTTAAAAAAATATTACCGCTCTAACCAAGATACTTGTATTAATCAACGTCCAATTGTTTGGGTGGGAGAAAAGATAGTTGCTGGCCAGACTTTAGCTGATGGTGCATCTACTGACGGGGGAGAGATTGCTTTAGGAAGAAATATTCTTGTTGCTTATATGCCTTGGGAAGGTTATAACTACGAAGATGCATTTTTAATTAGTGAGAGGTTGGTTTATGATGATTTATATACCTCTATTCATATTGAGAAGTACGAAGTAGAATGTCGTCAAACTAAATTAGGACCAGAAGAAATTACCAGAGAAATCCCGAATGTCAGTGATAATTCTTTAAAAGATTTAGATAGAAATGGAATCGTTGTAGGAGGTTCCTGGGTTGGATCAGGAGATATTTTGGTAGGGAAAATTACCCCTAAGGGCGAAGCTGATCAATTACCTGAAGGTAAATTACTCAGAGCTATTTTTGGAGAAAAAGCTAGAGATGTCAGAGATACATCATTAAGATTGCCCAATGCAGCTAAGGGAAGGGTAGTCAATGTAAGGGTGTTTACTAGGCAAAAAGGAGATGAACTACCTCCTGGTACAAATGCTATGATTCGCGTTTATGTTGCTCAAAAGAGAAAAATTCAAGTGGGTGATAAAATGGCTGGACGTCATGGTAATAAAGGGATTATTTCAAGAATTTTGCCTAAACAAGATATGCCTTATCTATCTGATGGCACCCCAGTAGATATTGTTTTAAATCCTTTAGGTGTTCCCTCTAGAATGAATGTTGGCCAAGTATTTGAATGCTTGTTAGGCCTAGCAGGCGGCTATTTAGGAAAACGATTTAAAATAATACCCTTTGATGAGATGTATGGAGCAGAAGCTTCAAGAGCACTTGTGAACAGAAAATTAAAAGAAGCATCGTTACTGACTAATAACCAATGGCTTTTTAATGATCAGCATCCTGGCAAAATGAGAGTCTTCGATGGCAGAACGGGAGAGCCTTTTGACAATCCTGTTACAATCGGTAGAGCTTATATGCTTAAGCTCGTTCATCTTGTAGATGACAAAATTCATGCTAGATCTACTGGTCCTTATTCATTAGTTACCCAACAACCATTAGGAGGTAGAGCCCAACATGGAGGTCAAAGATTAGGAGAGATGGAAGTATGGGCTTTGGAAGCTTTTGGAGCGGCATATACTCTGCAAGAATTATTAACTGTAAAGTCAGACGACATGCAAGCTAGAAATGAAGCATTAAACGCAATAGTCAAAGGTAAGCCTATACCTAAGCCAGGAACTCCTGAATCTTTTAAAGTTTTAATGCGAGAGCTCCAGTCATTAGGATTAGATATTGCAGTACATAAATTGAAACTATTTGAAGATGGCCAAAGACGGACAGTCGAAGTTGATTTAATGTCTGACTCCAAAGATGAGCGAGCAGCCCGTCCCGATTATGATACTCCTCCAGTAGATGATTTTGAACAATTTCTGTATTGATTTATTTTGAATATGGCACAGAAAAGTAAATTGGTTAATTATTTGATTTTAAGGTATTCAAATTCATGACACAGTTTGAGCAATATTTTGACTATGTAAAGATTAGTCTAGCTTCCCCAGAAAAAATCCGACAGTGGGGTGAAAGGAGTTTACCTAATGGACAAATTGTTGGCGAAATTACAAAACCAGAAACAATTAACTATAGAACTTTAAAACCAGAAATGGATGGCTTATTCTGTGAAAAAATTTTTGGCCCAGTAAAAGATTGGGAATGCCATTGCGGTAAATATAAACGCTTTCGCTATAAAGGTATAGTTTGTGAACGGTGTGGAGTAGAAGTAACAGAATCTAGAGTCAGAAGACATCGGATGGCTTATATTGAATTAGCATCACCAGTAACCCATGTTTGGTATTTAAAAGGTAGTACAAGTTACATTGCTTTAGCATTAGATTTAAAAGTGAAAGAAGTAGAGAAAATTGTTTATTTTCACTCGTATGTAGTTACACAATCTAATACAGATACCAATTTACAATATAAGCAACTATTGGAGGGCTACGAATGGAAAAGTCTTGAGGAGGAAATTTACCAGAACCAAAATGAGAACACTCAAGTAGAAGTTGGAATAGGTGCAGAAGCTATTCAAAAATTATTGAAAGATTTAGATTTACAGCACATTGCTGAAACCTTACGATCTGAAGCAACAAATCCACCAAAAAGTTTTAAAACACCTTCATTAAAATTTAATAAAAAAATGAAACGGTTAAGACTAATTGAGAACTTCATAGCAACAGGTGCAGATCCATCTTGGATGGTGTTCACCGTAATACCTGTTATACCCCCAGATTTACGACCTATGGTTCAGTTAGATGGTGGCAGATTTGCAACGGCAGATTTAAATGAGTTCTACCGTCGAATCATTAATAGAAATAATAGATTAGCACGTCTGAAATCAATTTTAGCTCCCGAGATTATCATCAGAAACGAGAAAAGGATGTTACAAGAGGCTGTTGATTCTCTTATGGATAATGGTCGTAGAGGCAGAACTGTTGTGGGTGCAAATAACAGACCATTAAAATCTTTGTCAGACATAATAGAGGGAAAACAGGGACGCTTTAGACAAAATTTATTAGGTAAAAGAGTAGATTATTCTGGTAGATCGGTAATTGTCGTAGGTCCTCATTTAAAACTTCATCAATGCGGATTACCACGCGAAATGGCTCTTGAGTTGTTTCAACCCTTTGTAATCCATAGGTTAATTTTACAAGGTTTAGTTAATAATATTAAGGCCGCAAAAAAAATGATTCAAAAAAATGAACCTTCTATTTGGAATGTTTTAAATGAAGTCATTCAAGGCCATCCAGTATTACTAAATAGAGCTCCAACGCTGCATAGATTAGGTATTCAAGCTTTTGAACCTATTCTTGTTGAAGGAAGAGCTATTAAGCTTCATCCATTAGTTTGCCCTGCGTTTAATGCTGATTTTGATGGTGATCAAATGGCTGTACATGTTCCTTTATCTTTAGAAGCACAAGCGGAAGCGAGATTGCTAATGTTAGCCCCTCATAACTTTCTTTCTCCAGCCACAGGTCAGCCAATTATTATGCCAAGCCAAGATATGGTTTTGGGTTGCTATTATCTGACGGCTAATAACCCGTCTCAGCAGCAGGGATCCAATCAATACTTTGCTAGTTTAGAAGATGTAGTTATGGCCTATGAGCAGAAAAAAATTGATTTGCATTCTTATATTTGGGCTCGTTTTGATGGACTTGTAGATGATAATCAAAATAACCATCCAATTAAAATTGAAAGGCATAGTGATAGTAGTACAACAAAATTTTTCAGTAATCATATTATAAAAGAGGATGTGGAACACCAAAGAATTGTCCAATATATTCGAACAACAGCTGGCCGGATAATATTTAATAAAATTATACAAGAGTCTTTAGTAGCATAGTTAAATAAATAATTAATATGGAGAAGATCGCGTGGACAATAGAAGAAGTCTTGCACAGCCGAGTTTTTCGAATAAGGTTATTGATAAAAATGAACTTAAAAATTTAATTGTTTGGGCTTTCCGTAATTATGGTATAGCACGTGCAGCCAATATGGCTGATAAGCTTAAAGACCTCGGATTTCATTACGCTACGCAAGCAGGAATCTCTTTAAGTTTGGAAGACTTAAGAATTCCTCCAAGTAAGCAAAGTCTTTTATTAGGCACAATTGAAGAGATTAAAGCTACTGAAAATAAGTATCGTCGGGGGGAAATTACTGCAGTTGAACGATTTCAAAAAGTAATTGATACATGGAATAATGCAAGTGAATCATTGAAGCAAGAAGTCATTAAGTATTTTAAAGAGACAGATCCTTTAAATGCTGTCTATATGATGGCTTTCTCTGGAGCTAGGGGTAATATTTCTCAAGTGAGACAGCTAGTTGGCATGAGAGGGCTAATGGCTGACCCTCAAGGTCAAATCATTGATCTCCCAATATCAAGTAACTTCAGGGAAGGGCTAACTGTTACGGATTATTTTATATCATCATATGGAGCAAGAAAAGGCTTAGTTGATACCGCTTTGAGAACAGCAGATTCTGGATACTTAACACGTCGACTTGTCGACGTTTCTCAAGACGTTATAATTAGAGAAGTAGACTGTGGAACCAATAAAGGTATTATATTGGAAGATTTAGTAGATACACAAAAAATATTAATTAATTTAGAGCAAGCTTTGTCTGGGCGCGTATTAGCAGAAAATGTATTTCATCCAGATACAAATGTTTTAATTGCTCATACTAGACAAGATATCAGTCCTAAACTAGCTAAAGAAATAACTACAGCTGGTATTAAAAAAGTTTTAGTTAGGTCGCCTGTGACATGTAATTCTAGAAGTTCTGTTTGTCAGTATTGTTATGGATGGAATCTCGCTCATGGTCGTTTAGTTGATTTAGGAGAAGCTGTTGGTATTATCGCTGCTCAATCTATTGGGGAACCTGGTACTCAATTAACAATGAGAACATTTCACACCGGAGGTGTATTTACTGGTGAATTAGCAGAACAAATTTATGCACCTATAAACGGTCAATTAGCAGATTTAGACATTGAATCATATACAGATGTTCGCACAAGGCATGGAGAGCAGGCCTTAATCACAAAAAAAACAACCCAGGTTACAATCTGGTCTACGAAAAACCAAAAGTCAATAATTAATCTAAGTAAGGGAACTACTCTTCTAATAAGTGATGGTCAATTAGTATCAAGAAACCAAGTGATTGCTGAATCACCCCGCAGAAACAGATTGATGACAGAAAGAGCTCAAAAACATGTAGTGTCTGATCTCTCTGGTAAAATTTGTTTCTCTAATTTGACGGTAGAGGAAACAGACAATAATCAGTATACTACGCGGATTACTAAAACAGGTGGTTTGATTTGGGTTCTTTCTGGAGAAGTCTATAGTATACCTGATTCAGCCAATATCACTGTTGATAAAGAAGACACAACTAAAATTGGTACAGTACTTGCGCAAACAGAGTTAGTGAATCATTATGCTGGAGAAGTAAGAATACAACAAAATACTAATAGCAGTATTACTAGCATACAAATTGTTACTGAGTCTATTGTAATACCCGGTTGTTATATTTATACAGATTTGATTAACAAAAAAGAATCTTACATTTTAGAAGCAGAAAAAAAACAAAAGTTTCTTCTTAAAGTTATCCCAAATCAAAAAATTTATGACGGTTATACAGTTGCAGAGTTACTATCTGATACTTATAAAACTACAAGTGGTGGTATCATTAAATATTTAGATTTGAATGTATCAAAAAAGAAAATAAGTTCAGAGAAAGACGCTTATGAAATTTTAAGTCCTGGATATATACTATGGATTTCAGAAGAAACGCATGAAATCAATAAAGATGCCTCACTTTTACTGGTTTACAATGGAGATATTATAGAAAGTGGCACCGAGTTAGTCAAAAATGTTTTTTCCAAAAGTTCTGGAATTATTGAGATAGTGCAGAAGGACGGAATAGTTCGTGAAATTATTATTAAACCAGGGTCTATATATAAACTTAATGAAGTTTATAGTAATCATGATAAAAATAGGGGATTTTTAAGACCAGGTGAAACATTACACAATAATATATCAACAGATAAGCTAGTTTATTGGGAATATATAGAAAATGAGCAAATGCCTTATATTCTGATTAGACCTGTCATTGTCTATTCAATACCTGAGACAAAATCTAGTCTAATTGATAACTTAGTAGCACAAAAACCAACCCAAACTCAATTAAAGTTAGTAAAAAGGACACCGTTCCGAGATGGAGAAAGGGTAAAATCGATAGAGGGAGTCCATTTAATTACAACTAATTTAGTAGCTGAAATCGCATATACAGATGATAGTTTGATATCTTCAATTGAACTATCTGCCAAAGAAAGTGATAATAATTATCTTAATTTAAGACTGTCAACTTTTGAAACATTATCAATTAAGAGTATCGACGCTAGCAAATCAGAAAAGCAACAGAGTCAAGCTAGAATTATTGTTAAAAATGGCGAACATATCAAACCATTGACAGTTGTTGCTAGTACAGAAATTATTGCAATGGATGAAGGTGTTGTTGAAGAAATCTACTCTGAAAAGAGTACTAGTAGGCGAATTCTAATTGCAACATCTTCTGATAAAAAAACCTTTAGTATAGAGAAAGGTAATGCTAAAGTAAGTGTTGGTGACTGGATTCGTTGTGGCGATCTTATTACTGAAAATATTGTATCTCTAGACTCAGGGCAAATCATTCAAGTGTCTTCTCAAGCAATTATATTAAGAATTGCTAGGCCTTACTTAGTCTCTAACGGAGCAATTTTACATGTTAATAATAATGCATTAATTAGAAGAGGAGAGACACTAGCTATTCTTGTTTTTGATAGAGCTAAAACTGGCGATATTATACAAGGTCTTCCAAGAATTGAAGAAATTCTTGAAGCAAGAAAAAAAACTGATGTATTACTAAATCCTCATGACATTCTTGATGCAAGTTTCAATTTATATATTGAATGTGGACTAGCCCTGTATGAAGCAGCTAGACTAAGTTTTCAAGAGATACAGCTATTACTTGTTAAAGAAGTACAATTAGTTTATCAGTCTCAAGGAGTTAATATTTCTGACAAACATGTAGAAGTTATAGTTCGGCAAATGACTTCAAAAGTAAAAATAGAGAATGGTGAAGAAACTGGTTATTTACCTGGAGAGCTTGTAGAGCTACAAAAAATTGAACAAACAAATAAGGCAATGACAATTAGAAATAAACTAAATGCTTCGTATCGACCTATATTATTAGGTATTACTCAAGCATCTCTTAATACAGAGAGTTTTATTTCCGCGGCAAGCTTTCAAGAAACCACAAAAGTACTAACTGAAGCAGCTATATCTGGAAAATTAGATTGGCTAAGAGGCTTAAAAGAAAATGTTATCATCGGTAGGCTTATACCAGCTGGTACTGGTTTCAATACGTATGATAATCATAGTACAATATCTCTAGAGAAAAAAGACAGAAATATAGATACTAGTATCGAGAGTAGCGTGTCATCTGTAAGAGACGATTTAGATGATATTATTTTAGATGACAGAACAGCACGTAACTATTTCAGCAATAAAAATGTAGATTAAGTAAAGTAAAAAGACTTTTTTCTTAATCTATTGTAAAAGTATGTTAATTTATTACTGGTTTATTAGAATTTCAAAAAGTTTAGTCAAATCAGTTTTAAAAAGGGATTTCCCGAAAATTACATTATTTAATATTAATAATCAAATGGCTGTCGTTACTTTAGCAGAGTTATTAGAAGCGGGTGTACATTTTGGCCATCAAGCTCGTAGATGGAATCCCAAAATGTTTCCATATATATATACAGAAAGAAATGGTATACACATTATTGATCTAGTGCAGACGGCTCAATTACTAACAGAAGCTTGTGATTTTATAAAGCAGGCTTCATCAGACGGTAAAAAAGTCTTATTTTTAGGGACAAAAAGACAAGCTGCAGGTATAGTTGCTCAGGAAGCGCAACGATGTGATTCCTACTATGTCAACCAAAGATGGTTAGGAGGAATGTTAACTAATTGGGTTACAATTAAGTCTAGGGTTAGTCGTCTAAGGCAGCTAGAAGAGCAAGACAAAAGTGGAATTATTGACCAACTACCTAAAAAAGAAGCAGCTGTTTTACGGAGAGAACTAGATAAACTCCGTAAACACTTAAATGGTATTAAAAATATGACTCGTTTGCCTGATATTGTTGTAGTTGTAGATCAAAAGCGAGAAACAACAGCTATACAGGAGTGTTTAAAATTAGGTATTCCAACGATCTGCATACTGGATACTAACTGTAGCCCCGAAATTATTAATATTCCAATCCCAGCTAATGATGACGCTATCAGATCAATTAAGCTAATTATCGGCAAAATAGCAGATGCAATTTACGATGGAAAATATGGGCAGGTAGATGTAGAAGAAATAGCTCATACTACTGAGAGTAAAGTATAATAACGTGTTTAGTTAATTGAAATATTTAAAAAGCCTTTAAAATATATGACACTACAAATTTCTGCTCAAACTGTAAAAGCATTGCGTGATAAAACTGGAGCAGGTATGATGGACTGTAAAAAGGCTCTAGAAGCTAATAGTGGTAATGAGGTAAAAGCATTAGAATCATTAAGACAAAAAGGCTTAGCTTCAGCTAATAAAAAATCTAGTCGCACTGCAATTGAAGGTCTATTAGAAAGCTATATTCATATAGGAGGAAGAATTGGTGTATTAGTTGAAGTTAACTGTGAAACTGACTTTGTGGGCCGTCGTCCAGAATTTCAAAAATTAGCTAAAGATATTGCTATGCAAATAGCAGCATCACCAAATGTAGAATATGTTTCAATAGAGCACATACCAGATGAAGTTATTAGTTTGGAAAAAAGAATAGAGGCTGGAAAAGATGACTTAAAGAATAAGCCAGCTAACAGAATAGAAGCCATCATTGAAGGGAGAATAAAAAAGAGATTAAAAGAACTTTCATTAATGGATCAGATGTTCATTCGTAATCAAGATATTAGTATAGAAGATCTAATTAATCAAAATATTTCTGTTCTAGGTGAAAATATTAAAGTTAGAAGATTTGTTAGGTTTGTATTGGGTGGCGGTGAAGAAAATACTAAAGCTAACTTCGCTGATGAAGTTGCAGATATTTTAAATAAGAAGTAAGTTACAACAACATTTAGAAAATATAAAACAATAAAGTGTATAGCTAAATACCTATAATCATATTAAATAATTAATATATGAGTATATAATTAGATATAAAAGCACTATAGATAGCGCTAATCCTGTTTTATAAAAAAGATTTACTACTAAAGATAGCTCTCTTTATTAGAATCTATTGTTGCTCTTAACTTATCAAAAATCAAGTCTTGCAAACAAACTAATTGCACATCAATCCTTCAAAAAACTTGTTTTTTGATTCTTGCACTATTTAAAAGAAATATTTATTATGTATCAAAACAGTCTCACAGATTTTAACCCATATAATAGCTTTTCAGCAGTTGAAGTTGGAAAACATCTATATTGGAAAATAGGTAGTTTACAATTGCATGGTCAAGTCTTTATTGTCTCTTGGTTAGTAATTGCTACATTATTGACCATATCCTTTTTAGGGACTAGAAATCTACAGCGAATTCCAGAAAAATTTCAAAATTTTATGGAGTTTATATTAGAATTCTTGCAAGATATTGCTAAAAATCAGATTGGAGAACACGAGTACCGTGCTTGGGTTCCATATATTGCCACCCTGTTTTTATTTATTTTAGGTTGTAATTGGGCAGGTGCGTTGATACCTTGGAAATTAATTCAACTACCTGAAGGTGAGTTAGCTGCTCCAACAAATGATATCAATACAACTGTAGCTTTATCTTTACTAACTTCTTTAGCTTACTTTTATGCAGGGTTAAGTAAAAAAGGCTTAGGTTACTTCGCTAGATATATTCAACCAACACCGGTATTATTGCCTATTAATATTCTAGAAGATTTTACAAAACCATTATCTTTAAGTTTTCGACTATTTGGAAATGTTCTTGCAGATGAATTAGTTGTCTCCGTATTTACTCTGCTAGTCCCTATTTTAATACCATTACCCGTTATGATACTAGGATTATTTGCTAGTTCAATTCAGGCACTGATTTTTTCTACTTTGTCTGCAGCATATATTGGGGAAGCAATGGAAGGTCATGGAGAAGAGTAGTATACTATAATTACAATATTTAAATCTATGATTTCTATTGCCTAGATTTTAAATGTTATTCGAAATTTGTCAATTTTCTACTTATATAATAAAAAATTAAAATTCATTATGGATTCAATCGTTTCAGCTGCATCTGTTATCGCTGCCGGTCTTGCCGTAGGTCTTGCTGCAATAGGTCCTGGTATTGGCCAAGGTAGTGCAGCAGCTAATGCTGTAGAAGGTATTGCTAGACAACCAGAAGTAGAAGGAAAAATTAGAGGAACATTGCTTCTAAGTCTAGCATTTATGGAATCTTTAACAATCTATGGCCTAGTTGTTGCGCTGTCTTTATTATTTGCTAACCCATACGTTGGTTAAAATAATCATTTGCGCTTAGTCTAATCAGACTAAGCGCACTATACAGTTAATTTTCTTAATTGAAGCCAAACTATTAACTACAAACACAATTAGTAAAATGATCTATTTACCATTGCTATTAGCTGAAGAAATTGAAGGTGGTTTATTTGACTTTAATGGTACCTTGCCTTTAATGGCATTACAGTTTCTTACTTTAATGGTTTTACTAAATACTATTTTTTATAAACCAGTAACTAGAGTGCTAGATGAACGTTATGAATATATTCGAACAACTTTGACTACTGCATCTTCCATGCTTGTTAAAGCAGATGAATTAGCTGCGAGATATGAAGAAGATTTATCTGAAGCTCGTCGTAATGCACAATTGAAGATAGCTTCCTCTCAGAAAGAGGCACAAAATATAGTTTCTGAAGATATTAAAAAAGCTCAGTTAAATGCAGAGCAACTAATTGCTGAAGCCTCAAAACAGCTAAATATTCAAAAAGAAGAGGCACTTAAAACTTTGGAAGACCAAGTTGATACTTTAAGTGACCAAATTAAAGCTAAACTATTAGGTAGTCAATCTTTGAAGTCCTGATATCTAAGTAAAATATTAAAACAGTAAGAATTTTAAATGAATAATATAGTAAAAATACCACAAATAATTACTATTTTATCAGAACATAGTAGTGAACATAAATTCGGCTTTAATTCTGATATTTTTGAAGCGAATGTTATTAACATATTGCTGCTTCTATTTGGTCTTATTTATGTGTTGAAGCAGTTTCTTGGATCTAGTTTAAACGCAAGACAGATAAAAGTCTTAGCAGCCATACAAGAATCGGAAGAAAGATTAGAGCAGGCCAGTGCCAGATTATCAGAATCAGAAAAACAACTTGCTCAGACTCAAATTATTATAGACCAAATTAAAAAAGAAGCTCAGCTAACGGCGGGTAAAGTTAGAAGTTCTATATTAGCTCAAGGTCAGTTAGATATTGAAAGACTTGCTATCACAGGGAAATCAAATATTGAAACAGCTGAAAAACAAATTCGAAGGCAAATCCAGCAACAAATAACATTTCTTGCTCTTAAAAGAGTTACTGCACAACTAGAGAATCAAGTGAGCTCTAAAATGCAACTAAATATTATTGATAATAATATTGCTAAGTTAGGAGATCAACTATGAGCAGTAATAGTGTTGTTATAAAAATAGCTCAGCCTTATGCAGTAGCTCTTCTTGAGCTAGCTAAAACAAAAAAAGTTACAGAAAAGGTAAGCCAAGATATCCAGTCAATACAGAGTATTTTACTACAATCTGATAAGCTAAAAAATTTTTTAGCTAACCCGTTAAAGACTACAGAAGCAAAGAAAGAAGTTATTATTGCAACTTTTGGTGATCAAATTAGCGAAAATACATTATCATTTCTCATGATTTTAGTTGATCGCAAAAGAATTGCAATGCTAGATTCTATAAGTAGTAAGTATTTAGAACTTGCATATCAAATGGAATCTCTAACAATTGCCAATATTAGTACTTCTATTGCCTTAAACTCTAACCAAGAAAACCTACTTACAGAAAAAATCAAAGTTATGACTGACTCTAAAGAAGTCAAACTAATTGTTTCTGTCGATCCTGAGTTAATTGGTGGTTTTACTATTCAGATTGGATCAAAAGTTATTGATACTAGTATTAGAGGGCAACTAAGGCAGATGGCTTCGCATCTTGATGTATTAGTAACTTAAAATAAAGTAAGAAATAGATAGTATTAATCTGAGTAATTACCACTTTAGAGTTTCCAATTAATAAAAAGAATATTAAAAACATGGTAAACATTAGACCTGATGAAATAAGCAGTATTATTCGTCAACAAATAGAAAAGTATGATCAAGATGTAGAAGTAGCGAACATAGGAACAGTTTTACAAGTCGGAGACGGTATTGCTCGAGTATATGGTCTTGATGAAGTCATGGCTGGTGAATTACTGGAATTTGATGATAAAACCATCGGTGTTGCCTTGAATTTAGAAAGTGATAACGTTGGTGTTGTACTAATGGGAGATGGTAGAGATATTCTAGAAGGTAGCTCTGTCAAAGGTACAGGTAGAATTGCTCAAATTCCAGTTGGAGATGCATTTTTAGGTAGAGTAGTTGATCCCTTAGCTCGCCCAATAGACGATAAAGGTGAACCCGCTAGTAATGCAACAAGACTAATTGAATCTATGGCTCCTGGTATAATTGGACGTCAATCAGTTTGTGAACCTATGCAGACAGGAATTACTGCTATTGACTCTATGATCCCAATTGGTCGAGGTCAGCGTGAGTTAATTATTGGTGACCGGCAAACAGGTAAAACAGCTGTTGCGCTCGACACAATTATTAACCAGAAAGGACAAGATGTTGTCTGTGTATATGTTGCGATAGGCCAAAAAGCATCTTCAGTAGCACAAGTTGTATCCTCTCTACAAGACAAAGGAGCTCTTGACTACACTATTATAGTCGCAGCTAATGCAGATAGTCCAGCAACTTTACAATATATTGCTCCTTATACAGGAGCTGCTTTAGCTGAATATTTCATGTATAAAGGTAAAGCAACTCTGGTTATTTATGATGATTTAACGAAACAGGCTCAAGCCTATCGCCAAATGTCTCTTCTACTGAGAAGACCTCCTGGACGTGAAGCTTATCCCGGCGACGTATTCTATTTGCATTCTAGATTGTTAGAGAGAGCTGCTAAATTGAACTCTGAGCTAGGAGGAGGTAGTATGACTGCTCTTCCTATCATTGAAACTCAGGCGGGAGATGTATCGGCATATATTCCAACAAATGTAATTTCAATTACAGATGGTCAAATATTTTTATCTGGCGATTTATTTAACTCAGGAATTAGACCAGCTATTAATGTTGGTATTTCCGTCTCTAGAGTAGGATCTGCTGCTCAAATAAAAGCTATGAAGCAAGTAGCAGGCAAATTAAAATTAGAGTTAGCACAATTCGCAGAATTAGAAGCTTTTTCTCAGTTTGCATCTGATCTAGACAAAGCAACTCAAAATCAACTGGCAAGAGGTCAACGTTTGAGAGAAATTTTGAAGCAAGCCCAGAACTCTCCAATTCCAGTTGAAGAACAAACAGCTATTATTTATACTGGAATCAACGGTTATTTAGATGATATTGAAGTGTCAAAAGTGTCTCAGTTTATTCAAGAATTGCGAGAAGATTTAAAAAATTCTAAACCAGAATTTGGTAAGAGTATTCGCACCTCCAAAAAATTAGATACACCGAGTGAAGAACTGCTGAAAAGATCCATTGAAGATGTTAAACAAGGATTTAATAAAGCCTAAATAATCTCTTGCTAGTTAATAATATTGAGACTAAAGAACTTTCTTTAGTCTCAATATTATTTATTTAATAGATTATTAATGTTACTTAATCCGATCATATCCGTACTTTTCTAGATCTTGTGCAAGACTAAAATCGCCAGTTTTTACAATTTTGCCGTTGCTCATAATATGAACAAAATCTGGAATAATATAATCTAGTAATCTTTGATAATGAGTTATTAAAATAATTGAATTTGTTGGTTTGGCTAAAGTATTAATCCCATTTGCTACTACTCTCAATGCATCTATATCTAATCCAGAATCTGTTTCATCTAAAATAGATAAGCTACTATCTAGCAAAGCCATTTGAAGAATCTCATTCCGCTTTTTCTCCCCACCAGAAAATCCCTCATTAACATTTCTTGTTAAGAAGCTTTCTTCCATACCGACAAGGTTTATTTTTTCAGTTATTAATTGAAAAAACTCTAAAGGGCTAAGTTCTGACAATCCTCTAAATTTTCTACGACTGTTTAATGCAATTCGTAAAAAATCTGCATTGCTTACTCCTGGAATTTCAACAGGATATTGGAAAGCAAGAAAAATACCAGCTCTTGCCCTCTCATCTGGCTCCATTTCAAGAACACTTTTCCCGAAAAATAAGATATCCCCACTTATCAAGGAGTATGCTGGGTGCCCTGCAATTACTTTTGATAATGTACTTTTCCCGGAACCATTAGGTCCCATAATAGCATGTATCTCACCAGCTTGAACAGATAAGTTTACACCTTTTAAAATCGTTATCTCACCTACTGAAGCGTATAAATCTTTAACTTCTAAAATCGTGTGGCTCATCCTACAGTTCCTTCTAATTTTAAACTAAGTAATCGATCTGCCTCAGCTGCAAACTCCATAGGGAGTTCATTAAATACATCTTTACAAAATCCACTAATCATGAGAGCTACAGATTCTTCTAAATTAATACCTCTTTGTAAAAAATAAAAAATTTGATCTTCACTAATTTTGGAAGTAGATGCTTCATGTTCTACTTTGGATGTCGGGTTCTGTACTTGAATGTAAGGGAAAGTATTCGCTTGCGATGACTGACCTATTAATAAAGAATCGCATTGAGAGTAATTACGGGAATTGAATGACTGAGGGCTAATTTTTACTAGTCCTCTATAACTGTTTTTCGATTTGCCAGCGGAAATACCTTTAGAGATGATTCTACTTTTAGTATTATTCCCAATATGAATCATTTTAGTCCCTGTGTCAGCTTCTTGATAATTATTTGTTAAAGCCACGGAATAAAACTCTCCTTGAGAATTATGGCCAGCTAAAATACAACTAGGATATTTCCAGGTAATTGCTGAACCAGTTTCTACTTGCGTCCATGAAATTTTAGAGTTATTACCGGAACACAAGCCTCGTTTAGTAACAAAGTTGTATATACCTCCTTTACCTTCTTGATTACCTGCATACCAATTTTGTACAGTTGAATATTTAATTTCGGCACCATCAAGAGCTACTAGTTCTACAATTGCTGCATGTAATTGGTTTGTATCAAACTGAGGGGCTGTACAACCTTCTAGATAACTGACTTTACTACCACGGTCAGCTATAATTAATGTTCTTTCGAACTGTCCAGATTCTTCATTATTAATACGAAAATAAGTTGACAATTCTAAAGGACAAACCGTATTAGGCGGGATATAACAAAAAGAACCATCGCTAAAGACTGCAGAGTTTAATGCAGCAAAGTAGTTATCACCAGCGGGAACAACAGTACCTAAGTATTTATTAACTAAATCAGGATAATCTCGTATAGCTTCAGAAATTGAACAAAATATAACACCAGCTTCAGATAATTCTTTTCTAAAAGTAGTTGCAATAGAAACGCTATCAAAAACAGCGTCAACAGCCACATTTGAGATTCGCTTCTGTTCATTTAAAGATATACCTAGCTTGTTAAAAGTATCAAGAATTTCTGGATCAACTTCATCTAAACTATTCAATTCTTTTTTCAACTTAGGAACGGCATAATAAATAATACTATTGAAGTCTATATTTGGATTCTTAAGATGAGCCCATGATGGATTGATCATCTTTTCCCATTTTTTGTATGCTTTCAGTCTAAAATTTAATAAATATTCTGGCTCATTTTTTTTCTTTGAAATCAGTCTTACTATACTCTCATCTATTCCTCTAGGAAATTGTTCTGATTCAATAGAAGTTTTAAAGCCATATTTGTAAGGTTGATTAACTATATAATCAAGCTCTGAAGTTTGTGAAATTTGATTTTGAGTATTGACCATAATAAAACACTTAATTATCTATATAATATCTTAATTGTACATACTTAACCTATTAACTAAGTCTATTACTATTCGTACTAATAGAGTCAGAAGAATAACTAAATTTATTACACTATGTATAAAATAATGAAATATAATGTTCCAGTGATTGCACTTAACCAATCGTTAATATTAAATCTTTCTGTATATATTTTTAAAAAATTGTCGTTTCCTTGATTTAGATTTCTAGTGTAAAGAGCTTGAGATATTTCTCTTGATTCTTTAATAGTCTCTAAAAAAAAGGCTTGAAATATTAAAAAAGAAAACATGAAAAGTCTTCTATACGATTTACATAAATTTAAGTTACCCCTTAAACTAGCTACTTGTATGACTTTATCTAGTTTATTAATTACATTACTAATAATATGTGAAGATAACAAGAAAGTAAATAATAATTCATTGCTAAAGACTGTATTTATGATTCTAGATTTATAAGCGGCAATTACTAAAACTTCTGGTGACGTCGTTATCATAACTAGTTTAATGGCATATACAGTGATAAAAAAATAGAGTGAAGGCTGTAGAGCAAGCCTTAACTGCATTTTTGTAGTCTTACAGCTGTTGGATATTTGTATATCGTGATATCTATAAGGATTTTCAGTCTTGTAATAGTAAGATAAGTCTTGAAGTTGTTGTGGTTGTGAATACTGTTTATAACTGTTAACTACGCTCAATGATAAGCATGTAGTTAATACTGTCATAACTAAAGTTTGTAGTAGATGCTTTTGAAAAATATTCTTTTTGTTCCTTATAGTCAAGCCAGTCAGAATTAAACTTAATGCAAGAATACATAATTTGTAGTAAGAGAAAATGAAAACTACAATCCACAGTAAAGTTAATAGATATATTTTGATTTCTGCTTTCAGCATATGCATCCATGTTGTAGATTGACTTAAATATAATCTATAAGGAATTAATTTAAAAGAAGACATAAGACACTCCGCTTATTATTAATGTAGACTTAAAAGTTGACATATCTATTGAAACTTAGTATTATTTTTACACTAAAGATGAAATTACTTATAGTAGTTAGTCTATAATAGGGTAGATGGCGAAATTGGTATACGCATCACACTCAAAATGTGACGACTTCGGTCATGAGGGTTCGATTCCCTCTCTACCTAATGTACTCTCTTCCGTCAACCAAATCAATGTCTTTATACATACTTATTTTTAATCAATATGACTCTTCTGGTAGTTGGAGCAACAGGGACTCTAGGACGCCAAATTGTTAGGCGCGCTTTAGATGAAGGCTACAATGTAAAATGCATGGTAAGAAATCTAAGAAAGTCAGCCTTTCTTAAAGAATGGGGAGCAGAGCTTGTGTATGGTGATTTGAAATTACCAGAAAGCATTCTACAATCTTTTTGTGGAGTAACAGCAGTCATAGATGCCTCTACATCTCGCCCTACAGATCCTTACAATGTAGAAAAAATAGATTTAGATGGTAAAATAGCCTTAATTAAAGCGGCCAAAGCTGCTAAAGTTGAAAGATTTATATTTTTTTCAATATTAAATGCAGACAAATATCCAGCTGTCCCATTAATGAACTTAAAATCACAAGTAGTAGACTTTTTGCAAAGATCTAATGTAAAGTACACAGTATTTGCTCTGGGGGGATTTTTTCAAGGATTGATTAATCAGTATGCGATTCCTATTTTAGATAAAAAATCAGTATGGGTTACAGGAGAATCTACTCCTATTGCATATATTGATACTCAAGATGCAGCTAAGTTAGTTATAAAAAGCCTTGGAGTACCTTCTACAGAAAATAGAATATTGCCATTAGTTGGTAATACATCCTGGACCTCCGCTGAAATTATTAAATTATGTGAAAAATTATCTGGTCAAAAAACACAAATATCAAAAATCCCAATTGGACTCTTAACAACTCTAAGGAAAGTTACTAGAACTCTTCAATGGACATGGAATATTTCCGATCGTCTAGCATTTGCAGAGATTTTAACCAGTGGAGACCAATTTACTGCTCCTATGAACGAAGTTTATAATATTTTAGGTATTGATAGCTCAGAGATAATATCTCTAGAAAAATATTTACAAGAGTATTTTGGAAAAATATTAAAAGTACTAAAAGATATTAGTTATGAACAAGGGCAACAAGATAACGAGATATCATTTTGATTTCTTCATTAATATATCACAATAGGTTCGCCATACAATTAATATAAATATGAATAGCTGTACTTTGCTAGTCCAGATTCTGAGTTGTGAAAGTGTTAAAATTATTGATAGTAGAAACCAAGTAATCAAGTTAAAAGCCAGGCTTTTAAAAAGAAAAAGATTAGTCACAATGCATGTAACTATTTGGAATAAAAAAACTATAGGGGATTTTAAATTGATGAAAAAACTTGATTATTTCATCATTGAAGGTAAACTTCATAAAAATAACACCACGCTTGTGAATAGCACTGTGCGTACACATAAAACTTTAGTACTTAGTGCATCACGTATATTAAAATATCAATCAGTACTAAAAAATAAAGATATTGATTTATTTATAAAATAGCACAGTAACTCATATCGTGGTATAAAATTATGTGTGATGTATAAATATCACAATAATAGCTTTTAAGGATAAAAATATGTTTACTTTGAAAATATTTGTCTATACTACTGTTATTTTCTTCATTTCTCTTTTTGTTTTTGGATTTTTGTCAAATGATCCTTCTAGAAATCCCAATCGAAAAGACTTAGAATAATATACTATTTGTCTATTCTATTAAACAAAAAGTAGATATACCAAAGCAACTAATTACTGCTCAGTTATTAGTTGCTTTAATACAGAATTTACACTTTAATTTCTGAACAAAAAGATACTGCAACACAAGTATCAAACTTTTTAATAATGCTAGTACTTAGACGTAAATTATTTGTTGCAAACCAATATGTCTCGTCTATGGTAGTACTACCGTATCGGGTTTTAAAATTAATTAGACTAGGGTCTGTTACCGTACATAATGTCAATAGTTTACGATTATCTAGCTGATTGTTAAATTCTAAGTTGAATTTGTTACTATATTTATCTATATCTTGATAAAAAGAAGAATGAGTAACTTGTCTATAGATGGCTCCCCAATTTAACGATGCCAGTACTGTAGATTCTGGTGGTAAGACCTCTGACTTTATTCGCATTTGAGATTGTAATGAACTTGTATTCTTACTATATAGCTCATAAGTTGTTCGTTGTGAAATCCACTGCCCTTTACTTCGGTCAAAAAAAGAAATTAAATTTTTCATTTTAATAATAGTTATCCTTGATAATAGATATGCAGATAAATGCAAAAGTGACGACCACTGTTTACAGTATATTCAATTGAAAGAGGTGGCATCTGCTTAATGGGCAATTTAAGCTGAATTCCGACTCCCCATGAAAATTTTTCCAATAAACAGCCCTGTATTTGTCTTTGGCTTATGAGATCTTGCCAAATATACTCTAATTGTTTTGATTGTCTTATTAGAAAGCAATCTAGATAATTATAGAATAGAGATACTCTGATGCTGCGACTGATGGGTATTAGATATTCCATCCTAACTTTAATAGAAAAAGTTACAATGGACTTAAATAGATTATATTCAATAGGATAGTCGCTTAACAAGAGGTAGATAGTTTCCTTGTTTAAATTAGACTGACATTTAATAACACTAACTAAAATATGGTTAAGATGTTTTTTAAAACATAGTGGTAAATTGAAATAAGATATTTGCTTTAAATAAATCTTATGAAAGAAAAGGTTTTTATAGTTATTAAGAAAAAAGTAATTAAAAAAACTGCTATTTTGGAAAGGCGTAAAGTACAATGACCTCATTTCAAATAAATGGGCTTTAAAAGGCCAGTCTAAATAATTGAAGTTCTGATAACGTACACTTAACAGTAAAGTGAGAAACTCTTGATACAACAATTTTTCCTTTCGTTTAAATATATTACAGTTACTACTAACTTGACTTTTATTCTTCTTGTGAAGGTTTATATTTTCAGAGTTGTACGCTATAGAATCTGTATAAATAATATGAGAAAGTAGTATTTTTTCAGATACTGAAAAACAAGACGTTAAATGATATTTAAATATACTTTCAACAATACATTGTGATAAGTCTCTATTTATTAAGAATAAAGATAAAATAGATTGTTTATTCGTCTGATATTGCTTAATTACTTGTAATGCAAACTGAAAACTCACATTTTGGTTCGCAAATAATGCAGGGTTGAGATAGAAAATTTTTATACTGAGCCCACTCTGAATAAATTTTAGACTAAACAGACAAAGAGATTTTGCGTAATCTAAATTCCGTAAATATAACTGGAATCCAACAGTATTTTTTTTTGTCCAGCTGAGCAGAGTTTGTAAATTACAACCAGCGTTTGCTAGAGTTTCCTGCCGAAAAATAGAACAAGCCAATAGTCTTATTAGATTAAAAGTGTCTTTATATATATATTCAGAACCGATTTTACTATTAAAATAGCATATTTGCTGTGTACTAATTGGCAATGACATGATATTAGATGATAATAGCCAATTAGAAAAACTGTAGTGAGAACCTAATAAGTCATGTACACGAGGTATAAGTTGAAAAAGCTTCGATGAGCCTTCTGTAAGCAAGAGCAAATCTTTATCTCTTAGTTCTTGTATTTGAAATGTAATATCCAAATCCATAGAATTATTATTTGATCGCTCAATACTATAAATAATATTACCAACTAACTGATTATCTTTTAAATAGCTAATTTTTTTTTGTAAAAAATTTATATTGAGTGGAACCCCCACTTGTACTCCAAGATACTGCTCTATTGATCTTGAACTCGAGATACTACGTAGTTTCTTAGAAGACAAAGTATAATACTCTGATGTAATTGTCTTAACTAATCCTTCATGAATATTAAGGATCAGACAAGATGGATCAGCAGCTTGTCGAATTTCTACTAAAGACCATTGATATCCTTTATCAGAATACCACTGCATAATCTTTGACAATGATAAATTTAAGTTCACAAAATTTTTTGGGTATCCTATTTGTTTCTCGAATAACTTGCTTAAAAATATAGGAGGTATAAGTTTTGCACTCTTATTTTGAATATAAATTTTTCTTAGAATGTCATTAGGTACTATAAAAGTATTGCCAATTTTTTTTGTATACATTGCTTTACTGTTAATATAAAGTAAAGAAAAGTAACCACTGGTTTTTAAATGATTAAGATGTTCAGTGTAGTGTATCTGTCTTTCTAAATGTTTTAGTAGACTAGTAATTTTATCGATAAATTTTCTATTTCCCATTCCATTAATACACAACTCAGTATTGTGAGGTTCTGATTTTAGAGAGTTTAAAGGTTTTTTTTTAATATAATTATAGGAATAAAAGCAGTATGCCTGTCAGATACTAATCTACAGCTATCTTCATATTTTATTAATAGCTTACTTATAGTTTCATAATAAGATTTATATCCATAAATTGCTGTAGCAAAAGATAGTAATAATACATAATTAAATTTAGTTTGTATTTTATTATTCATAACTATTGTTTTATATGTTTAGTTCTCGAATTAGTACCTATAGTGAAGATGTGATCAATTATTGATTAATAGAAATTTTAGCAGCAATACAAAATGAAATATTGGAATTTAAAACGAAATAATCAATTTGCCTTTGAAAAAGTTGGGCCAATACCTAGGTCAATTACCAACACATTTGAAAAGTTTCGCAAAGAGTTAGATCCTAATGGAGAATCTGAAGCGATAGAAGAGTTTAGAATATCTAGGCACCAAACTATTACTTCCGTAAAATATATTTTATTATTATTTATTTCACCAGTACTAGTTAACCAAGCCTCAAAGTTTTTTATATTTGGTCCTTGCATTGATTATCTATGGAACCAGGAACAACCAAAAATTTTTTTAAACTCATCTCAGGAAGAAAGAGCTTTCGCAGAACTTCAAAGGTTTGAAGAAAAAATTCACTTTGAAGTTTTATTAAACCCATCAGAAGATATATCTTATGAAATCATAGAAAAAAGAGTACAGCTTAAGGCCAGAGAATTAGGAGAATATTATGCAAATGAAAGTGCAAATGCTGTAAAAAATATCTTATCTGATATTGTCTCAATACTTATTTTTATATTATTAATGGTAACAGGACAGAGACAAATTGCAATTGTTAAATCTTTTTTAAACGAAATTATTTATGGTCTTAGCGATACCGCGAAAGCATTTTTAATTATTCTTTTTACTGACATGTTTGTTGGTTTTCATTCTCCTCATGGCTGGGAAGTTATTATTGAAGTAATCTTGCGACATTTAGGACTCCCTGAAAGTCGAGATTTTATTTTTCTGTTTATTTCAACTTTTCCAGTAATACTAGACACAATATTTAAGTATTGGATATTTAGGTACTTAAACCAAGTTTCGCCATCAGCAGTCGCAACTTATCATAATATGAACGAATAATAACTTTTTCAAGTGTCATGAAAATACATAAATATTGATTTTTATCTACTTTATGAGTTATAAACTGTACGTAATGCATCTGTGGCCGAGGGGCCGAAGGCAGCGGACTCATAATCCGCCATTTCGAAAGAGACGTCGCTGGTTCGAATCCAGCCAGATGCATTTAAATAAAAATCTTTTAATTAACTTTTCTTGGAGATAAAAGCATTATAACATTTCTTCCATCTCGTGACGGAGCTTGCTGAACTTCAGATATTAAAGATAAATCACTTGCCATTTTATTTAGCAAATCTATAGCTAAATTAGAGTGCTGAATTTCACGACCACGAAACGTTATAGTTACTTTTACTTTGTCCCCTGCTTGAATAAACTTAGATGCTTGATTAATTCTAACTTTATAATCGTGCTCTTCTATCTTGTATCGCATCTTTACTTCTTTAACACTGCTGTTATGTTGTTTTTTCTTAGCTTCTCTAGCTCTTTTTTCCTGTGTAAACTTGTATTTACCGTAATCTAATATTCTGCAAACTGGTGGATCAGACTTATCACTAACAACAACTAAATCTAACCCTTGTTGAACAGCTAGTTGCATAGCTTCTTCGGGTACAAAAATACCTAATTGTTCACCTTCATCATCAATTACTCGAACCTTTGGAAATCGAATACGATCGTTGATCTGGGGTAGATCGCGAGAGAGTTTTTTACTGTTTTTGTATTTTTCTAGCACAAGTCCCTAACAAATTTTAAAAAATTTAGCATTCTATTTAGAATTAGAATATCATTAAATATTAAATTAATAGTATAACATTACAACACAAATATACTGTTTGATAGTAGGATTTTGTTTAGTTTGAATAAGTTAGCTGTACAGTAACTAGTATTTTTTTCATAATTTTCATAGAATATATTTAATAGATCCAGAAGTATAACATTAAAAGTTTATGAAACATACCTTATCAGTTTTAGTTCAAGATGAAGCAGGAGTACTTTCAAGAATATCTGGTCTATTCGCTCGTAGAGGCTTTAATATTGCAAGTTTAGCAGTTGGACCAGCAGAACAAATTGGAGTTTCTAGAATTACAATGGTAGTTCAAGGAGATAACAGAACTATCGAACAACTTACCAAGCAACTATATAAATTGGTAAATATTCTGAACGTACAAGATGTAACTAACATTCCTTCAGTTGAAAGAGAACTAATGTTGATCAAAATTAGAATTAACTCTGAGACAAGGAGCGAAGCTTTAGAAATTGTGAAAATTTTTAGAGCTAAAATAGTAGATATTGCAGAAGACCTTTTGATTATAGAAGTTACTGGTGATCCAGGAAAGATTGTTGCTATTGAACAGCTATTAAATAAGTTTGGTATCATAGAGATAGCAAGGACAGGAAAAATTTTATTAGTCAGAACTTCCAAAATTAATACCGAATATTTAAAAGATAGAGTTATTGCATACAGCACATGATTTTTTTACAATTAATTACAACCTAAATTCCAGCTATTTGGTTTTTCCACAAATGATAAGCATTCTATCAAATCCCAATCAGTTTGAGTGTTGTTACCATTGTTAGAGATATTAACACAAATTACAGGACCTTCGGGTGTAAATATTGGGTTCTCACTAAGATGAAGCTGCTTATGTTGAGATTCTATTAAGTAGTAAGTATTACATTGGGCAATATGGTTGCAATTAATACAAATACACATTGATTTTTCTGTTATAAATTGATACATGGGGATGGAGGGACTTGAACCCTCACGATTATTAAAATCAACAGATTTTAAGTCTGTTGTGTCTACCATTCCACCACACCCCCCTCTCTATTGCTAGGCGGCACCCAGATTTGAACTGGGGGATAAAGGATTTGCAATCCTCTGCCTTACCACTTGGCTATGCCGCCCTACCCATACATTACTAATAGTATAGGTTTTTAAAGAAATTTGCAACTTATTACAAGAAATTTATCATGATACATAGTTTTGTTAAAGTCACTGACTTACTAAGAGTTAGGTAAGGAAAACAATCTGCTTTTCAGAATATCTTCTGCTTCAATTGTTACTAAATCCGCTTTTGTTAACACTTTTTCTCCACTTGCAAAGATTCTATTAGCTTGCCTCATTCTAGCTCTATCAATAGCATTACGAATACTTCTTGCATTAGCAAAGTATGGTTGCTTCATTCTTCTTTCAGTATATTCTAAGAGAGTTTTATCCGCTTCTTCTGTAAAGCAATATTGCTGTTCTTCTATCATCATTTTAGCTATTTGCAATAATTCATCTGAAGTGTAATCTGGAAAATCTACATGATTAGCTACTCTAGAAGAAAGTCCTGGATTTGATTCATAGAACTTTTCCATTCTATCTTTATAACCTGCAAAGATAACAACTAGGTCATTTCGCTGGTTCTCCATTACTTGTAGTAAAATCTCAATTGCCTCAGAACCATAATCTCTTTCGTTATCTGCTTTATATAAATAGTACGCTTCATCAATGAACAAGACTCCTCCCATTGCCTGCTTTAAAACTTCTTTAGTTTTGGGAGCAGTATGACCAATATATTGGCCTACAAGATCATCGCGTGTAACTGTCAATAAGTGTCCTTTTTTTATATATCCAAGTCTATGTAAAATATCTGCCATTTTCATGGCTACTGTCGTTTTACCAGTTCCTGGGCTACCTGTAAATGACATATGTAATCCAGGATTACCAGATACTAATTCCAACTTTCTACGTAGTCTATCAATTAGTAGCAAAGCTGCAATCTCACGGATTCTAGTTTTTACAGGAATTAACCCTATCAGTTCTTGATTTAATTCGTTGAGAACTTCTTGTATTTGCGTTTTATCATATTCTTCTTGTAGATTAACAAGAGTATCGTTGGAAATAGTATTTTGTGATTGCATTATTTCTGTGTATTTTTAATTGTAAATTCTAATTTAGTTAGAATTTACTTTGAAAATTACCCCTCTTTTAAATCATAATTAGTTTAGTAATTAAAATATCAAAGAGAGGCAATAAACTGTTAGTTATTAGTTATTAACTGAAATTAATATCTAGCTCCTTCAGGTTTTTCAGTAGCATAGCTATGAAGGCTATACTTCATAGTTCTACCTTCAAAGTCTTGGCGTTGTAATAAGAATCCTGGTTCGTTAGCAGGTCTATTTACGATGAAGGACATTACGCAACTTTCAATACCTCGAGTGTTATCAAAGGCATTAACTTTAACATAATAATTTGGTTTTGCTTTTCTGCATGAGCTAATCTCATACATAACAGCAGATGCATCTTTCACATCAAATAGAGGTAGACCCCATAGTTCCCAGTAGGAGTTTCTTGGGTGAGGATCATCAGTATACTCAACATTTGCTGATAAACCTAGAGAAACGATGTAATTAAGCTGCTTGGTGATTTGCTCATCAGTTAGATCCGGAAGGAAGGAAAAAGCCCCTTGTGTTAGTCTCACTATTCTATGCTCCTTATTGTTATAAGTTAATTCTACTTACAATTTGCTAAATTAAGCGTCAGCAAGTAGTCATTAAACTAGATGTTTGCTGTTGGAGTCTCAACGAAATCAGCTGTATCTGTGGAAGTATAGTTAAAACTAATATCTTTCCACAAGTCTAAAGCTGTTTGCAGAGGTCCACAAGTTTTAGCAGCGTCTCTTAAGATTTGAGGACCTTCTGCTACATAGTTACGACCTTCATTTCTTGCCATAACCATGGACTCTAATGCAACTCTATTTGCTGTTGCACCTGCTTGGATACCATCAGGATGTCCAATTGTACCACCACCAAATTGAAGAACTACGTCATCACCTAAGTAATCAAGAAGTTGGTGCATTTGACCAGCATGAATACCACCAGAAGCTACTGGTACAACTTTACGTAGAGAAGCCCAGTTTTGAGCGAAGAATAAACCTTGAGGTAGATTAATATCTGTTTCACTTTCAAGTAAAGTGTTATAGAAACCTTTAATCATTAAAGGATCTCCTTCAAGTTTACCTACTACTGTACCTGCATGAATATGATCAACACCAGCCATACGCATCCATTTACAAATAACTCGGAAATTCATACCATGATTTTTTTGGCGAGAGTAAGTAGAGTTACCTGCTCTATGCAAATGTAAAATCATATCATGTTTACGAGCCCATATTGCCATGCTTTGAATAGCGGTATAACCAATTACAAGGTCGATCATACAAATGATACTACCAACCTCTTTGGAAAATTCTGCTCTTTCATACATATCTTCCATAGTTGCAGCTGTGACATTAAGATAATGACCTTTAATCTCACCAGCAGATGCAGATGCTTTATTGACACCTTCCATGGAATATAGAAATCTTTCTCTCCAACGCATGAATGGTTGTGAGTTAATATTTTCATCATCTTTAAGGAAGTCAAGACCACCTTTCAAACCTTCATATACTACTCTTCCGTAATTCTTGCCAGATAGGCCTAGTTTAGGCTTAACTGTTGCACCTAAGAAAGGTCTGCCAAATTTATCCATACGCTCACGTTCTACAATCAGTCCAGTTGCTGGCCCCTGGAAAGTTTTTAGGTAAGCTACCGGCATACGCATATCTTCTAAACGAAGAGCTTTAACTGCTTTGAATCCGAAAACATTCCCAATAATTGAGGCAGTTAAGTTTGCAATGGAACCTTCTTCAAATAAATCAATATCGTAAGCAATATAAGCAAAGTATTGATCTGCAACGTTCGGAACTGGATCTACTCTATACGCTTTTGCTCTATATAAATCACAAGCTGTTAGCAAATCAGTCCATACAACTGTCCAAGTAGCTGTTGAAGACTCACCTGCAATTGCAGCAGATGCTTCAATAGGATCTACGCCTGGCTGAGGAGTGATTCTAAACAGAGCTAAAACATCTGTGTCTTTTATTACATAATCAGCATCCCAGTAACCCATTTTAGCATAAGGGATTACTCCGGATTCGTAACGTTCGCTTTTAATCCTAGTCCGTGATTCTACGGATTGAGACATGTATTCCTCCTTGATTATAAGGCAGTATCTTTTGCGTTGTTTATACCATTATCATAACTAAGTTACAAATAATAAAATATATTGTAATATAGTTAAGTTTTTATGGTCACAAATAAGTTTTTCAAAAAAATATTTACTTGAAAAGTTATTTCTAGTGTTCAACCTTAATAAAGAAATTACCACTATCAAGATATCACTCGGCCCTCACTTTGTTTATATAGGTAATAAGTTTTTTTAATATCCACTTAAAAAAACAATTAATTCAAGACTAATAGTAATTAACTATAAGAGATTTTTCTTAAAATTTGTGATAAGATTTGCTTAGCAAGGAACATATATTAAAGGTTAAAAAATATGTCAGTATCTCAAGTTACAGATGCCTCTTTCAAACAAGAAGTTATTAATAACAATTTACCTGTACTCGTAGATTTTTGGGCACCATGGTGTGGTCCTTGTAGAATGGTTTCTCCTGTGGTTGATGAAATTGCAGAAGAGTATGAATCCTCTATTAAGGTAGTAAAAATCAACACAGATGACAATCCTACAATTGCAGCTGAATATGGTATTAGAAGTATACCTACGTTAATGATTTTTAAAGCTGGAGAAAGAGTTGACACAGTGATTGGTGCTGTGCCAAAGTCAACTTTGGCAAGTACTTTAAATAAATATATAAGTTAATAAAATCATGTCAAAAAAATGTTGTCTCACAGGAAAAGTAGCTAATAATGGTTACGCAGTATCTCATTCTCATAAGCGAACCAAAAAACTACAAAAAGTTAATTTACAGTATAAAAAAGTATGGTCGAGAGAACAAAATAAATGGATTAAAATGCTGATCTCAACAAAAGCAATTAAAACACTGACACGAACTTTATAGATGCCCTAATACTTTCGCAGCTTGGTAAGTAAACACCATATTTTATATTCTGTGTTAATATAACATTGAGAAGTTCAACTACTTCACATTAAGTTCAGAGTGTTTTGGGAGTGATATTTATGCAAGCAAACAGTAATAAACCAAATGATGACTTTTATAATTCCGACGATATGCAAGAATTATCAGGAGAAACACCGGTTGGTTGGTCCGCGACTTGTCTAGATCAAACAATTTGTTATTACTTAAACTTTAATCAAGAATATTCTGCTGAGTCAGATAATTCTGATTCTAACTAATATGAATATGTTATATCTATTTAGCAACGCTGTTTAAGTTAGCAAGATATTTGTTGTATCTGAGAATATCAGATTGCAACAAATATCTTTATATGCTATAATTGGTGCATTGCTAGTATAGCTCAATTGGTAGAGCAACTGATTTGTAATCAGTAGGTTACGGGTTCAAGTCCCCTTACTAGCTTAAGAAAATAAACTTAAGCCCGCAGTCTGTAATACAGGAATATTAGCTAATAATAAGTAAGCAAATCCTGAGCCGCCCACTGCCCCAACCAAGAATCCAGCAGTAAACTGCCCCCAGCCTTCAGCTGTTTGTAATGGATCTTTTGAATCTGTTCTATTGAAGGATACATTTCCATACATAGATAAACACGTAGTGAGAATAATAATTAGGCCAACTGAGGATAAAAAACCTGCTAGTAAAGCTACGTCTGTGCCCCGTAAGGGACCTAACTTATCAAAAGGACCAATTAAAAAGTATCCATGTGCCATTCCTATTTCTAATCCTCTAAGCAGTGGAGATAGACCTCGACGATAAGCAGGTAAATTACCTAACAGTCCTTTACTAAAGCTTGAGGTGCTAACTGGTGTAGATAAGTTACCTACAAATGGGTCATCATTATAAGGTTTGATAAATTCTGCCATAAGATTCTGTTCTCCAGAAGTTTAATAAGATTATTACAATATTATTTTTAATATAAATACAATGCTAAAAACTGAAAAAAGTTTTTCTATGTAGACAGCAAGGCATTTAACGTAATATAATACTTTAGTAATAGATTTCAACTATTTTGTAAATACTATTGTAACAATAATAATAAATATATGTCAGTTTTTCTAGGATACACAATATTTCTTGCTACTTTTTTTGGTTTAGCAACAGGACTATTTTTAGGACTAAAAGCTATCAAACTCATTTAACAAATCTAAAAAGCCTATAAGAAAAATTATCAAAATTTTTATACTTTACATTAGTACACAGTCTTAAAGAGACAAATTATGAACAAAATATTATCTATAAACTCTGTTAGAAAAGATTTAATTTTAGGTTCACGGAGATTTAGTAACTATTGGTGGGCTACAATAATCTTCATTGGTGCTTTAGGATTTCTACTTGCTGGACTATCAAGCTACTTTCAAGTTAATTTATTACCTTTTACGACTTCAACAGAGCTAGTTTTTATTCCTCAAGGTATTGTCATGACATTCTATGGAAGCATTGGAATTTCTCTTAGTTTGTTTTTATGGCTAACTATTATTTGGAATATAGGTGCTGGATATAATGAATTTAATAAAGATGAAGGTACTATTGAAATTTTTCGACTAGGTTTTCCAGGAAAAAATAGACAAATTTGCCTTAAATTTAATATAAAAGAGATTAAATCAATAAAGATAGACATTAAAGAAGGCCTAAATCCACGACGAGAAATTTATCTATGCACAAAAGATAAACGAGTAATTCCGTTAACTAGAGTTGGCCAGCCGCTATTACTTTCAGAAGTTGAAGAACAGGCTGCAGAGATTGCTCGTTTCCTTGATGTAGTTCTAGAAGGAGCATAGGCAACTTTACTTTCTACTAACTTAAATAATACCTTTAAATAAGATAGTTGTGGTATAGTAGATATGTCATGGATTATTAAACCTTGCGGGTATAGTTTAGTGGTAAAACCTTAGCCTTCCAAGCTAATGATGCGGGTTCGATTCCCGCTACCCGCTTAAAAGTAAAATACCATATTATTGATAAAAATTTTTACGCAAAAGCTTTATTTTAATAGACTTTCTGTGTTAAAAAATAGCTAATTATTTATACTTGGAGAATTCACAAAATATGTCTAGATACAGAGGTCCACGAATACGCATTTCTCGTAGACTAGGTGATTTACCCGGGCTAAGTAGAAAAGTGGTAAAACGATCCTATCCACCAGGGGAACATGGACAAAAATCTAGAAAGCCTTCAGAATATGCTGTAAGACTAGAAGAAAAACAAAAGCTACGATTTAATTATGGGTTAAGTGAAAAACAATTATTCAAATACGTCAAAGCAGCTAAAAAACTTCAAGGTTCTACAGGTCAAATATTACTACAACTCTTAGAGATGAGACTGGACAATACCATTTTTAGACTTGGCATGGCTCCTACAATTCCTGCTGCAAGACAGCTAGTGAATCATGGTCATATTTGTGTCAATGAACAGTTAGTATCTATATGTAGTTATCAATGCAAACCAGGAGAATTAATTAGTGTAAAAGCTCAAGAAACATCTAGAAAACTAGTAGAAAACTACTTGGCGTTCCCTGGTTTAGCTAATATTCCTAGCCATTTGGAATTAAATAAATCTAATTTATCAGGGAAAGTTAATGGAGTTATTGATAGAGAGTGGGTTGCTTTACAGCTAAACGAATTATTAGTTATTGAATACTATTCAAGAAAATAGATATAGTACTATTTAACCATAATTTAGGGTAGAAGATAGTCGTCTTACCCACAGTTTCAAAAAGAAGAGTTTAGGTTCGATATTTAGTTTTAAATGCTTTAAAACGCTATTAGAATGGGGTAAGGCGATTAACTCTCTTGTGGTGAGATAAGCTTCTTTATTAGTAATAACAACAAAGTTTTGAAAATATTGTTTATCCAATTGTTCTTGATCTTTTAAAAAGCTTTCTAAATTATATACTAACAGACGAGGCTTTCTAACTGATTTTAATTGTGGGCTATTCTTTATGAAATTTACCCATGATTTATTAGCAGCTTCAAGACTAGTAAAAATAACTTCCCTATTGTCGTTCAGCGCAGTAAATTTGATAGTATTTAGCTTACCGTTTCCGTCTTTAAAAGTAACAGGTTGAATAATATATATAGGTTGCCCTTGAAAAAAATTAGCACCGTAGCGCTGATTTTTATGGAAGATCAAGTTTTTATCTTTTCGGTATTTAAACACTAAATCACCTACCTCTTTAAAGTCTGGAATGAACGAAAATTGGGTGTTAGAAGATATATTTCTATTCATCTTATAAGCAAAGTGCAAAGCAACAGGTTCTACATTTATCTCCATTTGTTGGCTAGCCAATGGGTTTACTGATGTGATGAAATTTTTAAATTCAAATGCGTCATCTGGATGAAAAAAGAATAAACCAGTTGACACAGGAGCAATTTGTTCAGACGATTTTAGAAGATTCAAAGACGAATTACTGTTATTGATAAGTCCTCCTCTTTTGATGCGGAACGATGGATGACCTAGAATAATCTCATTGAAACCGTTTTTTACGACAAATACGGGTGATGCAGATAGCTGATTAACTAAAAACTTTTTGGCAGCATTAGAAACAGTACTATTTGTTTTATTTTTAGAGTAAAATGACATTACCAATGAGTTCCAATTATTACCCAAAGTGTATTTCTGACTAGCGATTAAATTCGTTTCTTTACTTATACTAGAAATTTTAACGGGATTTGTGACTACTCTTATTTTTTGATATAATAAAGCTTTAAAAATCTTTTTGTAGAAAAGAGATTGGTGATTTTGATCCTTGTGTTTTTTTATCCAACTATTAGTTATATCAGCAAAAATATTACTATCATCGACAGTAGATATTACAATTGCTTCTCTAATAGAATTTTTTATTTTCATGGGTACAAAACTAAACTCAGGTACTCCAAAAGCAACTACCTTTATAGAAGATGAGGAATTCAACTTTGACAATTTTAGAGAATTAAAATTATCATAAGGTATAGATCTAACATTGCAATAAAACTTATTAGAATTATTTGTACTAGAGTAGTTAAGACTGACTTGAGCAAAATCCATATTAAATTTTTGTAAAATCAATAAAGTATATATTATATTAGTAGCTGAAAACTAAATTCTTATCTTACATAAAAGTAGCTATAATTTGCCAGCAAGTTAAGGCTAATTACAACTAGCAGATACTATAAGATTGACTACCTAAAATTAGAAAGTAATAAGAGCATAATTTATTATAAGTTTTATCAATTAATCATACCTGTTTCTTTAAGCTGATACAAGAAGCAGTCGTTCTCTAGAAAAGTTTTTATGAATTATTTCCTAGTTTAGAAAGCTTTTAATCAAATGTTGTATATATATTACTCCTTAGAAAAGTAAAACTTACACATACAATGAAATAGAAACAAGATGACTTTAGCTTGAAAAAGATTTACCGCAACCACAAGTCTGGTTAGCATTTGGGTTAGAGAACTGAAATCCTCCTCCTATTAACTCACTACTAAAATCTAATGATAATCCATAAAGATACAGTAAACTTTTGGGATCACAAACAATAGAAAAAGCATCTAGTTTAAGTTTCTCATCTGAATCTTTTAGATTGCTTACAGTTTCAAAATTCATTGAGTATGACATGCCAGAACAGCCACCTTGTCTTACACCTATTCTTAAGTGGACATTGCTATCATAGTTGCCTTTCAAAACTATAATTTGCTTAGAAGCTTGTTCAGTGATTGTTATGAAATTCATATTGGCTCCAATTATATTTCTAGTTGTTAAAGTTGTTTATTTAATTATAAAAGTTGATTTGATGGAGCTGGTGGGACTTGAACCCACGTCCATTATAAAAATTGAAAAATACTAACCTTAATTTATATAAAAATAGGTAAAAAACATAAATATAAATAATCTTTACCACTTTTCTTGTACTAAGAGCAACTCTAACAGAATATTCGCCGCTAATAAGAGCTTAATACGTCGAATGCCGAAAATGAGCAATATTTAAGCAATAGCTAGTTTTCGAGAAAAAGAAACAATATTGTTTTCTGCATTTATTTTAGAAAAAACTCTTTTTAGGAGCTTGCTTTATTTTCATATTTTTCTGTTTTCATAATGTAGAAACCTTGCAGCCCCAATATTTACAACACTTACGTTGCTATTAGACTCGATATTAACATATTTTATAACAAAATTCCAGAAACGTGTCGGGCAAGGAGGGATTCGAACCCACGTCCATCAGAACCGGAATCTGATACTCTATCCGCTGAGTTACATGCCCTTACTAATATTATATATTATCATAAACATAATTAACATCTACAAAGTTTAATCTTGGATATATTGCTGGTCTAATATGATAGTTAATTCAGATTTCATAAGTTCCCGTCCTAAATATAAAGCATGATCTATAGAGACTATTATATTGAGCTGGTTAAGATGGAGAATTATATGTGACAGATGTTTAGCTGTTTGGCCCTTAAATAAAATTGAATAAATATGTCCATCAGAGTTATAACAGAACTGTTCTACAAAGATATATTTATCAGTGTTGTTTGTTGTAATTATAAAATAGCTAATTTTATCTAATTTCAAGCTTCCATTGAAATAGTTAAATTCATCAATATGTATTAAATATTTTTTTTGATGACCGAGTAAAATATTACCTGTAAGTTTCTGCATATTATTGTTGTTTAATATTGCATACTAATTTTGATTTTGGTTTATGTGTTACAAAACTTATTTTGTTTGAGAACCTGAACTACAGTAGAAAATTTATAAGCCTGCTTAAAAAATTTCTATTTCTTGATTTTTATAAAAAAATTAATTAAAAACTACGTATACTCTATTTATGTAAAATTTATAAGTATAAACTAACCATTTGAGAGAAGTTTTATAAATACTAATACTTATATTATAATACAAGTAATTCACAATACTGCTCTGATAGAAAGTAGGAGAACTAATTTATGCAAGATGCTATAACAGCAATATTAAATCGTTACGATCTTACTGGTCGTTATCTAGATAAAGTAGCTGTAGGACAGATAGAATCCTTCTTTTCAAGTGGGCTTGAGAGAGTCAAAATAGCTGAAATTATTAACAATCAGGCTACTAATATTTTAAAAGAGGCTGCTGCCCAATTATATGAAGAGCAGCCTGAGTTATTAAGACCTGGTGGAAACTCTTATACAACTAGAAGATATGCTGCTTGTTTAAGAGACATAGAATACTACTTGCGTTATACAAGTTACGCTTTAGTTTCTGGTAGTACCAATATTTTAGATCAACGTGTACTGAATGGGTTGAAAGACACTTATAATTCATTATCTGTACCTATTGCTCCAACAGTGAGAAGTATACAATTGTTGCAGGAAATAATAGAAGAAGAGCTTGATTTACAGTCAATTGAACGTAAAGATATTATACAAGAACCATTTCAACATCTTATTAATGCTTTAAGTGAGCAGGACCTTTAAATAAAAAGTATTATCTATATTGACGGGTTTCAAAAGGATTAAAAATATTCATTTTTAGTATCCTTTTAAAACCCCGTTACTGAACAATATGATTAAAACTGGACTTTCTACTTTTCTTACATGTCTGGTAAAAAACTTACATAATAGACTTTACTATTCTTTAAGTGAATTAACAACAGGCTTAATTAGCCTGTTATTAGGGTTTTTTATTTCAACAGGATTGTCTACAATTCCAGGACAAACAGGAGACTGGGGAATTATCGCAGCGAGTCTAATAGTTGCAGCGACGGAACTAACTAGTAAAATTATTTACTCTAACCAAAGAAAATTAAACATAAAAATTAACTTAATCAATAATTTTAAGATTGGTATAACATATGGCCTATTTGTTGATGCCTTTAAACTTGGTAGCTAGTTGACATGTTCAGTTTGCATTTCTAAACAAATCATGGTACGTTATTATTATTAGAATGCGGGCGTGGTGGAATTGGTAGACGCGCTAGATTTAGGTTCTAGTGAGATAATCTCGTGAGAGTTCAAGTCTCTCCGCCCGCATTTATATATTATTTAGTAGTTCCAACGTTGTACAACTAACTTAATTGACCCATCATTTTGCGAGATTTGTTTCGTTTTTTCAAAACCCTGCTTCCTAGTTTCTTCGATAATAGAGTGGTAAGCATACTTTTGTGATAATTTATCTAAGAATACTTCTAGAGACCAAGGTTGTTCCCAAAGCTGTAAGTCAGCAACTAAATGATACTTATTATCATTCCATATAAACCCAATGTGTGATGAATTTTCTTGCTTAATTAAAATATCTACTTTATGTTGACTATTTTCTCCAACCTGTATTTGGGCAGGGTTCATACACCAAATTAAATCTAAATCTGTTAAAGCATGCTTTAACAGATCTAAGTCTTTTATAGTCGTTTGAATTTTTGTAAAGTGTGACATACGTATGTGGGTAAAGCCCAATTATATAAACTGTTCAAATTAAAATAAGCAGCACTAGTGTGCATTACGGTTATTATATCTTTAAAACTAAAATAATTCTGTAAAAAGTAAAAATTTATTTCTCCAGCTTTATAATTACATCTTGCTAATTATGATTTTTACCTATTGAGGTTAAGTTTACCTATGTTTTTTTAAAAAATGTTCTCATTTAAAAAGATACTAAGTAATAATATATCTAACAGACAAAATACTGTTTGGGAAGCATCTTAGTTAAATCCTTAAAAATTGATAAAAAATTATGACTGCTACTTTACAAAGACGCGAAAGCGCTAGCTTGTGGGAACGTTTCTGCTCTTGGATTACTAGTACTGAAAACCGCCTATACATCGGTTGGTTCGGTGTTTTAATGATTCCAACTCTATTAACTGCCACATCTGTATTCATCATTGCATTCGTAGCTGCACCTCCAGTAGACATTGATGGAATTCGTGAACCAGTTGCTGGTTCCCTTCTATACGGAAACAACATCATTTCTGGTGCTGTTATTCCAAGTTCTGCAGCTATTGGTATTCACTTCTACCCAATTTGGGAAGCTGCTTCCTTAGACGAATGGCTATACAACGGTGGTCCTTACCAACTAGTTGTTCTTCATTTTCTAACTGGTGTAGCTTGCTATATTGGTCGTGAGTGGGAACTAAGCTACCGCCTAGGTATGCGTCCATGGATTTCCGTTGCTTTTACTGCTCCAGTAGCAGCAGCAGCAGCAGTATTCCTAGTATACCCAATTGGACAAGGTAGTTTCTCTGATGGAATGCCTCTAGGTATCTCCGGAACATTCAACTTTATGCTTGTGTTCCAAGCTGAGCATAACATTTTAATGCACCCATTCCACCAATTAGGTGTTGCTGGTGTATTTGGTGGTTCTCTGTTCAGTGCTATGCATGGATCCCTAGTTACATCTAGCTTAATTCGTGAAACAAGCGAAAATGAATCTGCTAACTACGGTTACAAATTCGGACAAGAAGAAGAAACTTATAACATCGTTGCAGCTCATGGCTACTTCGGTCGTTTAATCTTCCAATATGCTAGTTTCAACAACTCTCGTTCTCTACATTTCTTCTTAGGTCTATGGCCTGTAGTTGGTATTTGGCTAACAGCTCTATCTGTAAGCACAATGGCATTCAACTTGAATGGTTTTAACTTTAACCAATCTGTTGTTGATAGCCAAGGTCGTGTAATTAATACATGGGCTGATATCATCAACCGTGCTAACCTAGGTATGGAAGTAATGCATGAACGTAATGCTCATAACTTCCCTCTAGATTTAGCTTCTGGTGAGTCTTTACCAGTAGCTCTAACAGCTCCAGCTGTTAACGGTTAATTTTTAATTAATCACCTAGAATAGTTAGTTAAAAAGTAGCCCTCTCTTTTAGAAGAGAGGGCTACTTTTTAACTATTTAGTTAGAGTGAGCAATCTTAATTACAATCAGCTAAACTTCTGAATAGATAATCATAACTAGTACAAGGCAAAATTCTATTATAATCTTGAAAATAAATAAATTTAGATCTCGTACTCAATACATAATTTTGCTTATAAGTAAAATTACTGCTAATTATATATAAGTTGCGAGTCAAGTAAAAGTTAGCAAGTTTGTATAGATTTGATTTTTTAAAAAACACTTTATTAATAATGTTAATTTCTGGAGGTAACCATGATTTATTAGGGATATGAAAAACTGGCTTTTTGTAGTCTATTTTTCTAAGAGACCGGATACTTTCTAACTGCATGAAAAAATGGATATAATTAGAGTCATTACTAATTAACTCATATAAACTTTTACCTTGTCTTCTTCTGGTTAACTCAACTAGACCTAGTTCAGATAATTGTACAATTTGAGGCTTCGCATCATCAAGTGCTAGCTCTTTATTAAAGTGCTCTAATAGTTGTAATTGATCTCTCTGTGACTCCATATCAATAAAATCAATTATAATCACACCTGCAATATTTCTAATTTGTAACTGGTATGCTATTTCTGTTGCTGCAGAGCAATTTGTTTTTAAAACTGTTTCCCTTGCACTAGTAGAGTTATTAAAAGATCCAGAATTTACATCAATAATTGTAAAAGCTTCTAAAGTTTCAATGAACATATAACCGCCAAGTATAAGATCAACTTTAGGGATTAGAGCTCTAGAAATTGCTTGATTAATACCAAAAGCGTCTAATATACATTGATTATTACTATATAGCTTAATCGAGGGTGTTATATTGGAGCTATTACAGTGCCAAGTTTGTATATAATAACTCAATTGCTTTAATCCTAAGTTTGAATCAATTACGATATTGTTTATATTATTACTATAAAAGTCTCTAATCACTTTTTTAATAATATCTTCATCTTTGTATAATAGAACTGGTGAATAAGTATTAATAGCAGACTTTTGTATAAAGTTCCATTGCTCTTTTAAGTTTTTCAACTCACTTAATATAATTTCTTCGTCAATACCTACAGCAGAAGGTCTAAATAGCAAGCCCATTGTTGCTGGTTTAATTAAGATAGCTAAAGCTTTTAAGTAATGGCGTTCATCTTCATCATATATTTTTCGAGATATAAAAATTGCTTGACTAAACGGCATTAATACAACATATCGACCGGACAATGTAATATTAGCAGTTAGCCTTGGTCCTTTATTTAACGTTGGCTCTTTAGTAATTTGTACTAAAATTTTCTGTCGAATTGTTAAAATGTTAGTAATACTATGAACATAATATTTCTTTTTAAGTGGACCAGTATCACTAATATGGATAAAACCACTATACTCATTTTTTCCTAGATCAATAAATGCTGCATTTATTCCTGAAAAAATTTTATCTACACACCCCAGGTAAATATCACTTACTTGATAATGAGCGTTTGCTACTACTAGTTTCTGTATCTGACCACAATATAGGATAGCAGCCATATTGTGTAGACAGGAAATTACAATAGTGTTTGTCATTAAATTTCAAGGCAAATCTTTAATAAAATTTTTTGGCTCATTAAGAAACTTTATTCCTTAATAAATCAAGTTTATGGTGCTAGTGTAAGTGAAATAAAGATATTCAAGTCACCTTGCACCAATTATTTTAGCTATTTCTTTGCAGAATAAACACTAATAGTTTTTCGTTTTTGGCTTGATTTTTCAAAAAGTACAAAACCATCAATCAACGAAAATAGAGTATCGTCTTTACCTTTGCCGACATTTTGGCCCGGCTTAAATTTTGTTCCACGTTGCCGAATTAGAATATTGCCGGCTATTACTTCCTCTCCTCCATATTTTTTAACTCCTAATCGCTTAGAATTAGAATCTCTACCATTTCTTGTGCTACCACTACCTTTTTTATGTGCCATAATATCTATCGTTGTTAAATACTTACAATCTTTGAGTCAAAATTTTATTTAAGGTATAATTGAATCAATCATTAAGCGAGTTAATTCTTGTCGGTGGCCTTTTTTCAATCTCATTTTTTTCTTTGGTTTCATTTTGAAAACAGTTAATTTCTTTCCTCTTAAATGTCTCATTACTGTGGCTTTGATTGTAACTCCTTCTATACACGGGTGACCTAGAGTTACTTCTCCGTTCTGATTTAACAGCAAGACCTTTCCTAATATAATAGATTTGCCTGGATCAACCGGTATATGATTTAAATCATAATAACGTCCTTCTTCTACCCAAATCTGCTTTCCACTGGCTTCAATAATTGCGTATGTCATAAATAATTATAAATTTGATATAGAAAAGTATATTCAAGAAATTTTTTCTTATATACTATTTGTATTGCCGAGACCATTATATATCAAGTATAAGTATTATTCAATGAGACTATTGTCTTGAGATATTTGAAATTTCATAGTATCAGTCAGAATATTGTGTAGCAAATATTTTGAGGCTTGTTGATGTGAATAAGTCTTTAATCTAATTTGATAAGAGCAAAGCCAATGCATCTCTGAAATAATTCTAGAATATCTAACTAACAGTGGAAGAGATATTTTATGTCCTATTGTTGTACTTGAAGAAAAGTCATTGCCACATAAGTAATAACCGTCTGGACTTAAAAAGTTGGCTCTTTCTTTTAATTTACCATATATAGGACCTTGAGTAATATTTAAGATTTTAGCTTCTGCTAATTTGAATTTTCCATGCTTTTCTTTTGTTAAAATAGTAAATCCATACAGCAAACTTTTTTTATTTAAAGGTAAACAAGTTACTGTATAAGATTGGTTGGTAACCTGTTCACCATATTGTATGTTATAAAATTTAATAGGAAAAGAAAAGTTAGTTTGAGAGTATTTGGCACAAGCTTGAAGATATTGTTTCACAGAATTAGCGCCATATACACTGACTGAATTTATTCTGCCACTCAATGTTAAGCTAGATAATAGTCCCGGTAAACCTGCTATATCTTCAAAGCTAGTACCAGAAATAAAAATTTTAGTAACATGACTTAATTTCAACTGACTTTTCAAAAATACATATTGAATATTTTCAATACAGTTAAATAACCAAATTTCACTAGTTTGATCTAGCTTTGCTGCATAGTTGACGACTGTAGTTTTATTTAGTTTGCTATTAATTTTAGTGTCAAATTGAATTATTTTCAAATGTTTAATATATAAAGATTACTTAAATTTTATCTTTTGATACTTAGATAGCTTTTTACTCAGTAGGAATATCTGATGTTTCAGAAAGATTATAAATAAACCCATTTGATTTTCTAGTTAATACTGACCTTGCCAGAGACAGAGCTTTTTGTGCTTCGAATCTTGCTTGATTTTTCCAGTTTGCTTTGCGTGCATTTTTTTTAGCTTTGGACGTTCTTTTTTTTGGGACAGCCATAATTGTATTATTAATTTAATTATATACACAAAATAAGGAAGCTTGTATGTACTGTACATCATCTTAATAGGTAATAACAGTAAGTACAAGAGAATTCCCTTTTTTTATTAAGATATACAATAGAGATAGAGATTTTATTTTTAAACTCTCTATCTCATAAAATTTTAAAATTACATTTTAAGTGTTACTAAGATGTCATTTTTCTAAATTGTTGTAGTGCAACTCTACCAATATTATAAACAGCCCAAGATGCAGCTGCTAGAACTGGTATTAGTACAATTAAAAGTCTAGAGTCCATATTATCTCCTATATTTTATAGTCAAAATTAAATTTACGATGTCTATTGTATAAATTTAACATCAAACAGATATTAAAATCTAATACAGTGTATTTAACATTATACTTTTTATTATTTTGAAAATAATGAAGCACAATGGTAAATATTTAACTTGGCAAATGCATAGATTGATCAATACTAAATAATATACATTATACTACAATTCTTTAATGACAGATCTTCCATTTACACTGGATCAACTAAGAATACTAAAAGCAATTGCCAAAGAAGGCAGTTTTAAGAAGGCAGCTAATAGCTTATATGTCTCTCAACCAGCTATTAGTTTACAAATTCAAAATTTAGAGCGCCAATTAAACGTTTCATTGTTTGAGAGAGGTAATAAGAAAGCAACTTTAACCGAGGCAGGGAGTTTACTTTTAAGGTATGGAGGAAGAATTTTAGCTTTATGCGAAGAAACGTGCCGAGCTCTTGATGACTTACAGAACCTTCAAGGCGGTACATTAATTATTGGAGCTAGTCAGACAACTGGAACATATTTAATGCCAAGACTAATTGGACTATTTAGGCAAAGATATCCGCAAGTAGCTGTTCAATTGCAAGTTCATTCCACTAGACTCATTTCGTGGAGCGTGGCTAATGGCCAAGTTGATCTAGCAATTATTGGAGGAGAAGTACCTACTGAATTACAAGATGTTCTACAAGTTACATCCTATGCAGAAGATGAATTAGCACTTATACTTCCAACATCACATCCATTTTCTCAATTGAGTGATATCCAAAAAGAGGATCTGTATAGACTTAAGTTTATTGCATTAGATACTCAATCAACAATAAGAAAAGTTATTGATAAAGTGCTCAGTCAGCATGGGATTGATAGCAGTCGTTTTAAAATAGAGATGGAATTAAATTCTATAGAAGCAATAAAGAATGCTGTGCAATCGGGCTTAGGGGCAGCTTTTGTTTCTGTTTCAGCTATTGCCAAGGAGTTGGAACTAGGGATTGTACATTGGGCTCGAATTGAAAATGTCACCATAAAACGAATGCTATCTATTATAGTTAATCCAAACAGATATAAATCTAAAGCAACCGAAACATTCAGTCAAGAAATACTGACACTATTTGTTAATCCATCTCAGCATAAAATAATAAGCGATAAACTGTAAGAAAAAATAGGTATCTATAAATTCTATTACAATTATCACTTAGATAATTTTTTCTAGTGGTAATAGTAGTATGGTTAAATTTTGTCTTGCGCAATAATAATATTTAGAGATTCTTCAGAAAGCTGTAAATTGTCTTCAATTTGCCCAATACAAATATAACCAATTCTTAACTTCAACCAGTTAATAAATACTGGATTAGTAGAGACAATAGCTACGGCATCATTAGGTACAAGATTTTTAAATGAAGCCATGTCTGGCTTGTCTAGGAAGGAAGGATTAGGTACTAGCCAAAAATCGATTACTTTATTATTTGACTGATAATAGCTTACCCTCTCTCTAAAAACTTCTTCTAAGGGCTCTTTTACTAATAGAAAATTTTGACTGGCAAGAGCAAAGTAATAAGTTGTCATTATTATGGATTGTAATAAAATTGGCTTAGTCGCTACTATCATATAACTTTATCTAAAAAATAACTATTAAGATCTGTAAAACCTCGTGGATATATAGTAATAAGCTTGCTTTTCAGCGTATTAGAAAGTTATCTTATAACATTAATTTAAATATTCTTTACTATGATATAACGTGAATAATTACTGGCCAAGCTCGCAGGGACCAACACTCAATCAAGAAGTCGCAGAACTTTTAATTAGAACTTCTATAAAAATTAACAGAAAACTAACTAATCGTTCTCAGGAAGTGTTGATTTTAGATGTTTTTCGAACTGAAGTAAAGAGAAACTTATTAAAAATAATACTGACCGAATTAGAAAAGATTCTGCTAGAAATTTATAATTCAAATCTAAACCTAGACGATATTACGACTTTAACTGAAAATATTTTAATTGATTTATTCCATAGATGTATCAAAAGATTTTGCAGGTTATACGAGTTGGATTACACTAAAATTCACCAAGATGTTTATGATTTAAGTTACCTAATGTACGACTACAAAATGTTGCTGCAAATTCTAATTATCCAGCTACTTTTTGGATCCTCTGAAACTGTCAACAAAACTTTTAATCTATTTACTTCAAATGTGCCCGTTAAGCAAGTTGAGGCTTTTCTTGAAAACTATTTAATTCAGTTAAGTAATATTATTGCACATGTATTAGTTCAGAATTTTGATACAGTACATGAAACAAATACAAGCTATCTTTGTAATGTCAAATTTTTGTCTGATAGAAAATTAGAAAAATTGAAAAACAATTTAATTTGGAATACTTTGATTAAAAACTATGTTGAGCGCCCGCGAGCAATTTACGAAAGCCGTTATAAAGTATGGGGATTTTATCAAGAAGGCTTAAATTGTCAGTATATATATGCTTGTAGATCGAATGAGTTATATACACTGTCATCAATACAAATATTAGTTATATTTCTACTTGAGGTCCAAGACTTTTTTATTCCCAAAATAAAAAGGATAATCTTGCTAATTGGTCAAATTATTATTTATACAGGACAAAATATATTGAATCAGATTATGAAAACACTTCTAGAAGTAATTCTTCGTTATTCTAATTTTCAAAAAAAATCAAATTCTCTTTAAGAGCTAGCAACTATTTCAATCAATTTAAAAATTAAATGCAAAATCAAATTCAAGCTCAACTTCTAGAATTAAGTGAAAATATGCTGTCAAATAATATCAAAAAACAAATTGATATTATTGAAACTATGAGTGTAAACAACCATCTACAGTTAAAAAGTTTAGCCGATCTATTATATGATAGGATTAATAGACCAAACTATGAAAGTAATTGCGTCGATGGTTTAATCTATGAAAAATTATTAAATAGTAATAATCAAGAAATCATAAAGTTCACTTCAAACTTGTGTCCCGAAGGTGTTGTACCTTTATATTCTAGCAAACATATGAACTATAAAGATTTACAAATATTATTGACTCAACAAGAGTTACTCAAAGCAGATCAACTAACTCAACAAAAGCTTATTCAATTAGCTGGTATCAATACAAAAAATCGCAATTGGCTATATTTTACAGATGTAAAAAAAATACCTACTCAGGATCTACAGACTATTGATAAATTATGGCATACACACTCAAAAGGTAAATTTGGATTTTTCACTCAGAGACAAGTATGGATTAGCGTTGGGAAAGATTGGGGAAAGTTCTGGCAAAAGATTGGTTGGGAAGTTGAAAATAGTCCTTGTAGGTATCCTGATGAGTTTCAATGGAATTCTTATGGCCCAAAGGGGCATTTGCCTCTCTTCAATCAATTACGAGGAGTACAAGTATTATCTGCTTTATTTAATCATAGTGCATGGGATAATTATTAATTAACTTTACGCTTGGATTTTAGCATTATCTCTAAAAAATTTTCGAATAAATAATCAGCATCATGAGGGCCTGGACTTGATTCTGGATGGTATTGTACAGAAAAATATGGACTTTGACTATGACCTACTCCAGCAATAGTAGTATCATTTAAATTAAAATGAGTGACTCTTACAGAGGATTGAAAGATAGATTGTAAATCAACTGCAAAACCATGGTTTTGACTAGTTATTTCAACTTGCTGTTCCAATCCAGATGGATGATTGATACCCCTATGACCAAATTTAAGTTTAAAAGTTTTAGCGTTAAGAGCTAAATTCAAAATTTGATGGCCCATGCAAATACCAAAGATAGGTACATTGTGATCTAGTAAATCTTTTACTGTCTGAATTCCATAATATACTACAGACGGATCGCCTGGACCGTTAGACAGTAATATACCATCAGGTTTATAAGCTAAAATATTTTCTAAAGGTGTTTGTGCAGGTACAACAGTTACATTGCATCCAAGTGTAGCTAGTCGTCTCAGTATATTGAGTTTAACGCCAAAATCTATAACAATAACTTTTAATTGTGTATCCAGTTGGACTCTACTTTTATCAGTTAAGTACCAGATAGGTAAACTTTTTTCGGACCAAGGGTATATTTTTTGTGTTGTTACATGTGGAACTAAATCTAAGCCATGCATTCTAGGAGCTTTAGAGATCTTTTTCTTTAAATCCAGATAATTTAGAGTATCAGTAGAAATACATCCGTTCATTGTCCCAAATTGGCGTAAATATTGAGTTAGAGACCTAGTATCTATTCCAAAAATAAAAGGAATGTTATAACGACTTAGATATTTAACTAGAGATTCTTGCTCTCTCCAGTTACTTGATATTTTACAAATATTTTTCGCCACTAAGCCTTTAATACTAATATTGCGAGATTCAACATCTTGATTATTAACGCCAGTATTACCAATTTCTGGATATGTAAAAATAACAATCTGCTGGAAATAACTAGGATCTGTAATTATTTCTTGATATCCTGTCATTCCGGTGTTAAAGACTACTTCTCCAATTGTAATTGCTGGTTTCTTTTGCTTAAATGACCATCCTTTGTAGTAAGTACCATCTTCTAGTACAAGAATTGCTGGTATTCTTTTCATCATAATTGAATGTTATGTAAGTGTCTATATATTATAATAGCAAAAACAAAGAATAGACAATCTAATAGGTAACTAAATAGATTGTCTATTCTTTAATACTGCACAAAATCAAGTATAATTACCAACCTTTTTCAGATTGAGATAATACATAATTTGCTGCATCTTCAATATCTTCATCGACCAGTCTGCCTCCAAAAGCAGGCATAGCATTTTTACCGTTTTTTACTTGATAAGTGATGGCATCAATACTATTCATACTATTAGCTTCAAGGACATCTTTTTTCAAAGTTTTATCTGGCATAATAGCATTATTACCACCTGCGTGACAAGCAGCACAATTTGCTGAAAAGACTTTTTCGCCATTATCTAAATCTGCAGCAAAGGCAATTTGTGCCGAACCTATTATAAAAAAACTAAACACTGTGAAAAGAACTGAAAGCGTCTTTTTCAATTTAACTTCTCCTTTTTAATAACTAAACAAATAATATAAGCAAGCTTAGCCAAGAACAACTTGCTATTAGCAAACTCTATCTTTAATATATATCATGATCTCACAAAATAATCACACTTGGGCAATAAATACAGAAACTAGTACTCATAGAACTATTATATTTTAACTTTTAATAGTAAATTTTTCCGCCGCCCCACTTTTCAGAGACAATTTTAGGTTGAAGCAAGATGTGGCCAGCAATTGTGAATAAATCTTCATCTGTTAGATTACGCATTTTGGGGAAGATTTCCGCGCTTTTTATACTTGGATGTAATTCTGCAATTGACTCTGCGCCATCATAACTTGTTGGGTCTTTCATATAGTCAACTAACCCTTCGATTGTATCTCTTTGTGGCGTTGCCAATCCTAAAGATTCTGGGTCAAGTCCAATATTTGGATTTGTCTTTGTAATACCACCATTATGACAAATAGCACAAGAATTATTAAATAATCGCTTACCTCTTTTAACTTGTTCTGGGGTAAGAACTACAGTTCTACCAGAAGATTCTAATGGAACAGTTCTTGTTGCCTCGTCTAATTCTATGGCATGTGCATGCGTACTTATAGAAACTATAGTTAGTAATGCTAGTAAAGCAGCAAGCCAAGAAGATCTTTTAAGCATAAAATTCCTCAAAATTTGATATGTCATTATTATAGAAAAACATAATATTACTATATTTAGCTTAGTATGTCTTCTCTTTATAAATTTGTATTAAACTAACAATTATTTAAAGCCATAAAAACACTTATTTAAAAGACTCAAAAAATAAAATTAAAACAAATTTTTCTACAATATTAATTGTAATTCTTATTAGTCGACAAATATCTTTAGTGAAAATTTCTTAATATCTTAATTTTTACTAGCATTTAAATGTTATGATCAATATTAAAATAATTAATTACTATGAGTGTGCAATGATAAAATTTGTATTAACTTGGATCTAAGCTGAGTTCTTGGTACAATTAAATCTAGAAAACCGTGCTCAAACAAGTATTCGGAACTTTGAAAATTATCTGGTAAGTCTTCTTTAATAGTTTGTTCTATGACTCGTCTGCCAGCAAATGCAATAAGAGCTTTTGGTTCTGCAATAATTAAATCTCCAAGCATAGCAAAGCTAGCTGTGACACCTCCTGTAGTCGGAGATGTTAAAACAGATATATATAGTAGATTTGCTTTTTTATGCATTTCTAGCGCAGAAGAAATTTTTGCCATTTGCATTAAACTTAACATGCCTTCTTGCATTCTAGCTCCACCCGACGCACAAAGTATAATCGCAGGTAGTTTTTCTTGGGTCGCTTTTTCCAGCAGTCTTGTTAGTTTTTCACCCACAACAGACCCCATACTTCCTCCCATAAAACGGAAGTCCATAATACCTAAACAAACTTTTTTACCTTGCATCGTACCAATCCCAGTCTGGACTGCATCTTGCAAACCAGTCTTAAGAGCTGTATCTTTTAACCTTTGACTATAAAGCTTTTGATCTTTAAAACCTAATGGATCTGTAGAGATTAAATGGACATCCATGGGTGTCCAGCTACCTTGGTCTATCAATTGGTCAATTCTTTCATTGCTAGAAGCCTGAAAATGATAGCTACATTGAGGACAAACTTTTAAATTCCGTTTTAAGACTTTAGAGTACATTAACAAACCACAATCAAAGCATTTTATCCATAACCCATCGGGGATTATAACTTGCCTAGGATTTTTAGTAGTGTATGCTTGAGAGTTTTCTTTTTTTAGAGGCCAGTTAGACAAAGACATGAGATTTTCTTTATTAAGTGAACATAATGATATGCATACAAAATATTTTGATATTGAATGAACAGTACAGAACAACAGAACTATTATCAGTCTAACATTTATATCGTCATAAAAGAGTGAATGAAAGCCAAGAAGAACAGAATATTTTATACGAGCTATTGCAATAAAATAAAAAACAGAGATTGTTCTATATATTAAAAATGTATGGAGAGCATATCTGTTTGAAAAATAATTTATTATTAGTCTTAAATTGCGTCTCCATGTATTTCTAATTTATTTTAGGATCGAATTGTTCTATCTTTTTGACTAACAAATAGAAGTGCTAAAGTTATAGGAACAACTACAATTACTGCTCCAAGAATTAGACTATTTAAAAAACTTGATAAGGACGGTGTCATGTTTTATTTTCCTTATATATTTATTTTTATGATTGTAAAATAAAATTTTATTATCTATACTAAACTCAATTTTATCACTTAAAATAAAATATAAGAGAGTTTCTAATAAGAATGTATATATATACACATTATATTTATTTTTAAATAAATGTTATATATTTTTAATATTCATAATAAAATATGCGGATGTGGTGAAATTGGTATACACGCACGCTTGAGGGGCGTGTAGCACAAGCTATGCGAGTTCGAGTCTCGTCATCCGCAATGTTATAATTACCACTTTAAAACAATTGCTCCCCACGTTAAACCAGCTCCAAAACCTGACAAAACAATAATTTGACCTGGCTTAATTGTATTGGATTTAATAGCTTGGTCTAGTGCTAAAGGAATTGACGCTGCAGATGTATTACCGTAGTGCTCTAAATTAGTAATCATTTTAGAAAAAGGTATTGATAATCTGCTCGCAATTGCCTCTAAAATTCTAGTATTCGCCTGATGCAATATAAACCAATCTACTTCATCTATTGAAATGTTTAAATTATTTAAACATTGTCTAATTACTATTGGTACTTGAAATACAGCAAATTTGTATACTTCTTTACCATTCATTGTTATAAAATTGTAATTTCCGTGAGGAATATCTGTAAATCCAAATTTTTGATTATTTACTGGAGTATTTATCAATTGTAGATGATTATTTAGCTGTCCATCTGTGCATAACTTAAAACCTAAAATACTATTTTTAAGACTTTGACTTATTACTACTGCTCCTGCACCATCACCAAATAAAATACAAGTACTTCTATCTGACCAATTAATCCATCTCGACATTGTATCTGCTCCAACGACCAAGATATTGTCATATGAACCAGTTTGAATAAACTGAGCTGCTGTTACTAATGCAACAATAAATCCAGAACAAGCAGCTGTAATATCAAAAGCAATAGATGCAGTTGCACCTATCTCTGCTTGTAGCTGACTTGCACTACCAAATAAGTCGTCAGGCGTAGATGTGGCTAGTATAATTAAGTTAATATCGGTGGGTTTTAAATTCGCTGTAGATAAAGCATTATTAGCAGCTTCAGCTGCTAACTTAGTTAAAGAAGTAGAAGAAGGAGCTAGATGTCTTTTTTTTATTCCTGTTCTTGTTGAAATCCAATGGTCAGAAGTCTCTATCATATCTTCAAATTGTTGATTCTCTACAGAAAAATTTGGGACAGACGAACCTGTTGATAAAATATGAACACCCATTAAGTTAAGTTTCCATTATTTAGATGAGATATAAAGAAATTTTATAAAAAAGTATAGGTGGTTTCTGTATGAATATCAAATTATTATTGATTTTTACTGAAAGGTAATATGGACTATATATTATTGATTTTTGTGTAGTTTGATAATTAGAATCAGAGAGTATTGAGTAGAAATAATGAACACCCGAAAATCATAACTGTTGTAATTAAACATTATTGCTGCTACCTTCCGGTTCTGACAAGATTTAGTTTTTACAATTATACGCTTTCGGGCTTAGTCTAAGTATAGCATTATACAAACTTTTATTCAACTAATTAATTGAAACTGTTCTTTATGACATACCTCGAATTATATAATCAAAGTAAGGGGCAATAATTCTAATATCATCCTGGCCAAGTGTTTCCAGTGAGGCTTCTTTTAAGCATTGAATTGCATCTAGCATTCCAATTATAGGTACACCTAAAGAATTATACATTTCTCTAACACCAATAATACCGATTGTTTCTATAGAATCTTTATCACCAGTTAACACTCCGTATGTAATTAGTCTTAAATACCAACCATAATCACGTAAGCATAATGATCTTTTTCTGGAACCTGCAGCATTACCTCCTGGCGCTATATATTCTGGATGTAACTGAAAAATTTGTTTACTTGCTTTTTGTATAATCTCTTTTTCTTTATCTCTAATAATAGTTGCAATTCTGATTCTACTACTTCCTGTACTTAAATAGTCTTGAATTGACTGCAATTCTCCGATTGTTGGATATCTTAATTCATCATCAGCATTAACTATAATTTGGCTTACTAAACTCATAATACTAATATTGTTTTTATTACTATATAAAATCTAATATTAAAATAGTCGAAAGCGAAATTTTTCTCAAAAATAGATATTTCTATTATATAGAATATAATCACACAAATAATAGTGTTCTACTATATTTGTGTGATTTTTTATGAGATTTTATTTATTTATAAATAAAAGTATAGAACGTCTGGGAAAAAGCGGTTTAGTTCTATAATAAAGCCTGCTGTAAACGTCATCCATAGTACACCGATTACAGGTGCTGTTGATAAGTATTTGGTAAAATTATTGTTCATATAAATTTTTTACTAACGAGGTGAAACAGTAATATCATCATTGGAAGCAATTAGTTGTCCACTACTAAATTCTTGCCAAGCGGCTAATGGCCATGCAAATCCGGATGTCATAAATTTAATAGCCAATGGCACATCTAAAATAATTTCTTTTTCGGTAGGCTTACTAGTCTTAGCGACAGATAAAAGATATCCTCTGCCTACCCAACCGATCCAGCCTGTGATATATAAGAAAAGCAATCCCGGGAAAACAAAATCTCCTGCTCTACTCCACCGGCCATCAGAAATTAGATGTGGTAGGCCATCTGTACCACACAATAAACCAGCTCTACCATAAGTGGCAAATCTAGTTTTAGTTTTTTCTATTTGCTTATTTAAAGCTAGTGCTGGAGGAGTGTCTGCATCATATTTAGCCAATCTAGCATTGAGCTTTTTAACACTATTAACCATACGCTTATTAAATGCAGCGGAATCTTTACAAGGCACTAGCCCAGCTACTTCTGCGTTAGCTATTATTGGATTGCTAAGTAATAAAAATGAAGCAATTAGGCTCATTAGGAACGTGTATTTTTTCACAAATAACTCCTTTAAAAGGCATTAGATATAGAATAATATGTTATTTCATCTCAATTGCGAGATTCTATTTATACTAATAGATGTTAATCTTAAAAAGATGTCTTTATGTGATTTTATTGAAAGATTTTACAAAAATTTTTATTTCTATTTATTTGAACCATCTTATTTCTTAATAACTTCATACTAAAAGCTGGACACTGGTTACTATGCTGTTTATTAAGGCAATATCATAATATATATATTTAATTCTCTTATAATCATTATGATCTTCTGGAAAAGTTTTTTTCAAAATTCACATATAAACAGTAACTCTGAAAAAAATTTCAAGAAACTTATTGTTTTAGATAACACTTGCGATAAAGTCGAATTCAAGGATATCTATCTGAGTAGTACTAAAAATATTAATTTATACGAATTAGAGCAACTTTGTGATTCAGTAGGATGGGTTAAAAGACCTTTAAAAAAAGTAAAAATCGCATTAAAAAATAGTTCTATCATAATCTCTTTAGTAGAGAAGAAAGATACAAATACTAAGCTAGTGGGATTTGCTAGAGCAACATCAGATAACGGTTTCAATGCTACTATTTGGGATGTAGTCATTCATCCAGATTTTCAAGGTTTAGGTTTAGGAAAAGTAGTTATACACCAGTTAATACAACAATTAAGACAAGCAGAAATTAGCACTATTACATTGTTTGCAGAACCTGATGTAGTTAGCTTTTATAAAAAACTAGGATTCATTAAAGATCCAGATGGAGTTAAAGGCATGTTTTGGTATCCTAGATAAAATACTGAAACAGTAGACATAATTACGTAAAAGGTATATAGTAATAATTATGTCTAACGGGATATAGCGCAGTTTGGTAGCGCGCCTGCTTTGGGAGCAGGATGTCGCAGGTTCAAATCCTGCTATCCCGATCATAAAATATCTTAATCATTTCTAACTCTTGTTATATAGTTTTTTCTTCTAATAGCTATTTTATTCTTTAAATCAAGATTCAACACCTTATCATATATAGCTGCAGCTTTTTTTAAATCATTAGCATCTTCGTAGCTTTTAGCTAAATTGTTTAGAGCAATAACATAATTAGGGTCTATTTTTAAGGCTTGCTGATACAAATTTATTGCAATATTGAGTTCTTTTGCTTCGGCATAAACAAAACCTAGCATATTATACAGATAAGCAATTATTACAGGCTCAGTTTTAGGGTCTAAGTCTGAGTTTTTTTTTATTGCCAATTGGCCTTCGACAACAGCTCTAGAAAAGCATTTCTTTGCTATGCAAACTTTTGCGAAAGCAAAGCTTTCTTCCACTTCCAATATATTATTTTGGCTCTTTTCAATAAAATACCTAAATTGAGATTCTAGTGATAAAATTGTTTTTAGCTGCTGAAAAATTAACCAGTTCAGAATTAGTAGGAACACAGTTAGAATACTTAAATAGAAAACAGGCAAAACCAATATCATAAATCTAATAACTAATTTTTAATACTATATCAGTAATTCTTGATTACTATAAATTATTGCATTTAACCTTAATATTAATACAGATTAATATAATCAAGACATATAAAAGATGATAAAATAATATTTAATCTTTTACAATATAGGAGAAATAATGACAAAGAGAACGTTACAAGGGTCAAAAAGAAAAAAAATTAAAGTTTCCGGTTTTCGGGCTAGGATGAAAACCCCGTGTGGGCGCTCTATTGTAAATACTAGGCGACGCAAAGGAAGAAAAAATATTGTGGTTAGTTAAGTTTGAAATTACAATAGACTAAAAAGTAAATACGAGACTTTTGAATATATCCATGCAATATTAGATAATCTTATTTGATCTTGAATTGGTGAAAAACAAAAGTCTGATGGGAATAAATATTGAAATGAATTTCACTCAAGATCTACGCTTACTGTTAAAGTCCCGACATCCTATTATTGTAATAAATACTAGAGAAGAAGATAGACTAGAATATATTATAAAAAATAAATTGCACTGTTCTAACAATCAGCAAGTTTATTGCTGGGATTTTGTAGATGGATATACTAGTAATCCAAACGACAATGGTTATGCGAAACGCAATCCTTTACTAGCATTAGAGTTTATTGAGAACTTAGATAATGAATCTTTAAATCTTTTTATGTTAAAAGACTTCGACTCATTTTTGAATGAAATAGTCTTAACTAGGAAACTTCGCAATTTGGCCAAAACAATCAAAACACAATCTAAGCATGTAATTATTATTTCTTGTACAATTAATATACCTTTGGCTTTAAAAGATATTGTAACTATAGTGGATTTACCTTTACCTGACCTAAGAGAAATCAGGAAAGAAATTACAAGGTTAAGTAAAGCTATGAATCTTGATTTAGAGTCAGAACTAGTTAATAATATGACCAAATCTTGCCAAGGTCTATCAATAGATAGAATTCGCAAAGTGATTGCTAAAATTATTGCACAGTATGGTCAATTAGACTCTCGAAGCTTACCAGTTATTATTGAAGAAAAAAGACAAATTATTAATCAAACACGTCTATTAGAGTTTTATCCTTATAATACAGTAGACAGAAATATTGGTGGATTAGATGTACTAAAGCAATGGCTGCGAAAGAGGTCTCGCTCTTTTTCAAAACAGAGCTTAGATTATGGGATTCCTTCTCCTAAGGGATTACTACTAGTCGGTATACAAGGGACAGGAAAATCTTTAACTGCTAAAACAATTGCAAGCGATTGGACATTACCTCTACTACGTCTTGATATTGGAAGATTATTTGGTGGATTAGTTGGCGAATCAGAATCTAAGATGAGAGAGATGATAAATATTGCAGAAGGATTATCACCTTGTATACTATGGATTGACGAAATAGACAAAGCTTTTTCTAGCTTATATAGCCAAGGCGATAGTGGTACCAGTGCAAGAGTATTTGGAACATTTATAACTTGGCTCTCGGAAAAAAAAGCTCCAGTATTTGTTGTCGCAACAGCTAATAAAATTCACAGTTTACCTTCAGAAATATTAAGAAAAGGGCGTTTTGATGAAATTTTTTTCCTCGATTTACCTAATCGTCAAGAAAGAGAGTCAATTTTCGAGATACATTTATCAAAAGTTCGCCCAAAATCATGGCAAGAATATGATATCAAACAATTGAGTTTATTATGTAATAAATTCTCTGGAGCTGAAATTGAGCAAGCAATTATAGAGGGTATGCACACAGCTTTTAGTGAAGAGAGAGAGTTCAGTACAGAAGACATTCAAGTAGCTATAAAGCAGTTTGTACCTTTAGCATTTACAGATAGAGAACAAATAGAAAATCTACAAGCTTGGGCAGAAGATGGTAGAGCAAGAAATGCTTCTTTATCATAAAATAATATCTAAGACTTACAAGGATTTTATACCCTGTAAGTCACCAATACTACCAGACTAACTTTGCTTGCTATAAACATCCCAGCCTAACTCTGATAAACTAAGATTCCGTCTTAATGGTCTTGTAACAAGTTCTAAAATATCTCTTGCATTTGTAAAACCATGAATTTGTGCAAATGTAAACTCAACAGACCATTTTGTATTAATTCCTCTAGCTTCTAGGGGATTTGCATGAGCCATACCAGTAATGACTAAATCAGGCTTCAAATCACGAATTCGATCTACTTGATTATAGTTATCTGGTTTTTCTACAATCGTCGGCATCATAACATTCATTTTATCACATGTAACTTTTAATAAAGCTAATTCTGCTGCTTGATAACGTTTGTCCATATATGGAATACCAATTTCATACACAGTCATTCCACATCGAGTTAAAAACCTTGCAAGAGAGACTTCCAATAAATTATCTCCCATAAAAAAGACTGACTTACCTCTTATTAAAGTAATATAGTCTTCTAAAGAATCCCAAATTTCTTGTTCTCTATCTGCTAATCCAACAGGTTGAATACTTAATACTGAACAAATTTTTTCAATCCAGGCTCGAGTACCGTCTGGGCCTATTGGAAAGGGTGCACCAATTAATTTTGTTTTCCTACGTCTCATCAATGTAGTGGCTGTTCGACTTAGGAACGGATTCACTCCTGCAACGTAATAGCCTTCTTGGACAACAGGCAATTCAGTATATCTCTTAGATGGCAACCAGCCCGAAACATGAACACCTTGCTTTTTTAATTCCATAGTTAGCTGGATTACTACTGGATCAGGAAGAGATCCAAATAAAACTAAGGGAACATGTGGTAAAATTTCATGCTTACTACCATCTAACTGCTTACTTAAATTTGAAGGACAACGCTGAGCCATAGCTGCTAAAACGGTATCTTCACCTTGTGTAAAGGCATAATCTAAACCATTAGCTCTAGCAACTACAATGGGAACACGAATTTCTGCTTCTAGTTTTGGAGCAATTCCTTCAAGGTCCATTTTTATAATTTCCGTTGTACATGTTCCAATCCAAAAAATGACACTAGGATTTCTATCTTTTTTAATTTGTAAACATAATCTACGTAGTTCGCCATAATCATTTAGCTTAGCTGAGATATCTCCTTCTTCTAGTTCTGCCATAGCGTATCTTGGCTCAGCAAAAATCATTACTCCCATTGCGTTTTGCAAAAAATAGCCACAAGTTTTCGTTCCTATAACTAAGAAAAAACTGTCTTCAATTTTTTGATATAACCACGAAACACAACTAATTGGGCAAAAAGTATGATAATTTCCTGTTTCACATTCAAAAGTAAGAGCATCTGATTGAACTGTAGACATTATCTTATTCCTTTTTATGTTATGCTTAAAATATTATTTATACTATCATTAAATCTAATTCTTCTTGATCTACTGACGCTTGTGCTACATTAGATTTAGGATTTAAATAAAAATCAGATAGCAGACTAAATAACTCTCTATCAGGAGACTCTTTAGGAACTACGCCTTCTGGCCTAGTGATTAATTGATCTGCAATATTGAGATAGTAATCGCAGACATAAGCTAGATCTTTATCTATTTCAGACATTTCAAACAAAGTTTTACCTTTTACCCTGGACACACGAATATCTTCAATCAACGGTAGTACTTCTAGTACAGGCATTGGCACACAGTCTATGTACTTATCAATTAAATCTCTTTTATCTGTTCTATTGCCAACTAGACCAGCTAGTCGTAGAGAGTGTGTTCTAGCTTTTTCTCTTACCGAAGCAGCAATTCTATTGGCTGCAAATAAAGCGTCGAATCCATTATCTGTAATAATCAAGCAATAGTCTGCATAATTTAGTGGAGCTGCAAAGCCTCCACAGACAACGTCACCTAGAACATCAAATAAGATAACATCATATTCATCAAAGGCATTAAGTTCTTTTAGTAGTTTAACCGTTTCACCCACAACGTAGCCTCCACAACCAGCACCAGCCGGGGGGCCACCAGCTTCAACACAGTCTACACCTCCATATCCTTTGTAGATTACATCTTCAGGCCATACATCTTCATAATGATAATCTTTAGATTGTAATGTATCAATAATTGTCGGGATTAAAAATCCTGTTAAGGTAAATGTGCTATCATGTTTAGGATCACAGCCAATTTGTAGAACTTTTTTACCTCTTTTTGAAAGAGCTACAGAGATATTGCAACTAGTTGTCGATTTACCTATACCACCTTTACCATAAACTGCAAGTTTCATTTTTGTTCCTATAGATAATATAGACTATATAGATACTTCTCTCTCTATTTAGAATCTCAATCAAGAAATTTAAGTTAGAATAAAGTATATTTAAATCATTCTAATTTACTTTTTCCTTATTAAATAAAAAGTTTTGTATATTTCATAAATTCTTACATATAAGACGCTTTGAATATTGACCAT